TTATTAATATATTTTATATTAAAATTTTTAAGATATATTATATTAATAAAAGAAAATGTAGTAAAATTCCTACAAATTTAAATTTAAATAATACTAAAAAAATCTTTGAAAGATTTTTCTTTTTTTTAATGCTAATGGTTTAAAATTTATGCTAAAGATTATATGATTTTAAAAATCTATTCTAAAATAACTTTTTTTTCTAAAAAAATTCATTCTATATTTTTATTACGTTTATATTTCGTTTATAAAATTTTTTTTCTTTGATGAAATCAATAATTAATCTAAAAATATATAATTATATATATTAAAAAATTTTCTTTAAAAAGAAAAAGTAAAATATGATTACTATTTTCGAATCAAATTTAGAATAGAAAATAACTCTGGTTTTATTTTTTCAAATTTAATGGAGGTATTTCACCGTGGAAACACTGTTTAATGGAACTCTAACAGTTGGAGGTCGTGACCAAGAATCAACAGGTTTTGCTTGGTGGGCAGGTAATGCTCGACTAATCAACCTTTCAGGAAAACTTTTAGGAGCACACGTTGCGCACGCTGGTTTAATTGTTTTCTGGGCAGGTGCTATGAACTTATTTGAAGTTGCACACTTCGTTCCAGAAAAACCAATGTACGAACAAGGTTTAATTTTATTACCACACTTAGCTACTTTAGGTTACGGTGTAGGTCCAGGAGGAGAAGTTGTTGATACATTTCCTTATTTTGTATCAGGTGTTTTACACTTAATTTCTTCTGCTGTTTTAGGTTTTGGAGGAGTTTATCACTCATTAATTGGACCTGAAACTTTAGAAGAATCATTCCCATTCTTTGGATATGTATTTAAAGACAAAAATAAAATGACTAACATTCTAGGATACCATTTAATCATTTTAGGATTAGGTGCATGGTTACTAGTATGGAAAGCAATGTATTTTGGTGGGGTTTATGATACTTGGGCTCCTGGAGGGGGAGATGTACGTGTTATTACAAATCCAACAACAAGTGCTGGTGTAATTTTTGGATATTTATTAAGATCACCTTTTGGTGGAGATGGTTGGATTGTAAGTGTAGATAATATGGAAGATATTATCGGTGGACATATTTGGATTGGTACTCTTGAAATTCTTGGAGGTTTATGGCACATCTATACAACTCCATGGCCTTGGGCTCGTCGTGCTTTTGTTTGGTCTGGAGAAGCATATTTATCTTATAGTTTAGGAGCAATTTCTTTAATGGGATTCATTGCTTGTTGTATGTCTTGGTTTAATAATACAGCTTATCCAAGTGAGTTTTACGGTCCAACAGGTCCAGAAGCTTCTCAATCTCAAGCATTTACTTTCTTAGTTCGTGACCAACGTTTAGGTGCTAACGTTGCTTCTGCTCAAGGTCCTACTGGTCTTGGGAAATATTTAATGCGTTCTCCAACTGGTGAAATTATTTTTGGTGGAGAAACAATGCGTTTCTGGGATTTCCGTGGTCCTTGGTTAGAACCATTACGTGGTCCTAATGGTTTAGATTTAAACAAATTAAAAAATGATATTCAACCTTGGCAAGAACGTCGTGCAGCAGAATATATGACACACGCTCCTTTAGGGTCATTAAACTCAGTAGGAGGTGTAGCTACAGAAATTAATGCTGTTAACTTCGTATCACCTCGTAGTTGGTTAGCAACATCACACTTTGTTTTAGGTTTCTTCTTCTTTGTAGGACACTTATGGCATGCAGGACGTGCACGTGCTGCAGCTGCTGGATTTGAAAAAGGAATTGACCGTTTAGACGAGCCAGTTCTTTCTATGAGACCTTTAGACTAAATTTTTTAATAATATAATCGACTTCATTTGAAAAATTCATTTCAAATGAAAGTCGATTATATTATTTTTAATAAATATTAATATAAAAAAAAAATTTTAATAATAATAAAATTTACGCAAAACTTCTATATTTCTTTATATACTTAATTTAAAAAATTTAAAAATTTTTTCTATTTGTTTGATTTAACTTTTTAAAATAAAAAAAATTTTAAAGATAAAAAAAACTTTTAAATTGAATAAATTTAAATTTGATTTTTTTTTAATTTTTTAATAAAAAAAAATTTTTAAAGTCAAAAACAAATAAAAAGTAAGATTTTTTTTATTTAAAAATCTTATTTCTTTTTTCATATTTTGGGTTTTTCAAAATTTATTTAATGTTTAATTAAATGAAATGATTTCTAAATAAAAAAAACCAAAAAAGAAAACAATTTGATAAAAAAAAACTTTTTAAGGATTTTTAATGAAAGATACTATCTTTATCTTCTAAAAATTTCCTTTTTAAATATTATCATTTCTTAAATTTAGTTAAATTTAAGAAAAATGATTTCTATTTTTTTTTCACATTGTTAAGAAAATTCAGTTAAAAATAAACAAAAAATGACTCGAGTAAAACGTGGAAATGTTTCTAGAAAAAGACATAAAAAAGTCTTAAAAATGACAAAAGGATTTCGTGGAGCAGCATCATTATTATTCCGCACTGCAAATCAACAAAATATGAAAGCTTTACGCTATTCATATGTTGGGAGACGAAAAAAGAAAAGAGAATTTCGTCAACTTTGGATTGCTCGTGTTAATGCAGCCACTCGACTTTATGGTATGAATTATAGTGAATTTATGAGTAGTTTAAAAAACTCTACAATTCAATTAAATAGAAAAGTTTTAGCACAATTATCTATTTGTGATCCAGAAGCTTTTCTACAAATTGTTTTAAAAACAAAAAAATCTTAATTCTTTATTTTTACTCTTTTAGTAAGAAAAGCCTTTCGATTTAAAAAAATCAAAAAAGGTTTTGAAGCCGAGATTTTTACTAAAAATCTTAGGTTAACAAAAACGAACATCGAAATCAAAAAAAAATATGAGAAAAAATGTATGGAAACAAAAAGTTATTGCAAAAGCAAATCAAGCTTTATTTCTATCTAAATATATTTTAGAAACAGATTCTTTTAATGAAAAAAATAATGTTTCAACAGAACAAAAAGAATCAAGTGAACAAATAACAAACGAATAATTTCTTTAAAAATCTAATTTTGAATGATTACATTTAATCATTCAAAATTAGATTTTTAAATCTATATATGAAATGAAATTTCAAATTATAAATTTAATAAATACTAAATGAATCGATTCTTTTGGATATCTCTTTTATTATTATTTATTTTAGAAAATTTAAGTTAAAGAAAATTTAGAAAAAAATCATAAATTTATCAATTAAAAAAAAATTTTAGAAAAAAAAACAAATATTTTTTTATTTATGCAAACAAATTATAAACCTAGTTTTAATTCAGAAAATAATAATGGAAGAAAAAATTCTTCAAAAATAAAAATTGGAGATGTTTTTTCATTAAAAATTAATGCTTTAGGACCAAAAAAAACTGGATTAGTAGAATTAAATAATGGTTTAACTCTTTTAATTCCCAATACAAATTTAGGAGATGTTGTAAAAGTGAAACTTGAAAAAATTATTCTAAATCCTTTAAAAACTCAAAAAACAAAAAATCAGCCAAAATATGCGATTGGTAGTCTAGTACAAATTTTAAAAAAAGCAAATAAATTTTCTAGTTCTGCAACATCTTCAAAAATCGAAGATTTTCGACTTGATTCCAAAACGATTGAACCTGGCCAAATTTTTGAATTATCAATTAAAAGAAAAGGTCCTAAAAATTCTGGATTAGTACCTATTTCTGATAACTTTACAATCATTGTACCTAATACAAAAGTTGGAGAAAATGTTCAAATTCAAATTACAAAAGTAAAAGCAACTTATGCGTTTGCAAAAGTTCTTTCAACTAAAACAGCTTCTAAAATTTTAAATAAAAAGGTCCCTAATAATAAATTAACAAAAAATAAAACATATAATATTTTTATCCCTTCAAATGCAAAATCAATTGCAAATTTTTTTGTTTTTAAATTAAATGGAAATTTATTATTTGTTAAAAAAAGTTTAGGAGTTAATTATGGAGATTCAGCAAAAATTCTTATTATAAAAAATAGAGAAAAATTTTCAATTGCAAAAATTTTAAAAGTAAATCCAATCTCTAAATTTAACAGAGATTTACTAGTAAAAAACCAAATTAAAAAAATGATTCAATCAGGAATTCATTATGGAGAACGTGCTATTCGTTGTAATGCAAATATGCGTTCTTATATTTGGTTAAGAAAAAAAGGAAGAAATAAAAATCGCCCTTTTTTAAAACGTGGACGTCATATTATCAATCTTTTAAAAACAAGATTATGTTTAAAAAAAGCCTTTCTTCAATTATCAAAATATGCTTATTTAGGCCAAACTTTTTTATTTGTAGGTACGAAAAAATCCGCTGCGTCATTAATTGCACGCACAGCTGTTTTAAGTCAAACAGCTTTTTTTGTTAATTCAAGATGGTTAGGTGGAATGTTAACAAACTGGAAAACAATTTTAAAATCAATTTCACAAATCCGTCCAATTTTAAAAGAAAAACAAAAAGTGATTTCGAATCTATTAGAAAAAAGAAAAAAAATTAAAGAACGTCTAGAAAAAAAAGTAAATCTTTTAAGACAAAAGAGTCGTAAATTAATGTTAAAAGGAAAAAAATTTATTCTGCAACTTCAAAAAGATCCAAATTATTTTATTAAAAGAAGCCAAGAATTAATGAAGTTAAAAACATTATTTCTAATGGAAACTAAAAATTTAATGGAAAATTATTCAAATCTTTTTATTAAACAGCAAAAAATTTCAAATGGAATGAAACTTTTAAAAGAAAAAGAAAATCAATTAATCCAACAAAAAATGTTTTTAAAAAATATGATGCAAAATGATATTAATACATTTACATCATTTAAAAAATTATTCTTAATTGGGCAAGAATTAATGAAATTAAAAAATGAAGCAAATGAGAGTGGAAACAATGTATGGACAGTTTCATTTGAAAAATTTAATCTTATTAAAAATGCAAATTCTATTAATTCAAATTCAATTATTCCAACTCCTTCTACAGAAATTTTATATAAAATTCTTTCAACAATGAAAATGAAATCAGATCCATTAGAAATTTCATATGATAAGATTTCATCTAATAAAGCAAAAATCAATCACTCAAAATCTACAAATTTAAAGAAAAATCTTATTTTAAGCAAATTATTAGATAAATTTACTTTATATCTTCCTTTTATTAAAAATTACATGACTTTATTAATTCGCCGTTTACAAAACTGTAACTTTATTTATGAAAAATTTAATAAAGATCTTCAAGAAATTCATCAAAAGCTTAGCTATTTTTCAAAATTAACAATTAATATTCAAAAGTTAATCAATAATATTCAATCTCAATTTTTACAACAAATTGACTTCTTTAATAAATTAAATCAAAAAATTCGTCAACTATCATCACAACAAAGATTACTTAAATTTTTACCAAAATTACGATTTTTACCAACTACAAAAAATAAAATGTATGAAAGAGTTGAATTATTAATGAAAAAATTTATTGATCCAAAAATGAGTTATCCAATTGATCAAATTTATGATCAAAAATTAAGATTAACTTCTAAAAAAATGGCAGCAACTCGTAAACAAAAATGGCAACGTCTTGAAAAATATTTTGGAGGAATTACTCAAATGTCTAAAATGAGTAAAACACAAATTTCAAATAATGTCGCAATTATTGTAGGTCAACAAGAAGAAATGAATGCTGTTCGTGAATGCCAAAAATTAGGAATGAAAATGTTTACTGTGATTGATACAAATTGTAATCCAAAATTATCTGATCATATTATTCCAGCAAATGATGATTCTCGTACATCCATTCAATATATTTTAGGACAAATGTTAACTTCAATTCGTTTTGCACAAAAATTACGTCGCAAAGTTGCTGTAAAAAGATCTTTATTATTTCTATAAATAAAGCATAGAATATCTATTCATTTGGTTTAGAAAAAAAACCATTTTTTTTCTAAATCAAATGAATAGATAACATCAAATGGAGCAACAGAAAATATAAAACAATATACTTATTCAAATTTGAATAAGTATATTGTTATTTCTTTTTATATTTTGAATTCATTCTTTGAAAAATTGCAAAAGTTTTTAAAAGAAACAAAATATTGAAAATAAAAGAATTCTTGTTTTATTAAAAAGAACTCTTTTTATTCAAAAATAAAATGAATTGATTCTCATAAAATACAATATAAAATTTTTAAAATCAAAATAAAAAAAAGTCTTAAAACTTTTAACTAAAAAAATTTATGATATATTATTAAATAATAAATTTCTATGATTAATTTTTTTCTTTTTTTTTTTATGAGTTACGAACAATCATTTAATGATGAAAAAAAAGCATCTTTTAATGTTAAAAATAAACAACGTAAACAAAAAAAATTAGTTGATATGGAAGGGATTGTGACACAAAATTTATCAAATGGTAAATTTCGTTTAAAATTAGATAATGGTGTCGAAGTTATAGGTCATTTATCAGGAAAAATTAGACAAAATCGAATTAAAATCGTTGTTGGAGATAAAGTAACTGTAGAATTAAGTCCATATGACTTAACAAAAGGTAGAATAACATATAGACATCGTTAACTAATCTTTATTTCTTTAAAATTTAGTAGAATAAATTTCTTTAAATTCTATTAAATTTTAAAGAAATGAAAAATTCTTATCTTGTTATAAAAATTTCCATTATTCTAATGGAACTTTATTTTTAATCGAAAAATAAATGAATAATTTTTTATAGTTTTACATTTAAATGTAGTTGTTTATAGTTTTTCTTTATTAATCTTTGAATATTAAAAAATATTCAAAGAAAAGAAGAATTTTAAATTAATGTTCAATTGATAATTTTAAATAATGATTTTATTCATTTTAAAATTTATCAATTTTTGAAATGAAGTAAAAAAAATCAATTAATAATTTTATGGGATTACCTTGGTATCGTGTTCACACTGTAGTAATTAATGATCCAGGTCGATTAATTTCAGTACACTTAATGCATACTGCATTAGTAGCTGGTTGGGCTGGTTCTATGACACTATTTGAAATTGCTGTTTTTGATCCATCAGATCCAGTTTTAAATCCTATGTGGCGTCAAGGGATGTTTGTTTTACCTTTTATGACACGTTTAGGGATTACACAATCTTGGGGTGGTTGGACAATTAGTGGAGAAACTGCAACAAATCCTGGTATTTGGAGTTATGAAGGGGTTGCTGCTTCACATATCATTTTATCAGGTTTATTATTCTTAGCTTCAGTATGGCACTGGACATACTGGGATTTAGAATTATTCCGTGATCCAAGAACTGGAAAAACAGCATTAGACCTTCCAAAAATTTTTGGAATTCACTTATTCTTATCAGGTCTTTTATGCTTTGGTTTTGGAGCTTTCCACGTTACTGGATTATTTGGACCTGGAATTTGGGTTTCAGATCCTTATGGTTTAACAGGAAGTGTTCAACCAGTTGCACCTTCTTGGGGAGCTGATGGATTTGATCCATTTAACCCAGGTGGTATTGCAGCACACCATATTGCAGCAGGTATTTTAGGAGTTTTAGCAGGTTTATTTCACCTTTGTGTTCGTCCTTCAATTCGCCTATATTTTGGTTTATCTATGGGTAGTATTGAAACAGTACTTTCAAGTAGTATTGCTGCTGTTTTCTGGGCAGCTTTTGTTGTTGCTGGAACAATGTGGTATGGATCAGCAGCTACTCCAATTGAATTATTTGGTCCAACTCGTTATCAGTGGGACCAAGGTTTCTTCCAACAAGAAATTCAAAAACGAGTACAAACTAGTTTAGCTTCTGGAGGTTCTCTTTCTGAAGCTTGGTCAAAAATCCCTGAAAAATTAGCTTTCTATGATTATATTGGAAATAACCCTGCAAAAGGTGGTTTATTCCGTACAGGAGCTATGAATAGTGGAGATGGTATTGCAGTAGGTTGGTTAGGACATGCTGTATTTAAAGACCAAGAAGGTCGTGAACTTTTTGTACGTCGTATGCCAACTTTCTTTGAAACTTTCCCTGTTATTTTACTAGATAAAGATGGTGTTGTACGTGCGGATGTTCCTTTCCGTCGTGCTGAATCAAAATATAGTATTGAACAAGTAGGAGTTTCTGTAACTTTCTCTGGAGGAGAATTAGATGGTTTAACATTTAGTGATCCAGCTACTGTTAAAAAATATGCTCGTAAAGCTCAATTAGGAGAAATTTTTGAATTTGATCGTTCAACTTTACAATCTGATGGAGTTTTCCGTAGTAGCCCACGTGGTTGGTTTACTTTTGGTCACGTATGTTTTGCTTTATTATTCTTCTTTGGTCATATTTGGCATGGAGCTCGTACAATCTTCCGTGATGTATTTGCTGGTATTGATGATGATCTAAACGAAAGTCTTGAATTTGGTAAATACAAAAAACTTGGAGATACAAGTTCTGTTCGTGAAGCTTTCTAAGCAAACAGTTCTCAGTTTTTTTATTCAAATCTTTTAAAATAAAAAACTAAAAAATGATGAAAATTGTTTTTTAGTTTTTTATTTTCTGATTTCTAGATAAATAATCTATAATAATAAAATTTTTTATTTTACATCTATATTATTTATTAACTTTAAAAAAAAAATTTAGAAAGAAATTTATTTATATTAATTTTTTTAATTTATAACCCATATTCTTTTTTTTTTAGAAAAAATTGTTTTTTCATTTTTTTACAAAGTAAATAAAAATAAAATGAAAAAAAAAATTTCTAAAAAAAAATTTTGATATGGTAAGTTGGATTTGGATTTTATCCAAAAAAAAGAATTTAATAAATTTTATAAAAAAAAGACTTTTTGGTTTGTAAAAAAAAACAAAACCAACAATCTTTTTTTAAATAAATTTTAAATTTATTAAATTTGCATAAATTGCTCCTTTCTACTTAAATATTAGAAATAACTTTAAATTTTATGGAAGCTTTAGTTTATACATTTTTATTAATTGGAACTTTAGGGATTATTTTTTTCGCGATTTTCTTTAGAGAACCTCCACGTATGGTTAAATAATTGTTAAAATAAAAATAATAGTCTTGAAAATTCAATTTCAGGACTATTATTTTTATTTATTATTTAATCTTCATGTTCTTCAAATGGATCTCTAAGTTTTTTAGACGGAGGTCCAAAACTTACATACACTGAATAACCTGTTGCACTTAGTAATAGAAACCATAAAAAAAAGGTAAAGAAAAAAGCAGGACTATCCATAAAAATATACTTCATTAACATTTGACTTTTATTCTCCAATAAATATATTATGACAGAAAGTAAAAAAAAATTCAAATTTCTTTTTTAAATGGCAACAGGAACTACTAAACCAAGAACAAGCTCTGCTGATCAAGAGCCAGGAATCGTAACACCTTTAGGAACTTTATTACGCCCACTTAATTCAGAAGCAGGTAAAGTTCTACCTGGATGGGGAACTACTGTATTAATGGGAGTATTTATTGTACTTTTTGCAGTATTTTTATTAATTATTTTAGAAATCTATAATAGTTCTCTTCTATTAGATGATGTAACTATGAGTTGGGAAACTTTAGCATCTTAAAAAATTCTAAAATTCATTCTATTTGTTTAAAAAAATTCAATTTCCAAAACAAATTCAATAAAAATTTTTGAAAAAAAACCAAAAAAAAAGTTTTTCTTAAAAAAAAATGAAAATTTTAAATATATCAAATATTTACAATGATATTTGACATGTTAAAAAATAAAGTTTAAAAAAATTGAGAAAATATTTTTGAAATAGATTAAAATGTTTGATGTAAAACAAACCCTTTTTTTAAATTCTTCGAATTTAGAAAAAAATCTTTTTTTTCTTTTTTCTAAGAGTCTAGATTTTTTTATTTATTGATTGAACTCTTAATATTAATGAAAAGAAAATGAAAAAGTTTGAGTCAGAGTAAATTCTTGAATCCTTTTTTATTTTTTTTGGGTTTTAATATTTAAACCATTTAATGGTTTTTAATATAGTCATAAACAATTTCTTTTTTTTTATATGGAATCTATTTCTTTAATTCTTGCAAAATTACCTGAAGCTTATGCTCCGTTTGAAGCAATCGTAAATGTATTGCCTGTTATTCCTGTTTTCTTCTTATTATTAGCTTTTGTTTGGCAAGCATCAGTAAGTTTTAGATAAAATCTAAGAGTTACTTCATTTTGCTTTCAAATATATATATATATTTGAGAAATAAAGAATCAACTTTTCTCAAATATATATATATATATTTTGATTAATTTAGATATATTTTTATTAAAAAGAAACAAATAAAGAAAAAATCAATTTGATTTTCTTTTTAGATATTAAAGTTTGGTACTAGAATCTTTATTTTATATGAATATCAAAAATAATGAAACTTTATTATAAAAAAATAAGAAATTTTTTCTAGATTGCTTTTTTTTTATTTTTTGGTATATTAAAAAATACCAAGGATTAAAAAAAATCCATGTATTACTTTTCAAAAGTACGGAGAAATTCAAATTTTCTTTTTATTTTAATTATGACAGCTATTTTAGCTAAAAATGATGCTTCTAGCCTTTGGGCTCGTTTTTGTGAGTGGATTACTAGCACTGAAAACCGTTTATACATCGGATGGTTTGGTGTTTTAATGATCCCTACATTATTAACAGCTACTTCTGTATTTATCATCGCTTTCATCGCTGCACCGCCAGTAGATATCGATGGTATCCGTGAACCAGTTTCTGGATCATTATTATACGGAAACAACATTATTTCTGGAGCTGTTGTTCCTACTTCTAACGCTATCGGATTACACTTCTACCCAATTTGGGAAGCTGCTTCTTTAGACGAGTGGTTATATAACGGGGGTCCTTACCAATTAATCGTTTGCCACTTCTTCTTAGGAATCTGCTGCTACATGGGTCGTGAATGGGAATTATCATACCGTTTAGGTATGCGTCCTTGGATTGCTGTAGCTTACTCTGCACCAGTTGCAGCTGCTACTGCAGTATTCATCATCTACCCTATTGGACAAGGTTCTTTCTCTGATGGTATGCCTTTAGGAATTTCAGGAACATTCAACTTTATGATCGGTGCGGCTCGTTCTTCTAAAACTTTGGCTGAAATTGCCCGAGAGGAAGGAGGGATCGTAGGTTAAATTAGTAATTTCCCTACGATCTAACTTAATTATTGTGCAGGTGCAAGTCCTGTCACCCTGGTCGCTGGGTGAAAGCGCTTAAAAGGCCTACTTGATAGGTCCCCCGGGTACTTTATAGATGGGTGTAAATCTATGATACTAATGCCGGGAAGAAAGCATGTAATAGGCATGGAATTCGACTATGCAAACTCATGCGAGCATGACTCTTATATTCGAGCCCGGACTGAGATTATATCAAGGAATGGAATCTCGTGGGATAGGAAAACGAACCAACTATATACAAAACCATCGATAGAAGTTCGTAGGGTAATTCGAATTACATCTCCTTATGAGATAGCCCTATGCTTAAATATTGGTAGGGTAGTCCCCGTTAAGTCTCGGTCACTGCAGCGGAGCGACAATGGACGGAACCCCGGTGGAATGTTGGGTCCTAAGGAGTTAAACAATAATTAGGAACGAGTAAATGCCCTTTGACTCCCCTTATGGGGTAGGCTCACCTCGCCAATGTCAAACGGGTTGTAGGATGCTTCTGAAAGCAAATGACTCTGGAGAGCACTCCAGGATAAAGACTCTGAAAAGGAGAGGATTAACATCCGGTATATGCTGACTAGAGGCGCGGAAATTTGCAAATAAAATACCGAAGCTATGAACAAGCCAAATATTGGATGGAAAGATATCGATTGGACGTTAGTCCGTAAGACAACTTTTAAGTGGCAACAGGAAATTTATTTAGCGTCTAAAACAGGTGACTTCAAGAAAGTCAGATTACTGCAACACAAGCTTATTGCTTCAAGAGAGGCGAAATTACTTGCGGTTCGACAAGTAACACAGGATAACACTGGAAAGGTTACCGCTGGCGCTGATGGAATTAAAAGGCTTACGCCTAATCAGCGACTGAAAATGGTGGATCAGCTAAGAATTCCGACTAAAGCGAAACCTCTTAGACGGGTTTGGATTCCTAAACCAGGTACTAACGAGAAAAGACCACTGGGTATTCCTACTATTCAGGATAGGTGTTTACAAGCATTATTCAAACTAGCACTGGAACCGGAATGGGAGGCTCAATTTGAGCCGAATTCTTACGGGTTTAGGCCCGGAAAAGGTTGTCATGATGCTGTTAAAGCAATTTATGACAGCACAGTAAAAGGTAGTAAATACGTTCTTGATGCAGACATTTCTAAATGTTTTGATAGAATCAATCACCAATACCTGCTAGACAAGATTGCTATGAAAGGTGCATTTAGAAAGCAAATTAAATATTGGTTGGAAGCTGGTGTACTAGACGGAGAAACCTTCGCGGAAACGACCCAAGGTACACCTCAAGGGGGAGTTATTTCTCCACTACTCGCCAATATTGCTCTACATGGCCTGGAGCTTCATCTTAAACAATGGATTTCAGATAAACCTATTCGCAGTCGTACTGGAGTGCTAGTAAAGCCAGGTAGAAGGTATGAAACTATCCAAGTAATTCGTTATGCAGATGATTTCGTTATTCTACATAGAGACAAGTCAATTGTTCTCGAGGCTCAGGAAGAAGTTAAACGCTTCCTGGCACCGATCGGTTTGGAACTTTCAGAAGCTAAAACAAGATTGTCACACACTCTTGAGCTTCAAGAAGATGACACTATTGCTGAAGGATTTGATGGTGTAGTTGGTTTTAATTTCCTTGGTTTCACTATCAAGCAATTTAAATCTAGACACAGAAGTGCGAAAACTACGACTGGCGAGCTACTAGGTTTTAAAACGCGAATTTATCCATCAAAGAAAACAGTAAATAAACACCAAGAAAAGCTTAGACAAGTAGTATTAAAAGATGGGAAAGTGTATGATCAATCTGCATTAATCAAGAAACTTAATCCAATTATTAGAGGTTGGTCTTCGTATTTTGGTGTGTCAGATGCTAACACAACAAAACATCTGGGTAAACAAGATTACTTGCTTTACTTAAAGCTACGACGCTGGGCGAAAAGAAAGACCGGTACTTCTGGTAAAAGTACAAAATTCTGGAAAAAACTCAGGAAGCACTAAGTGGAATTTTGGGGACAAGGGTGTGTTTCTTTTAAAACATATTGACTACTCAACACCAATTGGTACTTATGTAAAGGTGAAAGGTGATTCGAGCCCTTATTCGCCAGCAGAATTCATCTACTGGGCGAAAAGAATGTCAAAATATCCTGGGTTTAATACTCGGGTTAAAAAGCTTCTTAGTCAACAAAAAGGCTGCTGTAAAATGTGCGGACTTCCATTCTGGTACGATGATGTTATGGAAGTAGATCATATTATTCCGTTATCTCAAAGAGGTAAGGATGAGTATAAGAATCTTCAATTACTACATCGACATTGCCATGTTGTGAAAACAGCTCAAGATCGTATCAAAAAGCTGTAATCGCTGTTACTTGTTTTAGATTTATTAGTAGAAAATTTCCGAGGAGCCGTATGATGGGAAACTATCACGTACGGTTCTGAAAAGGAGGCCCAAACGGTAACGGGAGGGTCGACCTAAACTATTCCAAGCTGAGCATAACATCCTTATGCACCCATTCCACATGTTAGGTGTTGCTGGTGTATTTGGTGGATCTTTATTCTCTGCTATGCACGGTTCATTAGTTACTTCATCTTTAATCCGTGAAACAACTGAAAACGAATCAGCTAACGCTGGTTACAAATTCGGACAAGAAGAAGAAACATACAACATTGTAGCTGCTCACGGTTACTTTGGACGTTTAATCTTCCAATATGCATCTTTCAACAACTCTCGTTCATTACACTTCTTCTTAGCTGCTTGGCCAGTTGTAGGAATTTGGTTTACTGCTTTAGGTATTTCAACTATGGCATTCAACTTAAACGGATTTAACTTCAACCAATCAGTTATTGACTCTCAAGGTCGTGTATTAAACACTTGGGCGGACATCATCAACCGTGCTAACTTAGGTATGGAAGTAATGCACGAACGTAACGCGCATAACTTCCCATTAGACTTAGCATCTGTTGAAGCTCCTTCAATCAACGCTTAATTTTTTTTTTAAGAGAAATCAATAAAAATTATTGATTTCTCTTACTAATTCATATTCATAAATTATTTGAATTTTTGTTGAATTCAAAATTCAAAGAAATATATTTATATTTAGAAGATATATAAAACAAACTTTTTTCTAGAATGAATTTTCTATATTGATTTCAATATATTTAAAATCAATATTATTATTTAAATTTTTTCTATATTTTTTTTAATTCATTACTTTAAATTAAAAATTTTTATTTTGTTAATTGGAAAACTTTTTATAAAAAATAAAAAGTTTTCCAATTAACAAAATATGAATTCTAAAAATACAAAATTCTATAAAAAAATTTTGTATTTAAATTAAAAGAGAATAATTTTTTAAAGAAACATTTTTGATTTCATTTAAAATGAAAATGAAATATCTTATTTTCTATAAAAGCGAGAAAAAATAAAAAGAAGATCAATTTCTTTTAATGAATGTTTTGTATTATATGTATAAACAAAAAAATCTAATAATTCACGATTTTGATCAAAATATAGGGATGTTTTATTAAAAGAATCATAGATCATATGAAAATAAATATCATAATAAAAAGTATTTTCAAAATTTAACCAATAATTCCATGAGTTTGTATTTAAAAACCAACGTCTTACACGAGGATTATAATGTTGATCTGCATCTGGAAAATCAATCATATAATCTGTTTTTTTCTCGCTGTCAAAAATCTTTGATTTTTGAAGAGCAAGCAATTGATTTTCTTTTAAAGAATTTTTGCTTAAAGAATTTGATTGAATATACATAGTACGCCAATCAATGTCACTAAGGTATGTAACTTCAACATTATGTTCTGCTAATTGTCCGTTCCACCATTGATTAATCAATGAAAAACGATGTCTTAAGTTCAGACGATTTTTATAATATGAATGACTTGAACTTGGTGTTAAAAGAACAGAATCTTTATTTGAAGAGAATTCTTTAAAACTACTTTCAAATGATGTAAAACGATTTGCAAAAAGTTGAGATTTAAAAGATTCTAAAATAGGTTTATTATATAATTTTTTTAAGAAACGTTGTTTTTGATGCATTTGCATTTTTTCAAAAATTGAAAAAACAGCTTTTTTTTGAAAATCACGTTCAACTCTTTTAAAATTTTCATATTTTTTAGATGGCATTAAAAGAGACGAAGAAGGTGGACTTGGAGGTTCTCTTAAACTTGATTGATTAGAATTATCAAATGAAAGCATTTTCGTAATAATTAAATTTTTATTATATAAAAAACGTTTTTGAAGAATAGAAAAGACTAATGAAGTTGCAAAATGCCAAGATTTATATCTGATCATATGATCAACGAAAGAGAAATTTAAGTTTTTTGAAAAATTTAATTTTTCACTTGTTAAATAAGATTTTGTTTGTGGAATTTTATAAATTTCATTTTTATTATTTGTACGTAAATTTCGTGGATTTTTACTTACTAAAAATTCAGCAATTTTACCACCTAACAGTTTCATAATAAATGTTTTAAAAGTATTTAATGGCGAATAAAGCGTATGAAATACAAAAGGTGAAGATTGTTCTAAAATGAAAGATTTATTATAAAGAGAAAAATGAGTTTGATCTTTTAGTAAATCAGAAGCAATTAAAAGATTTCCTACTTGGAAATATCCAAATGAAATTTGAGAAAATCTTTTTTTTGAATTCTTATTTAAAGAATTTATTGAATGTGTTTTAAAATATTGTTCGTGTTCTGTGTTAAAAAGACTTTGTAACGATTGACTTGGATGAGTTATCAAACTTTTTTGTGAAGATTTTTGTTGAATTTTTTTATTTGAATTTGCATAAATCGTAGACTCAAAACTTGGAAATAATTTTCTAGACTTTAATGAAGTTTTAAAAAGATTTTCTTTTCTATTAGGATAAATTGTATGATTTTGTTTTATAACACTTGCTAATAAATTTTTATTCTTTTTAATTTGAGAAAAATCATTTGAAAAAATATTATAAAATTGATTCATGGAACCATTTATATTGCAAGATAATTTTGTTTTACTAATAAGATTTGAAATTTGAGAAAAATGGAAATTTTCAGTTAAAGTTCCATAATCAAATCGATCAAAAGTATCTTTTGAAATTCTTTTTTGTGGATTTTCGAGATTGAAATACATTTGAAATAAACTCCATCTATTGGTTAAATTTGGAAGTAATGGTAAAGAAATTGTTTCATCAAAACGTCCCGGTCTTCTTAAAGCAGGATCTAAAATTGAAGGAAGATGAGTGGTTGCAAAAACAACAAAACCTCGGTTTGAACGAACACCATCAATAATAACTAATAAATCAGTAATCATATCTTTATTATAAGAAAAATTACGAAGCGTCATATCTGCTAAAATGGCAACTTTTACTCGAACAGAATCTTTATTTGATGAAATAATATTTTCTGTCACAAATGAATTCCATGGCATTTGTTTAATAATTTTTTTTGGTTTTAATTTTCTTTGTTCTTTCATCATTAAAATCGTAAAAGGAGAAGTAGCAGGTGGAGCAAAAAAAGTTTCTGATAGAATTTGTAATCGACTAATATTAAAAACTTTTGACGCTGATAATTTTTGATTATTTTGTTCAATTGTTTGATTTGATTGATTCATTATATTTTTATCAAATTTTGAAAGAGAAATTGGATATTTTTTTTGACGTATAGGTTTTAAATGATTTGAAAATGTTTTAAAAGAATAAAAATCTTTATTATAAAGATTTGTAGGAATATCCATTGAAAAATCCCCTTTATAAGGTTTTCTAAAATCCGTAATAGAATGACGACTTGATTGATAAATCATTTGATTTTTTTCACTTTCTTCATCTTGTTCAAATCCAAAAATTGAAAATTCTTTTTCATATGAAGTTTCATCATCTGAAATTAACATAGGTCTTCTTTCACCAATCACATGAATATCTTCCATTAAGAAGAAACAAGGAGTTTGTAATACAATTGATTCAAAAACATCTCTTAATAATTTCATTCCAACAGCAACTCCTCTTTGAATGGAAGCATATCTATTTGCATTATCTATCATAATTTTCATTTCAGATTCTCCTGCAAGAGCTTGGATAATTAGGCTTCCATAACTTCCTTTAGATTGGAAATCAAATGAACTTTTGGTATTTTTTAAAAAATGAGAAGAAATAGAAGATCTCAATGGCAGATCTGAAACTTGTGAATTAACAATTAAAAGATTTTTAGAAACTTTCATTGAAAAAAGTCCAGAATAAATTTCACAAATAATCGATCCTAATGTATATTGAATAGGTTCATATCCATTAATAAAATGAACATATAATAAAGATTTTGGTGGCGATATATCTAAAAATAAATCTGTATCTTTTAAGTTAAAAGTAACATATTGGTTACTTGACCAACTTTTTGTTCGATATAAATTTTTTAATATATTGAAATTAGGATTCGAAATATTAGATGCTTGTTTTAAAAAATCAAATGGAGTTTCTTCTTTTGCTCGCTTCAAAAATCTTTGATTTTTTTCGCCCACGTAGTGAAGCGAGGCAAAGAAAATATTTGATTTTTGAATAGGAAAATTATTGTTATTTTGTTTTAAATTTAAAACAGAAAAATTTATAAAATTAGGATCTTGTATTAATCTTTCAATTAATTTTTCTTGTTCTTCTTTTAAACTTGTTAAAGAAGGAATATTAATATTATATTGTTCAGCTGCTCTTATTAAAATATCTGCCCAAATATCCCAAAATATTTTTCCTTTTTTTTGTCGAACCATTAAATCAACATCTGGCTTAAATAATGAATCCATAAATAAATGGAAAAAATTCCATAAACGGCGTTGCATAAAAAATCCGAATAGATTTGAAATCGATAAATTCAAAAACTTTTGTACAAAAGTTTTTTCTAATAAATCAAATTCTAAATGATTCGTAAAATTAGTTGAAGGAAGTTGATTATAAAGATTTGCAGAATTTTGAAATTCTACAAAACCTAAAATTCGACTATTATTGAAAAATTTTTGGAAAGAAAACCAAAAATACATATCAAAAGTTTCTGGCACAAAAGTTGAAACATCCGAAGACCATTCGATTAAGAAAATTTGAGCAATCCATTCAATCATGAGTTCAGCTGGTTTTTCTAAAAATTTATAAATAATTAATAAAAAACTTTCAAATAAGTCGATTATTTTTAATAAAATTTGATAACTGGATTCAAATAATCCAATACTTAAATGAACAACACCATAAGAAATATATAATAAAAGAAGAGCAAATTGAGTTTGAATAAATGAAAGGGAAAGAAATCTTTTATAAGAATCATTTAAAAATTCTATGAAAAGATTGAATTTTAAAATTTTTAAATCTGATTTTTTTAATTTATTTAAAATTTTTTTTGTAAAAAGAAATTCAATTGAATTTGAAGAAACAGAATAAATAAAAGGTTTTTGACTAGTTATATAAGGAATTAACAATTTATTAAAATTTTTATTAACAGATGATGAATAATAGGGTTTCCAATCTTTATTATTAATTTTTGGATATTTTAAAAAACCTGACCATTGCTTCATTTGTATATTTGAAATATTTAATGAAGAAGAAAAACTTAACGAATTTTTGTTTTCAAATTTTAAGTCCATTTTTTGATTTGAATAATAAGAAGTTCTTTCTGTTTTTAAATTTTTATAGAAAGAAATATTATATAAAAAATAAGTTGAAATGATTTGTTTTTTTTGCTTTTTATTTCTTGTATAAAATGGAAGAAAATGAATTCTTTTTTCCATTTGTTTCTCTATTTCTCGCTTCGATTTTCGACTTGCTTTTTCTGTTATAAAAGAATCTTGATTTTTTTTCTTAATTTTTGCAAATGTACTGTTTGATTCTAAATCAAATAGATTAATATATGAAAGAAATTTATAAGTTTCTTTATATAATGAATAATAAGTTTTTAATGTTTCATTTTTATATTTTTTCAATAAATCATAAATAGAATAAAGGATTATAAAATAATTATTTGAAATTTTATAGAAAAGTAAAACTTGAAATTTTAATAATCCACGTAATTCAGGGATTCGTAAAAAAGAAAATAATAAAGAAAAGTGAAATAAAATGGAAAAGATTAAAATATTATAAATAAAAAATTTTTTGGAAACTTTTATTTCATTAATTTTAAAAAGAATTTGATTATTTTGAGAGACAGTATTTAACTGAAACGGTATTTGAAAGTTTTTGCTTGACCACCAAAAATAAGAAGATGGTTTTAAAAGACGAGGTTTTGCAACATTTAATAAAGGTGAATTTTCTTTGTTTTTTAAAGAAGAGAAAAAGAAAAGTTTTGTTGTTCGATTTTTATTCCATTTCATTTTTTTATTTCCATTTGGAATTCTTTTTTTTAAAATTTTTATAAAATTTTGATAAGCAACATTATTATTTTTTGCTCGAATAATATGATAAGAATATTTTTTTTGTGATTTTTGTTGAAATAAAGACATTAATACAAGTTTTCTTTGAGTCATTTTTAATTTTTTAATGGTTGAAGAATCTATATTTGATAATTTTTTTGAATAAGATTTAAAATCTTTAAGTTGAGAAAATTTTCTTGATTTTAAATAAAAAATATCCTTAATATATAGATTATTTCGCATTTTAATAAGATTTGCAAAAAATTTGCGTGTTTGGTTTGATTTTAATTGTTCACGTAATTTTGTGATTTCCCATAAGTTACGAATTTGGTTTTTTTCTTTAAAAGTAAACATATTTGTTTTATTAAATGCCCATAGAGCCCTTAAAGTTGCACTAGATCCATAAGGTTTTATAGATACAGAATTTTTAGAGAAAGTATTTGAAAATATTACAAAAGGTGAACTAGAAGAAAGGTTTGGTTTCATATTATAAGATAATCGATACCAAAAATTCTTTTTATTAAATGTTTTTAATTCTCTTGATGAAAGTAAATATTTCCAAGCCATAAATTTATAACTTTTTGGTTTTTGTTGTCCTTCTAAATTCATATTAAATTTAACATTTTTTAAAATTTCTGAAAAACGTTCAAACTCAATTCGATTATATTCTGCAATTTTATGAATGCTTTCTTGAAAAAAGAAATTTGAAATGTAAAATGCATGTTGATTATCAAATGAATTTTTAAAATCTGAATAAAATGGTAACATTGTGAATTTAGAAGCATTAAAATCATAAGAAAAAAATCCTAAAATTTTTGATAAAAACGAAGTCATATTATATATATTGTTTGTTTTTTCCACTTGTTTCATAAAAGCAAAATTTTTTTCAATTCGATTCATATAAGGTGTTAAATTTGAACGTAACCAATAAGATTTCCAACATAGTGGTTGAAATTCAGCTAAAATTCGATTTGAAACTTTATAATATTCCTTATTTTGAAAAACAGGAAAAGTAGGAAAAAAATTCACTTTTTTTAAACAAATTTTTTCAAATTTAGGAGTATCTTGTATAAAATTTCCCCATTTTTGTTTATTATTTCTATAAATTTTATTTTTAAGTTTTTCATTTTTAAAAAAAAGTTTTGATATATTCATTAGATTTTTCTTTTTATCTTCTCTCTCTTTGCTTCGAAGATTTTCAAAACGACTTGAAACGGCTGAAAAATTATTCATTGTTTTTGGAACAGTTCTTTTTAATTTTTTTCTATAATAAAAATTATGATAAGAATGTCTTAAATTAAGATAGTTTTTATATAAAGCATAACGTAACCAAATAGGACGAGGATAAAAACGTTTTCTTTTTTTTCTGCGACGTGTTTCAAGTTTAAGTTTTTTTCGACGACGTTTTTTTTGGAAATATTTTTCCTTTTCTTCGCGTTTTATAGTGCGTTCTGCAATATCTAGAATTAACGATTGTTTTTTATTTTGAAATAAATTTGGAAAATTTTGTTTGATTTTTAATTCAGAAAGAAATACAAAACTAATTCTTCGTAAAAGTTGATTTAAAGAAATTTTATTTTTCGAATCGATATTTTTTTGCTTTTGTGGATTTAAACTATAAAGAAAGTTTTTTTGTTTTTCTTTATGATTTGAGAAATGATATTGTTTTGTTGATTTCTTTTTTTTAAAAAATTTATATTTCATATTTTTATTATAAAAAAAAGGAAATAATTTTTGCATTCGACTTTTTAATGTTCGAATTGTTTTTTTTATTTTTTTATCATTTGTAAAATCTTTTTTAGATAATGCAAAATTTTTATATTTGTTTTGATTAAACTTATAAGATAATAAGGTACGAAATATTTTTTCTTTTTTATTTTTAATATTTGAAAAATTTAAAGTTTTTGAATTTAAACCAAGCTTAAGCAATTTTAAATTCTTTTTTCTTTTTATTAATTTTTTTGAAACTTTATTTCCTTTTTTAGAGTTTTGATGATCAAAAATTTCACGAACATTCTTTTTTATAAAAAGTGAACTTTTTTGGTTTAAATTGTTATATAAAAGGGTATAAATTTTTTTAATAAACAAAGAAAATTTGTTATAAAAGTTATTTAAATTCCTAAACCATATTTTTTTTAAATCTGCTACAAGATTTGTTAAATCTTTTTGATCTTTCTTTTGAATTTTAAGTTTTGGCAATAATTTATATTTTTTTTCTTGTTTTGTTTTAGATAATAAAGTTTGTAAAATGGATCTAGTTAAAAATTTTTTTTGTTTTCGATCAAAATTTTTATTGACATAATTTTCTTTTGAATTCATGTTAGATAATTTAGAAACATAGAAAGAAACATCAGATGATAAATTCATTTTTTTATTCGCAAGTTTTTTAAAGAAATCAAATTGATTTTTATAAGAAAAAGAACTTGTTAAGATAGGATTATTTAATTTTATAATTTCTTTTAAATCATATCTATAAGAAAGATTCTTATCATAATCTAAAAATTGTAAAAAATTATAAGAAGAATTTTTAGAAGAAATGAAATTTTCTTCATGTTTTTGAAACTTTTTAGAAATTTGTTGGATTTTTAAAAATTTACTTAAAAATTCTTTATTTAATATTAATTTTCTTTGAGTTTCTTTTTTTTCGAAAATCGAAGATTTTCGACCTACTTCGTCTTCGCTTCGCTCTGCGAAGCGAGGGAGCGCAATCTTTGATTTTTGTCGCTCTGCTTCGAAAATCGAAGATTTTCGAGGAAGAAGTGAGAAAAGAAATTTAGTATCATAATTTGCTTTATAAGAAAGGTCTTTATTTTTTTCGATTTTAGAATTTAAAATTTGAGATTTTATCTGAGAATTTAATGAATTCATAAAAGAATTTCTATTTCTTTGAACAAATGTTGAAGAAAAGTTCATTTTTTTATTTTTTAAATTTGAGAAAGTTAATCCATTTTTACAATAATTTAAAATAGATAATTCATAAATAAGATTTTTTATATTCTTTTTTTTAGTTAAGGGCATTTTTGTTTTTAGTTTTTTAAATTTTTTTAAAAGATTCTTTCCAATTTGAAAATTGGAATTTGAAAAATTGTAAATTTTAATATTTTTATCAAATTGGTTTTTAAAAATTCTATTTTTTAAATTCATTTTATTATGTAACTTCATATTAAATTTTTTTGAAAGTAAAAATTTATCTAAATCAAATTTTAGTCTCTCAATAATTGATTTCATAATCATACGATTTTCATTTAAAGAAGCATTGAAAAGATTAGAAGACGGATATTTTAAGAATATATCCTTATAAGAAGGATTATAAGGATAATCTAAAAATTTCTCATATTGTAAATTCTTTGAGTTTTTTGAATTTATTATAATTTTTTGCTCAAAACAGAAATTTTTTAATTCTAAAGGAATTAATGAAATTTTTTTATCATCTTTTAATAAAGAAAAGTTTAATAAAATTTTTGATTTTTTTATATTTTTATTTATTAGAATACTTTGATTTTTTAGTTTTTCTAAAGAATTATGAGAAAGTTTATTTTTAAAATTTGTATTATTTTCTTCATTGGAAGAAAAAAAGGTTAATATTGAATTTTTAGTTGCATTATCTAATAAGATTTTTGCTTTTTCATATGAATAAAGAGGTTGACTAGATGTGTTTGATTTTTTTATTAAAAAAGTTTTTGGAACTTCAATAACTGAAAAAAAACGATCTCTTTTCTTTTTCTTTTGTGATTGATTATTAAAATCAGTATAATTTATTGGAATGGGGAATAATTTTTTTGGAACTTTTTCATAAATCTCTGTTACATTAAAAATAGGAAATTTTTTTATTCTATTATTTTCTTTTTTATGTAAACCATGATCATAAAAATTTAAAGAAGTTTTCAAAAAATTATTCTTTTTATTTTGTAAATCAAATGTTTTATTGAAAAATAAAAAATGATTTTCAGAACTTAAATTTTTAGACCATAAGAAAGAATTTGTAAAACCATTGAAAATATCAAAAGAAAAGCCGTTGTCTGGACTTGCATTTTGAGGCAGTTGACTTAAAGATTGTCTAAAAAACTCTTGATCATTCTTTTCTAATAGAAACAGTTTTTGTTCAAGTTCATTTTTTGCAATAAAATAATATTGATAGAGATTCTTTCTCTTGTTTTTTTCTTTTTCATTTCTTGAATTTAAGTTAAACTGACTAAATGATTGGAAATCATTTTCAAATTTATTAAAATTTAATTTTGTATTTTGATTTCCAATTTTTCCTTCCAAAATAGGAAAAGTAAAAGAAGATTTTATGGAATCAGATATATCATCGGTATTTTTGTTGATTCCAATATTTTGATCCGTTTTATTCACCAAACTCAAATCCATTCTAGATATATCTGCATTTAAAAAATTTTTTTTGAAATCAATTGTTTCAAGTATATTTGAATTTTTATTCCAAGTTAATCCAACAAACCCAATGAAAGGGAAGATCCAATATTGCATAAAACTTTTTTTTTGTGGAAAAAATGAGCTTGGATTCATTTTAAAATAATTTGTTAGAAAAGAATTACTCTTAGGAAATTTTGAATTATTTAAGAATAAATGTTCTTTATTACTAGAATCAGAGAAAATTTTTATATTGTTTAAACGAATTTTTTCTATTAATAAATTTTTAGAAAAATCCTTATTATCAATTTTTTCCTCTCTCCAATTTAAAAAAGTAATTATTGAATTTTCTAATAAAAAATATTTTTTAGAAAATTTTTTACGTTTTTTTCTATTTAATAACAAAAGGGATATTTTTTATATCTTTTTGTTCTCTTGAACAAAAAAAATGAAAATAAAAGTTGATGTTTTATAAAATAAAATATCTTTATTTAAATTAAAAAAGATAAAATAAAATCTTTTTTCTCTTAAAAAGAGAAAAATTTCTTTAAAATGAGAAAACGTCAACCCTAAATCTTTCGATCGCTCTTCTTCGCTACTTCTTCGCTACGAGAAGTAGCGAAGAAGTAGCGAAGAAGGACCGAAGAAGTAGCGAAGAAGGACCGAAGAAAATCTACGATTTTCGAGTGCGTAAAAAAAATAAATTATTAAGAGATTTATTTTTCTTTATATATAAGATATATAAAGCCTACTATCGGAGTTGAACCGATAACCTTCGGTTTACAAAACCGATACTCTACCGATTGAGTTAAGCAGGCGAAAATGAATTTTATGAAGTGCAATCTAATTTTTTATAGATTTAGAGAGCTGATTTTTTTCAGAAGGAATTTTTTATTTACAGCAGTTTTTATATTTTTTCCATATTTTAAAAAACAAAACAAAAAAAGTCAAGAATAAAAAAAGAAAAAGAATTGAAAAAATATTTTTTCAATTCTTTTTCTTTTTAAAATTTAAAATGAGAAATCTTTGATCTTCCAAGAAAAAGCTTTTTTTTTTGTTTTCAATGTATTCTTGTTTGTTGTAAATACAAAAAGAAATCGAATACTTTTTTTAAGTATTTCCACAATCATAAAACTTTTTCCTTAATACGAATTCATAAAACCAGTTCCAGCTGGTATTAAATTTCCAACTAAAATATTTTCTTTTAAACCTTTAAGATAATCTTTTTTCTTAGATAAAGATGCTTTTGCTAATATTTTAGTTGTTTGTTGAAAACTAGCTGCAGATAGAAAACTATCTACTTCTAATGAAGCTCTTGTTATACCTAAAACAATAGGTTCATAACGAATTTTTACCATTAAAAATTTATTAACATTTTCAACAATTTCTAAATCTACGAATTCACCAGGAAAAAAGCCTGTTTGACCTCCATGAAGAATTTGAACTTTAGAAGTCATTTGTTTAACAATAACTTCTAAATGTTTTTCAGCAATACTAACTCCTTGGGATCTATAAACTCTCTGAACTCCATCAACAATAATTTGTTGAATTTTTAAAAAACTTTGCGCAACCGCTTGTTCTAATGGTAATTTTGAGCGATATCTTTCAAAGATAGCTTTTTGTAAAATAGGTAAACTGTAAAGAAAAAATCTCCCATTTTGCGTTGTTCGAGCTTCTAAAAATTGTTCAACTTTTGGAATCCCTTGTACAATATCTCCAGTTGTTAAAGTTTCAAAAGGTAAAGTGATAATTGGAGCATTTCTGTATATATAATCCCCTTGTTGTACATGTAAAATTCCTTTAGGAGATACTAAGAAAGGTTGAGCATAACGTAAAGTTATTTTTTTTGAATTTAAATGAATAATCTGTCCTGTTTGGTCAATTCTTTGATAAGAAAAGACATTGTTGCCTTTTAACAAAAATTTTCCTAAATAAAAATGAAAGATTTTATTATTGGATTCTTTTCCAATGGATAAACCTTTCAATTTATAAAGTTTATTTTGATATTTTGTTACAAAATTTGAAATATTATAATTTTTTTCTTTCTTTTTATTGGATGAATGATACTCTACAATAAAAGGATTTATTGTAAATTTTTTGATTTTATTAAATAAATTTGCTTGATTTTTTTGTTTAATATTTTTGTTAAATAAATTGTCATATTTTAAATATAAAGATGAAGATTTATATGAATGATCATTTCTTTCAATAATTCCATTTTGTTTTAAAAATTTATTTTGAATTGAAATACTAAACAAATCTTTTTTTGTTAAAAAAATTGAATTTTTTATATTTGATTTTTTATGTTTTAAAATTGTTTCTGAATATTTACTCCACCATGCTTTCATATTATTTTGGATTAATAATTCTCCTTCAAATGGACTTAATAAATCTGTACTTGCATATACTTGATTTGCAATGATTTTATTAGAAGCTTTATAAAGTCGAAATGCATTTTTGAGACGAGGAAAAGCAAATGAAAATGGTTGCATATTAAGAGATTCTTTATTTAAAATTCCAGATTTTTTCGAATTTGATATTGAAATGCTTAAATTTTGAAGTTTCATTTTATCATTAACTGATTGAGAATTCCAAAGATTTGAATTTAATGAATTTGGAAAATCACATTGTTTTGATTTTTGAAGAGCAGAAGAGAAAAGATTATTTACAAAATAATCATCTTTTCTACTTAAAGACCATTCAATAAATGGAAATGGATATAAAAAAACGAAAGAAAAGAAACTTCTAAAATCAGCTTGAAATATTTTGGTTTTGTTCTTTTTTACAATTTTCGAAGCAAAATCGTGTGAATATGCAATGGGATATTTTTTAGAAATTATTGAAATCCAGTTTTTTTTAAGAGAATTCTTTTTGATTAAACAGTAAAAGAAGTCACTTAAATTTTCTTTCTTTTTATAAAAAAGATTTTTACTTTTTAATAAATTATAAGAATTTTCTTTTCGAAAATTAGAACATAATTTTTTGAAATAGAAAGTAGGAATATTAAATCCAAAATTAAAACCTAAAGGTTTTGTATGTTTTAATTCAAAAGAGAAAGAATGTATTTTATATGCTGAATAAAAAATATTAAAAAAACGATTTGAACTTGGATTTTTGATCAAATAAAAAGAAACAAATCTATCATAAGATTGCTTTTTTAATTTTCTATAATTTTGTTTCGAAATTTTTGATTGGGAATCATTATTTAGTGAAAAGGAATTAAAGGGAACATTTTTTGGATTTTTCAATTTATTTAAAAATTTTGAATTTATAGAATTTCCTTGTAATTTTGTTTTCGGTTTTTTTGTAGAATTTATTCCATTTTTGGACATTTGATTTTTAAATTGTTTTGTATTATTTGGAACTTGAAAAATTTGAAAATCTAAAGATGGAAATTTAGATAAACTTTTAGTATTGCAATTTTGAAGGTTTAAAAAATTTGAATGAAAATCTTTATAAAATAAAATCGAATAATTATTATAAAAGTTTTTCTGATTTGCTGAGATTTCTTTTTTATAATATTGAGGATTTGGCAAAATCTTATGATGAATTGGTCGCAATAATAAAGCAAGATTATTGAAAATTTCAGATTTTTCAATAAATTCATTAAATTCATTTTTTTGCATTTGATTATTTTTAAAAGATTTCAAATTTTCAGTATTTAAACAAAATTCATTATTTTGACTAAAAATCATACTAGATTGATGTCCATCAAAAAATCTACAATTATTATTTGTATAAATTTGATTTATTTTTAAAATTTTATTTTTTAATTTTTTCTTTAAAAAAACATTTTCAATAAAAATTTTATTTTGTTCAAAAGAAACATCATGAATAATTGTTTTTCCAGTATTTACAAAAGTTTGATGCAAGTTTTTTAAATACATAAAATTTTTGATTTTTGATTTTTGACTAAAAGAGAAATCATTTATTAAAAAATAAATCCACCCAGGTTTTTTTATTGTTTCAAATATAGATGTTTCACAAAATAATGTCGATTTGGTTTCTACTTTTTGCTTTTGATTAATATTGTTAAAATTTTTTGTTCTTTTAAAAGATTCATTTAAAATTTCTTTTTTTTGATTGGATAAGTTCGATTTCTCTATTAAATTCATCTTTTTAGATTTATAGGAATTTGATGATTTATACCCATTTAAAAAATGGAATGGAATATTACTAAAAAATAAAGATTGATTTTTTAATACTGCAATGAAATCTCTTTTTTGTTTTCTTGTTATTAGATTCAAATTCTGATTTAAATCATAAGATTTATAAAATTTACTTAATTTTAAATTTTTATTTTTTTTAGATTTTGTATTGGTTTTTTTTCTAAAAAATTTATAAAGAAGATTTAAAATCATTTTATTTCTTATTTTTAGATTCATATTATATGAAGCTTTTTTGATTTTTTTATAAAAAATCAAATTTGCATCTTCTTTCTTAAAGAGAATTTGATTTAAGAATTTTTTCTTTTCTTTTGTTTTTAAACTCTTTTTTAAATGAAAAAAATCAATACTTAACTTGTTATTTAAATCTTTTTTATAAATTTTATTATGAAAACAAGAAATTTGAAATTGTTTCTTTTGTTTATTATGAATTCTTAAAGTTTTAAAGGGATCATTTTTTAATTTTATTTGAGATGATTCATTTCGATTTTTTTTATAAATTCGAATAAAACCAGATGTTTGAGAAGGTAAAACTTTTTTTAATCCTTGACGATTTGATAAATAGATTTTGGAAGAACTTATATTTGTTTCAAAATCATTTTTTGAATTTTGTAAAAAATTTAATCTAAAGTTTTCTTGAGGAATATAATAGAAATCTTGTGTATATACAGAAAATTTTGAAAATTTTGTTCTGATATTGAAGAAAGAAGAATGGATTTCTGAGAAATCTTCTATATCTTTTATATTAGATTCATTAAAACTTAACAGTTTCTTTGAATCTTTTTTTGTTACAAAAATTTGTAATTTTTGGTTTAAAGTTAAATCATAACGAAATTTCAAATGAGATGATTTTTGTGCAAATTTTTCATTCTTTTTTAATGGAGGTGTCATTTTTTTAATTGTGGAGAACATTTTTGAGTTCTCGTTCTTTGTCTCGCGAAGCATAAGAAAAATAGAAAAATTTTTTTTATTTGTATTTTTATTTTGTTTTAAGATCAATGATTTTGTATTAAAAGATCTAAAAATCTGTTTTTTAGGATACTTTTTAAGTAAATCATCAATATAAATCCATCGTTTTTTCTGAAAAAAAGAATAATTTTTTATAGAAAGATCTGGATTATCCTTAGATTTGTCATTATTTTTGATTTCTTTTTCATTTATTGTTTTGTTTCGTAAAAAATGATCAGACCAAATAAAAATTCCATTTAAAATTGTTTTAGATTCAAAAGGAAACCAACGAAAACCTATATTTGAAAAAGGACTCAAATGAAGTGTATTTCCTAAGGAAAGTTTTTGATAATTTTTACCAGAATCATTTATAGTTGAAGAATTTATAGGTGTATTATAGAAAGTGGTTAAAGGGAAAAAACTTAAAATAAGATCAGACTTTTCTTTTTTTGTAAAATGAAAATCGTTTGAAAAATTTGTAGTTTTCAATTTTGATAGGATTTCTTTTTTTGAATTTCGATTTATAGAAAAAATATACCCAAGTTTTTTAAAATAAATTTTACTTACAGGAAGATTTAAAATAATTTTTTGTTTATAAAAATTTTCACTTAAATTCTTTTTTGGATTTAAATGTTCTTTAATTAATGAAAATGATCCATTTTTTTTAATATTTTTATTATTTAAATGAAAATAAGATCTTTTAAAAAGATTTGAAACAAACAAAAATTTAAAAGGAAGTTTTTTGTTTATTAAAGGGTTCCCTTTTAGAGAGAAGTCTTTTTTCTTTTCAATAAAAGATGGTTTTCCATTCATGCTTTTAAAATCTGTTAAATCAATTTTTTTGAAACTTATAAAGTTAGCTTTAAAGTTTGAATTTTTCTTCAAAAATCTTTGATTTTCTTCTTTTTCGAAAATAGAAGATTGCGCTCCTTCGCTACTTCGAAAATCTACAATTTTCGATGATAGACGACCTACTTCGAAAATCTTGGATTTTCGAAGCGGAGCGACAAAAATCTTTGATTTTTGAGGAAGAAGCGAGTGATTTTTAAGATTATAAAGTTTGATTTTTTTTCCATTTTCACCTAACAAAAGGCTTTTTTTAAAGTTTTTTTTGAACTGATAAAAATCATAAAATGAATTTTCAAGTTCTGGAACCATAGAAAAAATTCTTTTTTGAATTTTTTTCTTTTTAATGAAATTTGGAATGAATCTTTGAAAAAGAAATGGATTCTTTATTTTTTTTATATTTGTTTGTTTTCTTTTATTTAAATCAGAAATAAAAAATTTTTGATTTTTTTTACTTAAAGAGATTTTCTTATTATTTTCTAAATAATAAGAAAGAAAATTCATTCGATTAATTTTTTTAAAAAGAAAAGGGAGAACATTTGTTCTAAAAGGATAAATATAAGCACTTATATTTGTTGATTTCTTTTTTAAAAAAATTTTATTATTCAAATACTTATTACAAAATTCAAAATGAATAAAATTTTGTGGAACTAAATTTAAAACAACATTTTTTTTTTTCAAATTTTCTTTGCTTTTCATATCGATTGAATTTTTATGTAATTTTTGATTCCAATGATTATGAATCTTTTTTGAAATTTTTTTAGGATTTTTGGAAACAGTTGAGAAACTGTTTAAATAAAATTCAAATTCTCTTAAAGAATTTTTTTTTCGGTCTCCGTTAAAACCAATAAATTTGGTTTTTTTTAAAGAAAAATTTTGAGAATTTTTTAAATAAAATTGGTTATTATTTAAATCTATATTTTTGATTTTTAAAGAGAATTTTTGAAAATTTTTTTGTTTTTTTATCTTTGAGGAGTTCTCGCTTCGATTTTCGGAAGACTTCGAAATTAAAGAATTAAAATGAGTCCATTGATTATTAATTAAAAAGAAGTAAGAAAATTTGTAGGAAATTTGTTTTATTTTAGAATAATTCTTTGAAACAAGATTCTTTTCTTTGCTTTTCTTCGATTTGCTTCGCAGTCGAAAATCGTAGATTGCGCTCCCTCGCTTCTCAGAATGAAGCGAAGACGAAGAGAAGTTTATATAATAAAAATAGATAAATTTTTTATTTAAAAATAAAAGAAGCTGTTTTTTTAATCCTTTCATATAAAAATGTTTCGATATTTTTTTAAATAAAACCGAATCATTTTTACGATGGTTAATTCCAAACAAAGATGAAATCTTCTTTTTTTCTATAGAAAGTCGTTTAATGATATTTAAACTAAGTTGTTTACTTTTACGTTTTTTTAAATGAAAATCAAAAAAACAATCATTTAAATTACGCCAATAAATTTTTTGAAAAGTTGCATTTTTATTAAAAAAATCTCCTTTTACTGCAAAATGATTTAATCCTAACGGATCATAATAAATTTTACCTGATAAAACCCAAATTTTTGACCAATCCATTGCCTTTAAAAGTATATCATCAAATAATTTTTCATTTTTTTGTTCTAATAGATCAATTTGAAACAAAGCCACTTGACCTTCTAATTCTGCATAAATTGTTTGTTCAGCATTTCCTCTTTGAGTTTGTTGTTGAGCAACACTTGAAAATTGAGCTACAATTTGCTTTTTAAATACTTGTTGATTATTTCGAGCAAATAAAATCGCATAAGCTGGAATTGTATAAAAATCATATCGAGAATTTGTTTTCGAATTCAATTTTGAAATATCGAAAGAATTTTTTTTTTGTTGTTTATTTTCTTTAATAAAGAAAGAACCTTGTGTTTTTGTTAAAAAAGCAATATCACCTTGAGGTGTTCGAATACAAGTCCCAGGAATTGTATCTAAATACTCAATATATCCATCATAAGGGGCTATAATTTGATTGGTTAATCCTCCTGAAAAAACACCTCCAGTATGGAAAGTTCGCATTGTTAATTGTGTACCAGGTTCCCCAATTGACTGAGCTGCAATAACTCCAACAGCTTCCCCAATGGAAACTAATCTTGACGAAGCTAAACTCCAACCATAACAAAGTTGGCAAACGAATTTGCGAGTTTCACAAGTTAATGGCGAGCGGACGAAAGCTTTTTTTGTAATTTTTGAAATGAAAGAGGCTAAAGAAGGAGAAATTTCTTGATTTCTATAAGCTTTTTTAAAAGGAATCAAAGAATTGGATTCTGCATTATTTAACGAAATATCGTCAGCTAAAACTCGACCAATTAAACGATTTTGAAAAGAATATATTGTTTTTGCTCCCTCTTTCATGTCAAAAACAAAAATCCCTCTTGTTGTGCCACAATCAAATTGAGAAATCATTACATGCTGGGCCACATCAACTAATCGACGAGTTAAATATCCAGCAGTAGCTGTACGTAAAGCTGTATCTACAATTCCTTTGCGGGCTCCATATGTTGAAATAATATATTCAGTTAGTGTTAAACCTTCACGAAAGTTACTCTGAATTGGAAAATCAATAATGTTCCCTTGAGGATCTGACATTAAACCTCGCATACCAACTAATTGACGTACTTGAGAAATATTTCCACGAGCTCCAGAGAATGCCATCATATAAACAGGATTAAATAGATCTGTTGTTTCAAAATATCGAATAACTTCTTGTTTTAAAAATTCACTTGTTTGATTCCAAACATCAATTAATTGTTGAAGTCTTTCAATACCTGTTATTTGACCTTTTTTATATTTTTCTAATCCTTTAAATATTTTTGTTTGAGCTTTATTAATTAAATCAAATTTTTGAGGTGGTATTTTTAAATCATCAATCCCTAGAGAAATTCCAGCTTTGGTAGCATACCCAAATCCTAAATTTTTTAATTCTTCTAATAATTCAATTGTTTTATTTTCTCCATAAGTATTTAAAAACCAAGATACAAAACTTTTTAAACGTCCTTTATCAAAAGAACAATTCCAAAAAATATTAAAACTTTCAAAATCAATATTGGATCTATTTGTATTTTTAATACAAAAACATCTTTCAATTTGACCTATAGAAGAGAATTGGTTAATCGAATTGTTAACCAATTTCTTTTTTTTTATTAAAAATCGAAATTTTTGCATTGAATATTATTTAAGAATAATCAAGTCGAAAATCTTAAATTTTCGAAGAAAAATCAAGTATTCTTTAATAATTGATTTTTTATTAGAAAAAAAAAGAAATAGAGTTTGATTTATAAAAGTTACTTAAACTTTTTTTACTCAAAGAATTTCTTTTTGAAAAAAATAGATTTCATTCGTTTTATTTTGGTCTTTGTCTTTATTATTTCACAAATAATAAAGACAAAGACCAAAATAAAACGAAGTAATATTTAAAAAAAATAAAATTTTGTGATTTTAGATAATGAAAAAAAGAAATTCTAAAAAAGATTTCTTTTTGGTTTTGCAAATTTTATTTATCTAAAAAAAAAAAGGATTCTTTCCAAATTCAATTTTAAATATTTTTTATAGATTTTGTATATCCTTTATAAATCCATACTTTAACACCAATAATTCCATAAATTGTATATGCTGTTTTATAACAATAATCAATGTTTGCACGTAAAGTTTGTAACGGTACTCGCCCAGAACGAACCCATTCAGATCGAGCAATTTCAGCACCATTTAAACGACCGGAAACTTGAATTTTTACTCCTTTTACTTTTGATTTTTTCATAAGATCTTCTTTCGCTTTTTTAATAACTCTACGAAAAGCTTTTCTTTTTTCTAAATCATCAACAATTGAATCTGCTACAAAAGAAGCTTTTGTTTCTAAATTTTCTGGTTTTACAGAATAAAATTTAAAAGAAATTTTAGGAGTTAATTCAAGATTCATAAGATAAGTTGTTTTTAATTTTTGTAATTGTTCAAAAAAGATTTCTTGGAAAGTTTTTTGTAATTCATTTTTTCTATTAATTTGTTTAATTGTTTGTAAAACTTTGTTTTTCACAACTTCACGATTTTTTTCTTGGTTTTTATTGTTTTCATTTAAGGAAATTCCAAATAAGAAATTTGCTTGTTGTTTTGTAAATTGGCGAACTTTTCTTAAATTTTTACGAGAATCAGAAAGTGTTGATAAATAAAGGTAAATATTTTGAGTTCTATGTTCTTTCACTTTTTCTTGTAAAAAATCGATAAATTTAACTTTTAAAGATTCATTTTTAATGTCTGCAAATTTTTTTCTTAATGCAATTTCTGTTAAAGAAAGTAATTCTTTTTGTTGTTTTTTAAGATCAAGATTTTTTAATTCTTTATATTGATTTGAGTTTAGATTTTTTTGATTTTTTAATTGTTTATTTACTTGTTGAATATAGTTTCTTAATGCTTTAATAAAACGAATTCTTTGGAAATAAGAAAATGTTTTTGCTTTTGATAAAGTACCTAAAACAAAATATTCTTGACGTAAATTTTCAAATTTTTTTAATGCTTGTTTTTGTAACGATTTTAATAATTTAATTAACACAAAAGTTTTTTGGGTTTTCATTTTAGCAAGTCTAGCAAGACTCCATTTTTTTTGATAGCCAACCGGAGCTTCTTTTAAAAAACTATATTTTTTAATTTGTTGTTGTTTATGATTTTTTAAAAATTTATTCCAATAATTCATTTCTGTTTTTAAAGCAGAAATGAATTTCTGATTTGTTTGAGCTAAAAATAAATCAACAAATCTTGTCATTTTATTAGATTGAATTGCTCCATATTTTTTAATAATTGTATTGTTTGTTTTGCTTGCTCCACCTGTATCACGTAAAGAAGAGCGAGAAAAAGAAATCTCTTGTTTTTTATTTTTTGTTAATGTTTTATAAGACGAGCCTCTCTTTTTTCTTGAAATTCTAGAATTTGAAAAATTTCTTCCATTAAAATCTTTGAAAGAAGATTTTAAAGATCTTGTTTTAAATTCTGTTTTTTTAAATTTTCTAGAAATTTTTTTTCCTTCTTTTAAAAAATAAATATTTTTTAAAAAGCGCTCTTGGAACAATTTTAATGCATTCTTACGTTTTTGAAAATTTTCAATTTTATATGATTTGTTAAATCCATCATTTTTCTTTGCAAATTTTTGATTTTCGACTTGATTTGATGCTTGTTTATTTTCATTATTTGCATTTGTTGTTGATAAAGTACTAACTAATGAATTCATTTCTTTTGCTTTTAATCCAGCTTGTTCTAAAAGAACTTGATTTTTTAGTACATTATGGATTAAATGAGGTTGTACTTGTAATTTTTCAACAGCCGATTTAAACATTTCACAATTTTGCGCATGAATTTGAATTCCAATTTCATATGGAATAAAACCACGTTCAATTTTTATATGAGAAATTTTAGGAGCAATTTGAGAACGATTTGACTGTTTTGCTACAATTTCTGGTAAAAGTTTAAATAACGTTTGACGTAAAAAACGATCTTCTAATACAGTTTGAGCATATTGGTGTTTATGAAATCTAGCAAACCATTGATTTTGATGTCTTTTTGTAATTCCAACACGGAATCCTAAAGGATGAATTTTTTGACCCATAAATAAAATAAAAAAATTTCAGTATAAAAAAAATTTTTTATAATAATAAAAAAATATTATAAAAAATAAACAACTGAATTTAAGAACTTTTATTAAAAAGAAAAGTATAAGATTCTTTTTTGAAGTTTAAAAGTCTTGCGTTTTTTTAGCATTTTTGAAGTTTAAACAAAAATTCAATAATATTTTTATTGTAAAAAAATCGTAGATAAAAAAGAAATAAAAGTTCACGTTTTTTATATAAAAACTTAAATTTGAATTTGTTAAAAAATATATAGATATTTGAACAAAATTTTTTTTTCAAAACCGTATTAAATCATTTCTTATGATAACGATTCTATTAAATAAAAAAAAGATTTTTTAGTTTAATATGAATAACTCATAAAATTTATTTATCTTGCTTTTTGTTAGCTTGTTTGTTGCTTTTTTCGTTCACTTCTTCTTCGCATTCACGTAGCGAAGAGAAGAAGCACAATCTTCGATTTTCGAAAGCGAAATAGGTCGCAAATTTTCGATTTTTGAAGAAGAACAAAAATCAAAGATTACTCTCTTTCCTCAAAAATTTTTAATTTTTGAAAGAGCTAGTCGAAAATCGAAAATTTACGAAGAAGAGAACTTGATTTGTTTTCTTTCAATTTTTTATGTAAAACTTTTAAATGATAAGTAAAAATCTTTCCTAAAATTGGTATATTTTTACTTATCATTTAAAAGAAAAAAGAAAAATTTATTTTGTAAAATGGAAATTTTTAAGATTTTTTTGACGTTTTAAAGGTCTCGTAACTAAATCTAATATTTGGCGTGCATTTGAAAATCCATGGATTTGAGAAAAAGTAAACTCTACTGACCATTTTGTAGTAATTCCACGAGCTTCTAATGGATTGGCATGGGCCATTCCAGTAATTACTAAATCTGGTTGTAATTCACGAATTCTTTGAATTTGATAATAATTATCAGGTTTTTCAATAATACGAGGAATAGGAACATTCATTTCAAAACATGTTTTCTCAAGAAACTCAAGTTCAGATGCTTGAAAACGACGATCCATATAAGGAATTCCGATTTCATAAACAATCATTCCACAACGAATCAAAAATCTAGCTAATGAAACTTCTAATAGATTATCTCCCATAAAAAAAACGGATTTTCCACGAATAAATTGTAAATCTTTTTCTAAACTTTCCCAAATTTTTTGTTCACGTTCTTCTAAACCTTGAGGCGTAATATTAAAAACAGAACAAATTTTTTCAATCCAAGCACGTGTTCCGTCAGGTCCAATTGGAAAAGGAGCTCCAATTAATTGACATTTGCGACGTCTCATTAAAGTAGTAGCTGTTCGACTTAAAAAAGGATTAATTCCACAAACATAGACTCCTTTTCCAAGAGTTGGAAGATTTACATAATGTTGAGAAGGAAGCCAACCAGCAATATCAATTCCTTGACGATTTAATTCAAAACTTAATTCTGTAGCTACTGTATTTGGAATGGATCCAAATAGAACAAGAGAATCATTTTGTTTCTTTTCTTCATTGATTAAATCATTGTTTTTAGTTGATTTTTCAGGGCAACGTTGGGCCATTGCAGATAATACCGTATCTTCTCCTTGTGTAAAAGCATAATCCAAACCATTTGCACGAGCTACTACAATTGGAATGCCAATTTCACGTTCTAATCGTGGGGCCATTCCTTCTAAATCCATTTTAATAATTTCAGTGGTGCATGTACCAATCCAAACAATAACACTTGGATTTCGATCTTGTTTAATTTGTAAACATAAACGTTTTAATTCTTTGTAATCATTTAATTGAGCAGAAATATCACTTTCCTCTAATTCTGCCATAGCATAACGCGGTTCCGCAAAAATCATTACACCCAAAGCATTTTGTAAAAAGTAACCACAAGTTTTTGTACCAATTACTAAAAAAAAACTATCTTCTATTTTTTGATATAACCAAGAAACACAGCTAATTGGACAAAAAGTATGATAATTCCCTGTTTCACATTCAAAAACTAATTTATTTGATTCTAAATTAGATGGACTAGAGATTGATTGAGACATAATATGTTAAAAGAACAATTTTTTGCAACTCTACAAATTTAAATAGTTTATCAGTTCTTAATGAAAAGATTTCAATTTTTTATTTCATTCGCAAAATTCAAAATTTTGGACATAAAAACAAGTTTTCATAATAAATAAAGATAAGTCCTGAATAATTTTTTTCTTTATGATTTTTTTTTATGAAAAAAAAGAATACAAAGAGATTTTCAAATTATTTTTGTTTAAAATTTTCATTTTTGTAAAGATTTTTTAGATTTTAGCAGTCTGTTATAAAAAAACAAAAATGAAAAAAGAAAGAATCTAAAAAATTTAAACAAATACCATTTAAAATAAATAAAAGCAAATAAAAAAAAAAGAAATATTTTTCTCACTTCTTCTTCTTCGAAAATCTTATATTTTCGAAGCGAGAGATGCGAAGGAGCGAGTCGAAAATCTTATATTTTCGAAAAGGAGCGAATCAAAGATTTTTTAGAAAGTAGCAAGAAAGCTAAGAAGAACAAAAACTTCGATTTTAAATCAATAAAAAAAAAGAAAAAAATGAAGTTCTCTATTTCTAAAATTTAAAATATAGAGAACTCCATTTTTTATATTATAATACTTCTGTTTGAAAGTATTTCAATTTTTTTTATAGAATGACAAATGCAATGGAAAACTTTTAAATAAAAATAAAAATTTTCAACTTTTAATATTTTGTTTTAAAATTGAGTATGAAAAGCAATTAAGTTTTCAACTTATAATATGTATTTTTTCTTTTTTTAATAAAAAAAGAAAAATAAAAAAACGATATATTATAAAAGAAAGAAATAAAAAAAACTTTTTTTTTCATTGCTTTTGTTATTTAAAAACAAACTCATACTTATTGCTTTATCCATTTTAATAAACTTTAAAGAAAGTTTATCAAATTTCCCTGTTTAAGGATAGATACGCTAATCTAGCACTAGTAAAAATTTACATAATTGTAAAAACGTCTTGATTAGTTAACCTAAATCTTTTTTATAAATTGTTATAATAAAGATTCGGCTTCAAAACTGTTTGAGATTTTTTTAAATCGAACAGCTTCATTTAGAATTCTTATATTTTAATCTTGATCTTAATATAAATTATAACATAAAGAAAAAAAAAATTCTTTTTACAATCTTTTTTAAATATTAATTTTGAAAGAAAATTGAAATAAAATTGTTTTAAAAAAATTTAAGGTAATCGTATTAAATTTTCAATTTTTTTTAAAAAGCCTACTTGATTTAAACGATATAATCCAATATCAAGACATAAAGCTTGAAGTTCACATACTAAAACTTTAAAAGACTCAGGAGTTCCTATATAAATTTCATTATGTAAAAGAATACTAGACCATAATGTCATGCGTCCTGTGATATCGTCTGATTTAATCGTTAACATTTCTAATAAAATAAAAGCTGATCCATATCCTTCTAATGCCCACACTTCCATTTCTCCTAATCTTTGACCCCCGTATTTTGAACGTCCACGTAAAGGTTGTTGTGTTACTAAAGAATAAGGTCCAGTAGATCTTGCATGAATTTTATCATCTACTAAATGAACTAATTTAAGCATATAAGCAATACCAACCGTTACAGCTTGATCAAATGGTTCTCCAGTACGACCATCAAAAATTTTGATTTTTCCAGGATAAATCGGATTAAAAATCCATTTTTTTTTTGTTTTTAATCGAGCTTCATATAATTTAGAAAAAACAAAACTTCTTGATGCTTGAGGTCCATAAATTTCATCAAAAGGAGTAATACGGAAAAATTCATTTAAATAATTTGCAGCAAACCCTAAAAGACATTCATAAATTTGGCCTACATTCATACGAGAAGGTACTCCTAAAGGATTTAGCACCATATCTAAAGGAGTTCCATCTGGTAAATAAGGCATATCTTGTCTTGGCAATATCTGAGAAACAATTCCTTTGTTTCCATGACGTCCAGCCATTTTATCTCCGATTTGAATTTTGCGTTTTTCTGCTAAATAAATTTTTACATATTCCGGTTTTTTAAAAAGATTTTTTTTCAGAATTTTTATATCAATGACTTTTGCTTTTAATCCTTTTGGAGCTCTAAGAGAAGTATCTTTAAAAGTATCAAGTTCTTTTTCTAAAATGGTATACAATAATTTTTGATAAGGAGATTTAAATTTTTTTTGAATTGGAGTAACCTTTCCTACTAAAATGGTACCTTCTTCTACAAATGTTCCCACTCGAACAATCCCTCGATGATCTAAATGAGATATTTCTTTTTGGGAAGAATCTGGAATTCGATGAGTTATTTCTTCAACCCCATATTTTGTTTTTCGGGTTTCTGTTTCATAACTTTCAATATGTATTGAAGTATAGAGCTCTTCATAAACTAATCTTTCACTTATTAAAATTGCATCCTCATAATTATAACCTTCCCAAGGCATATAAGCAATTAATAAATTTTGTCCTAAAGAAAGTTCTCCAGCCTGGCTTGCAGCACAATCAGCTAATAAATCTCCTTCTTGAACCCATTCTCCTTCAAAAATCATAGGACGTTGAACTAAACAAGTATCTTGATTAGAACGTTGATATTTTTGTAATGAATATTTAAGTACTTGAGAAATGATTGTTTTCTTTTGTAATTCTACTTGCCTAAATTTTTACAAAATTTAAGAAATCTATTTTTTAAATATCATTTTTCAAATTCTAAAAATTTAGTTTTTTTAAAACAAATAAATAATAATTTATTTGTTGGTATTTTTTTTTATTTGAAATCGCTAACTACATTCGAGTTTTTAATTCTTTAAATTTCAAAAATTTTATTTCTTTAAACAAATTTGTAACCATAAAATGTTGATTTCTTTATTCGAAAGAAATCAACAAAAAAAAGATTAAAAAAAGAAATAAAGATCAAATAAAAAGATTATAGCAAAACAAATTTTCTATATTATTTTGAATATAAAAGAATTTTAGAACCACTTACATATAAAACATAACCACTTTTTGAAGTAACTAATGCATGTCCAGAATCTGAAACAGCACGAGCTTCTAGTCCAGTTCCTACAAAAGGTCTTTGTGATCGCACTAAAGGAACTGCTTGGCGTTGCATATTTGAACCCATTAAAGCTCTATTTGCATCATCATGTTCTAAAAAAGGGATTAAAGCTGTTGCAATTGAAATCATTTGAACAGGAGAAATTCCAATAAATGAGACATAACGTCGAAAAGTAGGAATAAAATCTTTTCCAATTCGAACAGGGATTTTTTGTTTTGGTAAAAAATTTATTTTTGAAATATTTAAATCTGGAGTTGCAATTTTAAAAAATTCTTCTTTTTCAGCAGAAAAATAAATTCTCCCAGAATTTTTCTGAACTTGACCTTTATACAGACTATAAAAAGGTGTTTCAATAAATCCTTGAGAATTTACACGGGCATAAGTTGTTAATGAATTTACTAATCCAGTATTTTTACCTTCTGGAGTTTCAATTGGGCAAATTCTACCATAATGAGAAGAATGAATTCCACGTACTGCTAAAGTTGCCGTATCTCGTGAAACTCCCCCAGGACCTAAAGAACTCAGTCTTCGTTTATGGGTCATTTCAGATAACGGATTGATTTGATCCATAAATTGTGATAAAGGATGAGTTCCAAAAAATTCTTTTAAAGCTCCATTTATAAATTTTGGTTGAATAATTGAATTTAAAGTTAAATATTTAAGATTTAAATTTGTATTTTGATTAAAAATCAAATCATTTGTTAACAAATTTTTTTGTGTTTGCAAATCTTTTTTTTCATTTAAAAGTTTATTTGTTTTTTTACTAATAGGCAATTCTTTTTTACGCGTAGCAATAGAAAAAAAATTTTTTAAAAGATTTGTTTCATTATTTAATTTAAATCGAATTGCTTTTTCTAAACGCATTAATCCAATTCCAAATTGGATTTGAATAAGATCTCCCGAGCAACGTACGCGTCGGTTTTTTAAATGATCAATATCATCAATTTCATAAACTCCTTTTTCAACTTTCATTAAATAATCTGTAGCTGACAATAAATCTTGAGCAGTTAATGTTGTTTGTTGAGAAGAAAGATTTAAAGATAATTTGTGATTAATAGACAATCTTCCTTGTTTACTTAAATCATAAGTTCTAGGATTCATAAATTTTTTTAAAAACCATTTTCTTCCAAGTTCTAAAGTTTCTTTTTTTTTATTGTTTCTTTTCTGCGCCCCTTCGCTACTTCGCTTCGCGAAAGAGAGCGAAGATTTTCTTCGCTCCGCGAGTGTAGTGATTGAGCGATTTGATAATTCAATATTTGTTCTTTTTTTGTTTAGGGTTCCTTTTTTTAAATTTAAAAGTTTTGCAATTTCATTCCAAGCTTCTGGAGGATTTGAAACATAGAAATAATTTTTTTTTGAATTGGCAATTTTTTCGCTCTTTTTAGTAGCTAAAGAAGAGCGTGTATTTTTTAAGTTTTTCTTTTCTTTTTGAAAAATTTTTAATAGGAAATTAGGAGATATTACAGATTGAAAAATCATTTTTTCATTTAGTCCCATTCCTATTAAAAACCATAAAAGTGGAATTTTTGGACCTTTTTTTAAACGAACCCACATACAATAATCCTTATCAATTTCAATTCTTAACCATGTACCTCGTAAACAAATAATATCTGCATAAAATCTTTTTGCAATTGCACTAGGTTTTGAATTTAATAAATTTCCATAAATTTCATAAAAACATTCACGAAAATAGATTCCTGGACTACGTACTAATTGATTTACTATAACTCGAGCGGAACCATTTAATACAAAATGTCCTCTTTTTGTCATTAAAGGTAATTGTGAAATTAAGATCCATTTTAAAAAAATTTTCTTTTTTTTTCGATCTGTATATTGCACTGGAATATAAAGTTTGGATACATAACTTTTTTGATAAAAAACAGCTTGTTGAATTGTATAAGAAGGTTTTGTTAAACGATAATATTCTGGATAAAAAAAGATTTCAATATTTTTATTAATATTTGTAATAGGATTTCTTTTTGCAAATTCTTCAATAATTCCATTATCCAAAAAATTTAAAAAACTTTGTCTTTGCATTTGTACAAAATCTGGTAGAAAATAACGATTTTTTTTTGACATAAATAAACTGTTTAAATTTTATAAATTTTCCTAGAATATCAAAAAAAATTCTTTGAAATATTAGAAAAAAGTTAAAAAACATATAAAAATTAATTAAACCTTTTTTAAAGATGTTAAGGTTTTATTTTTATGTTATAATAAAAATGAAAATTTATTCCTACACTTGTGTTTTTTGAATTTTAATCTTATTTAAAATTCAAATCAAAGAAAAAGATTTTTAAAAAATGCATTTTTTATTTGATTGATTTCGTTTTTAAAAATCTTTAGAAAGAATATTAACAATTTTTATTTTTTCTCTAAAAGGTTTAAATAACTCTTTCTTTATTTTAAGATTCTAAAAAAAGAATTTTATATTGAAAAATAAAGTTTGAAAACAAGATTTGAAGATTATAATTTTTTCTTTTTTTAGTCCACCCTAAAGGGTCCATTTAATATGGAACTTTTTATTTTATAAATTCAATATTATAAAAAACTCATTGGATTATTGGCACTATTTTTTTTTTATAAGAAATTTACTCAATTTAAAAAAAAATTTCAATTGTTTTGGAAAAAAAAATTTTTCCAAGAACATTTTTTTATTTTATCAAATAAAAAAAAATTTTCTTATAAAAATTCTAAAAAAAGAGGTGACCTACCACAAATATTGATTTCAAAAAATTTATGACAACAAGAAAATCAACAGAATCTATCACTTATCCAATTTTTACTGTACGTTGGTTATCTATTCATGCACTAGCTGTTCCAACAATTTTCTTTTTAGGTTCAATTACAGCAATGCAATTTATTCAACGATAATTTTACATTAAAAAAAATTTTGAAATTTTTTTTAATTTTTGTTTCATTTTTTCTAATATTTCTATAAATATATAGAAAAATAAGAAAGTTCTTTTTCTATAAATTATAAAAAAAAAAGGAACATTTTATATATACGTCAATTTTTTTTAGAACTAGGCTAGATTTTTATAACCTATTACTATTTTTTCTAAAAAGAGAGAAGAATTAATCTTTATTACACTTTTTTATTTTAGAAAAAATGTAAAGAAATACTTAACTAGACCTATTAATTTCTCTTTCCTATGGCTAGACCTAATCCCAATAAACAAGTTGTTGAACTTAATCGTACTAGTCTTTATTGGGGACTATTACTAATTTTCGTATTAGCTGTTTTATTTTCAAGTTATATTTTTAACTAAAATTTATATTTCTTTAAAAATATAAAGAATCAAATTAGATTTTTAACTGTTAAAAATCTAAATGAACTCCTAAGTTTTAGATTTTATTTTTTTTGATTTCATTAAATATGAAACAATTTAATAAAAAAATTTAATCTTTATGAATTTGTTTGTTGTGAATATTATTCATATAATATTCACTTTCTTTTTTTAGAAAAAATTGATTTTCTAAAAATTTGATAGAAAACTTTTTTAAAAGAAAGTTTTTTACTAGAATCATAAACTCATTTGATATTTTTAGAATCTTTTTTCTTAATTGAAGTTATTAAAATTTTTTTTTTATAAAAAAAAAATGCAAAAAAAAATAAAAAATGCTATAATAATTTTATAATTCAAAAAATAAGGGGATATGGCGGAATGGTAGACGCTACGGACTTAAAGATAATTTTGAGCTTCCTTAAAGAATTTTAAGGACTGAGCGCTTTCAAAATCAGAAAACCTTTTTGTTAAATAAGAATAAAAGAAAATTCTTTAAAAACAAGGAGTAATACTGAGCCAATAGATAAAAAAGCAATCTAATTTTTTTATTTTAGGTGCAGAGACTCAATGAAAGCTATCTTTTTAAAAGATAAAGATAGAGTCCAAAAGAATGAAAATACAATTTAAAATTCATAGAAAATCCGTTGATTTTTTCGATCGTGAGGGTTCAAGTCCCTCTATCCCCAATAAAAATTTGAAAAAGTTAAAGAAGTGAGATTGATCTATTAAAAAATTTTAATAAATTTTTTTTTTTTATTTTTTTAATAAAAAAATTTATTTACTTGAAATATCTGAGAATTCATAAATAAATAAATTTTTTTTTTTATTTAGGTTTAGATAAAAATAAAAGTTTTTATTAAATTTGATCTTTTTTATGTATTTTTTATTTTATTTTTAATTTAAAATCTGAAAAATTTTCTAAAATAAAAAATTTTTTTAAATTTTTTTTCTTTAAGAAAAGAAAAACAGATATTATATTTAAGAAATTTTTTTTTATTTTTTATGGTAGAACCTTTACTTTCTGGAATTGTTTTAGGATTAGTTCCTGTTACTATTGCTGGTTTATTTGTAACAGCATATTTACAATATCGTCGTGGAGATCAAGCAACTTGGTAAATTTTTCATTTAATTTGGCACTATTAAAATTTTAATAATGCCAAATTAAATGAAAAATTTAAAATGTATTCTTAATTTCTTTCGAGAAATCTTTTCTAAATATATATATATATATTAATTTTTTATTAATATCTTATCATTCTTATGAATATAAGATGAAGAAGTCTTGATACTTAGTTAATAAGAATGATAAGATATTTTTTTTTTCATTTTTATTGATGATTTTTTTATTTTTTAGTAACTGCTTTTGTAGCAGCTAATTTAACACCATATTTTGAACGACTTTGAACACGGTTTTTAACACCTGCCGTATCTAATGTCCCACGTACAATGTGGTATCGAACTCCAGGTAAATCTTTTACCCTTCCACCTCTAACAAGAACTACAGCATGTTCTTGTAAATTATGTCCAATTCCTGGAATATAAGCTGTTACTTCAAAGCCTGAAGTTAATCTTACACGAGCAACTTTTCTTAAAGCAGAGTTTGGTTTTTTAGGTGTTACTGTGTAAACACGTAAACAAATTCCTCGTCTTTGTGGACAAGATTTTAAAGCAGGAGCTTTTGTTTTCTTTGTCATTTTTTTTCGAGCTGTTTTAATTAATTGTTGAATAGTAGGCATATTAAATAATAGAATTTTTTTATGATTCTTTTTTGAAAGAATTTGCTAATATATATGTATATGTTAACAAATGATTAATCTCTTTTTCTTAAGATTAAATAAAAGTTAAAAAATATAGAAATATTTTTTGTAAAAAACAACAAAAAATTTTTTTCACATTTATTTAAAGATTAAATCATTTTTTTTTTGAATTTTTTTGAATTCAAAAAAAAATTCTATGACTCCATTTTATAACAATTAAAAATTGAAGTCATAGAATTTTTTTACTTTTAGAAACTAAAAACTAATGGATCTGGGAAGAAACGATTAATTTCAATTAATAAAGCTGCAGTTATTGTAAACCAAGCTAATGCTACTACAGGAGCAGTTGATAAATAAGTTGTAAAATCTTTCATAAATAATTTTTTTTATAAATATTCTATTTTAAATTGATTTTTTTAATATATTATTTAAAAATTTTGAAAATTTTCTATACTATAAATAAACATTAAATTTTATATTTCTTTCTATTTTTTTAACGTTATTTTTTTTGATCAATTTAAAAATTTCTCTTTCTTAGTAAATTTTATAAAAAGATTTTAGAAAATGAAAAAAAAATCTTTCTTCATTTTCTAAAATCTTTTCTTATTATATTAATGGTGATCTTCAATTGCTTCTCCAATATAAGCTCCTGCTAATGTTGCAAAAACTAAAGCCTGAATAGCACTAGTAAATACACCAAGTAGCATTACTGGAATTGGAATGATTAAAGGAACAAGACCAACAAGAACTCCAACAACAAGTTCATCAGCTAAAATATTTCCAAATAAACGGAAACTTAAACTTAAAGGTTTACTGAAATCTTCTAAAACGTTAATAGGTAATAAAAATACTGCTGGTTGTACATAGCGTTTAAAATATCCAAGACCTTTCTTTTTAATTCCAGCATAAAAATATGAAATTGAAGTTAAAAGAGCTAATGCAACCGTTGTATTAATATCATTTGTTGGTGCAGCTAATTCTCCATTAGGTAATTCAATTAAACGCCAAGGTAATAATGCTCCAGACCAGTTTGATACAAGAATAAATAAAAATACTGTTCCTAAGTAAGGAACCCATTTTAAATATTCTTCTTCTCCAATTTGTGTTTTCGCTAAATCACGAATAAATTCAGTTACTAATTCAGTGAAATTTTGGAATCCTTCTGGTGTTGATTTTAAATTGCTGTTTCCTAAGAATGCTAAAATAAAGATAACTGCTAAAACAAACCAAGATGTTAATAAAACTTGGCCATGTACTTGATAAGGCCCTAATTGCCAATAAAAATGTTGACCTACAGAAACTTCCGCAATTTCTGAGAATGGATTTAAAACAAATTCACTCATTTCTTAATTCTTTTTTAAAAATTTTTTATTAATGAACTTTTAAATAAAATCTTTCTTTTTTATAAAGAAAATCTGTCTTAACTGACAAATTAGAACATCATTTACTTTAATAGATTTAATCTAGAAAGAATTATTTAATATTTAACAACCAAATTTCTACAATTTAAGAATCTTTTTTCATATGTTTATAAATATAAAACTTTTTTTTTAATTAAAAATTAATTAAAAAAAATGAAAAGTTTGCAATGAATTTCTTGTATTAAATATACAAATGAAAAATTGTCTAAAATTAGAAGAGTAAAAAATAAAAAACAGATCACTACGCAATCTACATATTAAAATCTAATTTTTCTTTAAATTAAATAAAAATAATAATATATAAAATAAATATATTCTTGAAAATTTATTGTAACAATAAATATAGATTTTTGATTTCTCTTTGTTTCATAAAAAATCAATTTTTACAAATCTATATATAGTTTAATAAGTTTTAAAAAGTGTTTCTAAATATTTTTTAGATGGTTTTTTTAAAGTTATGAATTAATAAATTCATTATACTATAAGAAAACCATCTAAAAAAAAGACAAGTATTTTTCTATTTACTCTATATAATGGATTAATGATCTTCTTATAAAGAAGATCCTAAACCAACATATGAACCATAAAAGAAAATCGCTAGTAAACCAATAGCAGCTGTTCCAACTAATGTACCAATTAACCATAATGGGATACGCCCAGTTGTTCCTGTATTAGACATAAAAGAAATAAAAAAAATTTTCAGTAAAATCAAAAACAATAAAGTTCATTCACTTTTTTATTTATTTGTTTATTTAGGATTCATTTATAAAAATGAAAAAGAAAAAAATTTTAAATGAATAGATTTAAAGTTTCATTTTTAATATGAAATTGGAACCTTCATAAATAATAAATAATTAAAAAGTTTTTTTGACTTATTTCAGAAATTCTTATTCTGTTTTTGGGAGCTTTTAAATAAGAAAATTTATAAAAATAAAAATCATTTTTAAGGATTTTATTATTGCTTTTTAAAAGAGTTTTATTTTAAAAACAAAGCAGCCAATCATAGTTTGACTAGAATATTTCAAACGATTAATTGTTTTTATTAAAACAAAAAAAAAGAAATAGAAAGAATTCTCTAACAAAAAAAAAATTACATGAATGTGCTCAATAAACATTTTGAAAATCAAATTTATGTGGAATAGATCCATTTTTAAGAAATTTAGAACCATAATAACTAATGATTTTTTATTCTTAATTTTATTGAGCTTCCTTATACTTTAGTTTTACGAAAATGAAACTTTATTTTCGAATAATAAAAATCTAAAGTATTTATACGTTTTATACAAAAAAATGAAATGTCTTTTTTTACTTCTTAAAGGTAAAATTTTTACTTTATTTTAAATATTCTTAAAAAAAATTTAAATCTATTTAAATAAACTCTATAATTCTTCTATTATTTAAAACGGTCCAATAAAGAATAAAATTTATAGTTTTTAAGTAAAAAGTGGAAACTTAAAAAATTTTGTTCATTAAAGCTTGTTAAAAATTACCTTAAAAATTATATTTAAAAGAAAAAAGATTTCAATTATTGGACTAAGCTTAATAAATTGTTCTTGAAAACAAATTATTTTATTTAAAATCAATTTTTTTTGTATATCATCGTATCGCACCCACTTAACCAAATAAAGATAACACCTAATTGTCCAAAATGAGCACTAAAAACTTTTCTTGAAATTTCTTCTAAATCACTTGTATGACTATCAAAGTCATGTGCATCAGCATGTAAATTCCAAATCCAAGTTGTTGTATTAGGCCCTTTTGAAAGAGTTCTTGAAAAATGTCCTGGTTTAGTTAGGTTTTTTTCTTAAAAAAGATTTTTAAGATAATATTCCCCTTAAGAACCATACGTGCTCTTTTAAAAGCATATGGCTCACATACTCTAAAAAAAAAATAAGAATTCATTTCCTAAAAACGTATTTATTTAACAAATACAATCATTCAAAAAAGAATCGTTTTTTTATAAAAAAAATTGTTTTATTCACACATAATGAAATTATTAAAAAAAAATTCTTTTTTTTAGAATTCTTTTTAAGAAAAAATAAGAAAAAAGAATTTCTTATAAAGTCCAATATTTATATCAAATAAATATTTTATATAAATTTGTATTTAGGATTACAAATCCTAAAAATATACTTTAGGAAGTAAAATATATTTTTAGAATTTGTAATTTTATTAAGAAAAAAAATGAAATATTATAGAGCGTTACCACGAGGTAATACTTCTTCAGGGAATACTAATTTTTCATGAGGTTGATCTTGTGCAGCCATCCACGCACGAATACCTTCATTTAATAAAATGTTTTTAGTATAGAAAGTTTCGAACTCAGGGTCTTCTGCCGCGCGGATTTCTTGTGAAACAAAGTCATATGCACGTAAGTTAAGGGCTAATCCAACAACACCAATTGCTGACATCCACAGACCTGTTACTGGCACTAGCAACATGAAAAAGTGTAGCCAACGTTTGTTTGAGAATGCAACTCCAAAAATTTGAGACCAGAAACGGTTTGCAGTTACCATAGAATATGTTTCTTCAGCTTGTGTAGGGTTGAAAGCACGGAAAGTGTTTGCACCATCACCATCTTCAAATAATGTATTTTCTACAGTTGCTCCATGAATTGCACATAATAAAGCAGCACCTAAAACTCCAGCTACACCCATCATATGGAATGGATTTAACGTCCAGTTATGGAAACCTTGGAAGAATAAAATAAAGCGGAAAATTGCTGCAACACCAAAACTAGGTGCAAAGAACCATCCTGATTGTCCTAAAGGGTAGATTAAAAATACTGAAACAAATACAGAAATAGGTGCAGAGAAAGCAATTGCGTTATAAGGACGTAAATTTACTGAACGAGCAATTTCAAACTGACGTAACATAAATCCAATAAGACCAAAAGATCCATGAAGAGCTACGAAAGTCCATAATCCACCTAATTGGCACCAACGTGTGAAATCTCCTTGAGCTTCAGGACCCCATAAGAATAAAAGAGAGTGAGCCATACTGTTTGCTGGAGTTGAAACAGCAGCAGTTAAGAAGTTACAACCTTCTAAATAAGAAGTTGCTAAACCATGAGTATACCAAGATGTTACAAATGTTGTACCTGTTAACCATCCTCCTAAAGCTAAGTACGCACAAGGTAATAATAAAAGTCCTGACCAACCTACGAAAACAAAACGGTCTTGACGTAACCAGTCATCTGCATCATCAAACCATGTACGTTTTTCTTGATATGAACTACCAATCGCAATAGTCATTACGCGATCTCCAATATAATTTTATAGAGTTCATCTTTACGTATAATTAAGAATAATGAAATATTCTTAGAAATTAAAACCAATATTATGTTATTAATATAACATAATATTTTTAATTAAAAAAAGTAAAACTTTTCTTTTTTTATTTTCTTTTCATTTTTTAATCAAACATAGAAAAAAAGTGAGTATTTATTAACATTTTTATTTATAATAAAAATGAATCTTTAAATTGAAAAAAAAAAATTTGAATGATTATTTCTGTTAAAAAATTGTAAAAATAAAAAAACTTTAAGTAAATACAAAAAATGAAATTTATATTAAAAGTAAAAAAGAATGAAATACTAAAATTTGTATTAATAATCAATAAATCTATATTGCTTTCTTGGATTCTATATTTTTTATAAACTATATTTTTTGAAATTGAAAAAGGTTGAATAAAAATGGAATTTTATAAAATTATTTTTTGAATTCAAATTATGATAAAGAATAAAAATAAAAATTTAATTTACTAAAACATTTTTGATCGTAAATTTTTATTTCTGTAATCGCAAATTTTATTCATAAAATTTGCGATTACAGAAATAAAAAGAATTCGTATTCAAAAAAAATTTGAATTGATTATTTCATTTATTAAAAAAAAATGAAATCCGAAGATTTTAAAAGAATTAACCTACTGCAATAATACGAGCTAAGAAGAATGACCATGTTGTAGCAATTCCTCCTAAAAGGTAATGTGCAACACCAACAGCACGTCCTTGAGTAATACTTAAAGCACGAGGTTGAATTGCAGGAGCAACTTTTAATTTAGAGTGTGCCCAAATAATAGATTCAATAAGTTCTTGCCAATAACCACGTCCTGAGAATAAGAACATTAATGAGAATGCCCATACAAAGTGCGCTCCTAAGAAAATTAAACCATATGCAGATAAAGCTGAACCATATGATTGAATTACTTGGCTAGATTGTGCCCAAAGGAAATCACGTAACCAACCATTAATAGTGTTTGCACTTTGTGCAAAGTTTCCTCCTGTAATATGAGAAACTCCATTAGCAGTTACAGTTCCCCAAACATCTGATTGCATTTTCCAAGAGAAATGGAAAATTGCAATAGATAATGAGTTATACATCCAGAATAAACCAAGGAATACGTGGTCCCAAGCAGATACTTGACAAGTACCTCCTCGTCCAGGTCCATCACAAGGGAATCGGAATCCTAAATTTGCTTTATCAGGAATTAAACGAGAACTACGTGCAAATAAAACTCCTTTTAATAAAATTAATACAGTAACATGAATAGTAAATGCATGAATATGGTGAACCATAAAATCTGCAGTTCCTAATGAAATTGGCATCATAGCAACTTTACCACCAACAGAAACAATATCACCTCCCCAGCTTGCACTTGTAGCTGCAAGAGCATTTGGAGCAGTTAATTGTGGAGCTAAGAAGTGTGTTTTTTGAATCCATTGTGCAAAAACTGGTTGTAATTGAATTGCAGTATCAGAGAACATATCTTGAGGGCGTCCTAAAGCACTCATAGTATCATTATGAATATATAAACCAAAACTATGGAATCCTAAGAAAATACAAACCCAGTTTAAGTGAGAAATAATAGCATCTCTATGACGAATCACACGATCTAATAAATTATTATAGTTATTTGTAGGATCATAATCACGTACCATAAAAATTGCTGCGTGAGCACCAGCCCCTACAATACAAAAACCTCCAATCCATGTATGATGTGTGAATAGAGATAATTGTGTTCCATAATCTGTTGCTAAATAAGGATATGGAGGCATAGAGTACATGTGATGAGCTACAATAATTGAAAGAGAACCAAATAAGGCTAAATTAATAGCAAGTTGAGCATGCCATGAAGTTGTTAAAATTTCATAAAGACCAACGTGTCCTTCTCCTGTAAATGGACCTTTATGTGCTTCAAGAATTTCTTTCATTGAATGTCCAATCCCCCAATTTGTACGATACATATGTCCAGCAACTAAGAATAATACAGCAATCGCTACGTGGTGGTGAGCTGTATCACTTAACCATAAACCTCCTGTTACAGGATTTAAACCTCCATTAAAAGTTAAGAAATCACTATATTCTCCCCATTGTAATGTGAAAAATGGTGCTAAACCTTTTGCAAAACTAGGGTAAAGATCTGCCATAATTTGACGATTTAATAATAAATCATGTGGTAATGGAATTTCTTTAGGATCTACTCCTGCATCTAATAATTTATTAATAGGAAGAGATACATGAATTTGGTGACCTGCCCAACCTAAACTACCTAAACCTAATAAACCTCCTAAATGGTGATTTAACATTGATTCAACATTTCTGAACCATTCTAGTTTTGGTGCAGCTTTGTGATAATGGAACCAACCAGCAAAGAACATTGCTGCTGCCATTACTAATCCACCAATTGCTGTTGTGTATAGTTGAAGTTCACTAGTAATTCCACTAGCTCTCCATAATTGGAAGAATCCTGAAGTAATTTGGATACCTTGGAAACCACCTCCTACATCACCATTTAAAATTTCTTGTCCAACAACTGGCCATACTACTTGTGCACTTGGTTTAATGTGAATTGGATCACTTAACCAAGCTTCATAATTTGAAAAACGAGCTCCGTGGAAATACATAGTTAGGTAAAGTAAAAAAAAAAATTACTTTCCATTAAATCCATGCTTGCAATTGTCATTGCACATGGCTTTCATTCATGTTTTTTTTTATCTTGATTTGTGTTTATTTTTAAAGATTTTAATCTTTAACTCCTCAGGTAGGACTTGAACCTACGACCTATCGGTTAACAGCCGACCGCTCTACCACTGAGCTACTAAGGAAAAAAGTACTTGTTTAACATTTTATAAGAAATTATCATTCTTTTTTTTTTTTGTCAATATTAATATTTTTTTGATAATTAAAGACACATATTTAAAAGTTTTTTTCGTAAAAATAAAATTCTAACATTTTTTAAAATATTAAAAAAAATATTTCTTTATAATTTACAATTTTTTATAAAATGAAACTTTTAAATATGTGTCTTTATTTTTAATTAAATTAATTTAACAACTTTAACAAGACCTAAGTAAAGTGCTAAAGTAAAACCTAAAGAAAAAACTAATAAACCAACATAACTTGTAATTGTTAACATAATCTGTCATTAAAATAAAAGATTTATTCACTTTTTAATAAAATGAAAAGGAATTCAGAAGCTTTTTAAATAAAAGATTTTTAAATTGATAATTTTTTATAAAAAAAAATCTTCAATTTAAAAATCTTTAAAAATGAAATGAAAAAAAAAATTAATAAGATAGACCCATACTACGAGTACTTTCAGATCCTAAATAAACACGAACACTTAAAAAATCTGTTGGACAAGCTGTTTCACAACGTTTACATCCTACACAATCTTCTGTACGTGGTGCTGATGCCATTTGATTTGCTTTACAACCATTCCAAGGAACCATTTCTAAAACATCTAATGGACAAGCACGAACACATTGAGTACAACCAATACAAGTATCATAAATTTTAACAATATGTGACATAAAGACAATAATTGATTTGAATTAAATACAAAAAAAGATCGAGGATTTCAATTTTTATTTTAAAATATATATAAATATCTTATATAAGAGATTATAACAAATGAAAATTTTCATTTCTCTTAAAATATTTTGCAGGAGCAGGATTTGAACCTGCGACCTTAGGATTATGAGCCCCACGAGCTACCAGACTGCTCTATCCTGCTTTTAGAAAACAAAAAAACAAATATAAAACTCCTTTATTTTTTCGTTTTGATTCTAAAGTTTTTTATGTACTTATATTTTTTATTATTATAATATAAACAATATATTATATTATCTTTTTTTTTTTGTCAATTTTTTATCAATTTTCTTAAAAATTTTTTTTAAAACTTTTTCTTTTTTAAATAAAAAGAAATGGAAAAAAATTTAAGAAATTGATTTCTTCTCCATTTTTATTTTTATTTTAAAATTTTTGTGTTATAATATATAAAAAGTTTGAATTACTAGGTTAAAAAAAAATTTTTATATATTAATTTATGAAATTAGCATATTGGATGTATGCAGGTCCTGCTCATATGGGTACATTAAGAGTAGCAAGTTCCTTTAAAAATGTGCATGCTATTATGCACGCTCCTTTAGGAGATGATTATTTTAATGTTATGCGTTCAATGCTGGAAAGAGAAAGAGATTTTACTCCTGTAACTACAAGTATTGTGGATCGTCATGTTTTAGCTCAAGGTTCTCAAGAAAAAGTTGTTGAAAATATAACACGAAAAGACAAAGAAGAAAATCCAGATTTAATTTTATTAACGCCAACTTGTACATCTAGTATTTTACAAGAAGATTTACAAAATTTTGTAAATCGAGCTTCATTAGAATCAAATTGTGATGTTATTTTAGCAGATGTTAATCATTATAGAGTTAATGAACTTCAAGCAGCTGATCGAACTTTAGAACAAATTGTTCGTTTCTATATTGAACGTGAAAATAAAAAAAAAATGGAACATCAATCTATTGATATGGAACAAATAATTGAAAAAACTGAAAAACCATCTGTAAATATTTTAGGTATTTTTACTTTAGGTTTTCATAATCAACATGATTGTAGAGAATTAAAACGTTTATTAGCAGATTTAAATATTGATATTAATTTAGTTATTCCTGAAGGAAGTTCTGTTCATGAATTAAAAAATCTAACAAAAGCTTGGTTTAATATTGTTCCTTATAGAGAAGTCGGTTTGATGACTGCCAATTTCTTAGAAAAAGAACATCAAATGCCTTTTATTTCGATAACTCCAATGGGTATTCAACAAACTTCTCAATTTATTTTTCAAATACAACAAATTTTAGAAAATCTCATTTCTTCTAATTTTAAAAATAAATTTGAAAACAAACAAAATTTATCTGAAACTTCAAGCTCAAAAAAGAATCAAAAAGATTTCAAATTCATTTATGAAGATTATTTGAATAAAAATTTTTATAAAAGTTATGTACAAAAACAAACTCAATTTATTTCTCAAGCAGCTTGGTTTTCTCGTTCAATTGATTGTCAAAATTTAACAGGAAAAAAAACCGTTGTTTTTGGAGATGCTACACATGCAGCTGCTATGACTAAAATTTTAACAACAGAAATGGGACTTCAAGTTGTTTGTGCAGGTACATATTGTAAACATGATGCTGATTGGTTTCGTGAACAAGTTTTAGGTTATTGTGATCAAGTTTTAATTACAGATGATCATACTAAAGTTAGTGATATGATCACACGTTTGGAACCCGCAGCAATTTTTGGAACTCAAATGGAAAGACATATTGGAAAAAGACTTGAAATTCCTTGCGGAGTTATTTCAGCTCCAGTACATATTCAAAATTTTCCATTATCATATCGTCCATTTCTTGGCTATGAAGGTACAAATCAAATTGCTGATTTAGTTTATAATTCATTTACATTAGGAATGGAAGATCATTTACTAGAAATTTTTAATGGTCATGATACAAAACAAATAAATTCTTCATTAAATGAAAATACAAATACTTCTTCTGATAATAAATTGCAATGGTCAGATGAAGCTTTAAAACAACTTTCTGGAATTCCTGGTTTTGTTCGTGGAAAAGTTAAACGAAATATTGAGAATTTTGCTTTAGAAAATAATCATTCCATTATTACAATGGAAATTATGTTAGCAGCTAAAGAATCTGTTAATGCTTAATCTTAAATTTTTTTTATCTTTTTTATTTTACTTTTTGATTTTTTTTGATCCTAAATTTTGATTTTTTCTAATTTTTCTTTTATGAACGTAGATATTTTTATTCAACTTGCTAGTTTAATTTTAATTGTTGCTGCTGGACCTATTGTAGTTGTTTTATTATCAGCTCGTGGTGGAAACTTATAATTTATAATTTATATTTAATAATCTTATTTGTTTAATGATATTCAATATCATTAAACAAATAAGATTATTTTAATCTTGCAAAATTCTATAAAAATTATTATATTTATTTATAAGAAATCTTTTTTTATATATTTTATAAATTTATTTTATAAAGGGTTACTAACTCAATGGTAGAGTACTCGGCTTTTAACCGATTAGTTCTAGGTTCAAGTCCTAGGTAACCCAAAGAAAACAAATTTGTATTTATAAAAATACAAAAATTCAAATTCTTTTTTTTTCATTAAGTTTTCTATAATATTGTTTAAAAAAAAAAAAAAATTTTTTTTGTTATTTAGAAAGAAAGTTGGAATATTTCTATATTTAAATACAAAAGTCATTTAAATTTGTAAAAAAAAAAATTTATTTCATTTAATAATGGGCGAACGACGGGGGTTGAACCCGCGAATGGTGGAGTCACAATCCACTGCCTTACCACTTGGCTACGCCCGCCATTATTTTTTTTTATAAAAAAAAAAAGTATATTTATAAAATAATTGTACCATTTTGTTTTCTAAAAAGAAAGTCTAAAAAAAAAAAAATTAGACATTCAACTTTTTTTAAGTTGAAAAAAATAATTCGGAAAGGGAGGGATTCGAACCCCCGGTGACCGTAAAGCCACGCTGGTTTTCAAAACCAGAGCATTCAACCACTCTGCCACCTTTCCAAAAAACTATAAATATATTATAACATCTTTGATAAAAAAATCAATGATTTTTGATTTGAAATAATTAAAGAATTGTATTCAAAAATATAATACAATTCTTTAATTATTTTTATTAACGACCTCCACTTACAACTTTTACAACTTGAAAACGAGCTTTTGCACGTTTAAAAGCAAAATTTGCTTCAACTTTTTGTTTAACACCTTCTGCTGTTTCAAGATTTTTTTTTGCATTTTCAAAAGCATCTTTAGCTTCATCTGCATTAATTGTTTCAGCAGATTCAGCTTCATTTGCTAAAATTGTAATTTGATTTCTTTTTACTACAGCAAAACCACCCATAATAGCAACTGAATTCCATTGCTCTTTAGTACGAATTAACATTGCACCAACATCTAATCCAGTAATAATAGGTGCGTGATTTTTTAAAACACCCATTTCTCCTGTTTCTGTAGGTAAAATAATTTCTTCTGCTTGTCCATTCCAAAAAGGGCGTTCTGGAGTTAAAATTGAAATTTGTAAACTCATTTTTTATTTTGATTTCATAATATTTTTACTTGTTAAAAACTCAGATCTATACTTTCTTATTTTAAGTTAAAAAACAAAATTTTATTTGAAAAAAGAAGAATTTTATTACTTCTAAAGCAAATTCAAAATAAAAGGAAGATTTTCTTAACCTACTGTATTTAAAACATTTAAAATAAGTTGTGGTCGATTTGAATACATTGCATTATTTGCTGCAATTTTATGTAGTTCTTCTTTTTTCTTAATTGCATTTCCTTTTTGTTCATATGCATCTAAAATTTCAGATTTAAGTTTTGAAATGATTCCTTTACTTGATTTTTTTTCGCAAGATTCTAAAATCCAACGTAAAGCAGTTGCTTGACCACGTTCAATTGAACTTAAAACTTTTGGTACCATTTGTACAGATCCAGCTCTACGTTTAGGTTTAACTTCTACTTTTGGCATTACGTTTTCTAATGCGAAATCAAAAACTTCAACTGGATTTTTTTGAGTTGTTTCTCCAATTTCTTTTAAAGTTGTATAAACAATTTTATAAGCTAAAGATTTTTTTCCACTTTTCATAACACGATTTACTAACATATGTACAGAAATACTGTTATAAATAGGATCTGGTAATAGAATACGTTTTTTTTTTATAGGTCTACGAGGCATAAAATAAAAAAAAAAAAAATTATTTATTTATAATATCAAAAACATTTCTTTTTTGAACAAATTAAACAGAAAGACAAAAAGACTCTTAAACTAAAAAAACGGGATTGACGGGACTCGAACCCGCAACTTCTGCCGTGACAGGGCAGTGCTCTAACCAATTGAACTACAATCCCTTTTTATTTAAAATATTATATAATTAAATAAAAAACTTTTCAAGATTTTTTTTTGATTTCGAAAAAAAAAATCTATGCAAGCATATTAAAAAAAAGAATTATTTCGTGAAAAAAATTTTTTTATGATTAAGTTTATATTTTAAAATCGATTCATAAACATATTAAATGATTTTTTCCAAATATTTCAAAAATTTTAAAAGAGAACCTCTTTAATAAAGTAAAAAGGTTCTCTTTTAATTTTTATAATCTTTTTCTAAAAATCAATTTCTAAAAAAAAGAATTATAAAAAAACTTTTTCTTATGAAATAAAAGAATTCCAAAATAAGAGAACATAATCAAAAATTAAACACGACGTTTTTTAGGAGGACGACATCCATTATGAGGAATCCCAGTTTTTTCACGAATAACACTAACTTTTACACCAGCTTTAAAAATTTCACGAATTGCTGTTTCACGTCCTTGCCCAGGTCCTGTTACTAAAATTTTTACTTCTTTCATAAGAAAATCACGAGATTTTTTTGCAACAACTTCTGCTGCTTTTTTTGCAGCAAATGTAGTAGCTTTTCTTTTTCCTCTAAACCCGCAAGATCCTGCTGAGCTCCAACATAAAACTTCTCCACGAACATTTGTAAGAGTAATAATTGTATTGTGATGACCTGTTTGAATATGTACAACTCCACGATATGCTCTTCTTCTTAATTTCATAGGGGTTGTTTTACGAATTTGTTTTGCCATTTTATTTCTTTTTTATTTTAAATTTTCTTTATTTTAACAAAATTACCTATATTTACATAATTTTTATGTAGATTTTATTTTTATAAAAGGTAAAATTTTATATTAAATAAAATTTAATCAAATTTTCATTTTTTTTTAGCGTAAATTAGATTCTAAATTTCCAAACAATATGATTTTATCATAGAAAAATTATTTATATATTATAAATATATATTAAGATTTCATTTCTTTTTCTAAATGAAATCAAAAAAAAAGAAAAATTTTTAATATATTATTTTTTTAATAATTTACTTTCTTAAAAAATTTCAAAATTTTTATAAATTCATTATAACAAAAATGAAAATTTTTAACAAGTTTTATTGTTTTAAAGTTTAGTATAATTTAAAAATCAATTATACTAAACTTTAAAACAATAAAATGAAAAGAATAAGAAAATTAAAGTTTGTCGATTGTTTCGAATTCAAATTTAATTTCTTTCCAAACTTCACAAGCTGCTGCTAATTCAGGACTCCATTTACAAGCAGAACGAATAACATCTCCACCTTCACGAGCTAAGTCACGTCCTTCGTTACGAGCTTGAGTACAAGCTTCTAAAGCAACACGGTTTGCTACAGCACCTGGAGCGTTACCCCAAGGGTGACCTAAAGTACCACCACCGAATTGTAAACAAGCGTCATCTCCAAAGATTTCTACTAAAGCTGGCATGTGCCATACGTGAATACCACCTGAAGCAACTGGCATAACTCCACTCATAGAACACCAGTCTTGAGTGAAATAAATACCACGGCTACGGTCTTTTTCAATGTAGTCATCACGCATTAAGTCAACGAAACCTAAAGTTACTTCACGTTCCCCTTCTAATTTACCTACTACTGTTCCTGAGTGTAAGTGGTCACCACCAGACATACGTAAAGCTTTTGCTAAAACACGGAAGTGGATCCCGTGGTTTCTTTGACGGTCAATAACCGCGTGCATAGCACGGTGAATGTGTAATAATAACCCATGGTCACGACAGTAAATAGCTAAAGAAGTATTAGCAGTGAAACCACCAGTTAAGTAGTCATGCATAACAATAGGTACACCTAATTCTTTTGCACATACAGCACGTTTGATCATTTCTTCACAAGTACCTGCTGTAGCGTTTAAGTAGTGCCCTTTAATTTCCAATTTTGTTATCGTTTTAGCTCTTTATCTAAAACTTCTCTTATTTTCATAAGAGTTCAGACTATATCTTATATGATTTTTTTATTTTTATTTTAACTTTATGTAAATCTCCAATTTACATTCATTTCCGATTAAAAAATCTAAATCGAAAAGCGAATATAACTTTCTCTGTCTACGAGTGTTTATATCCACCTCAGAAAATTAAAAAAAAATAAAACAAATCATTCTTGGACACTCTTGGAAACTTTCGTTTCTAGTCGTTGAACCTTTTTTATTTTTTTCTAAACTTTTTTATTTAATTTATAAGCTTATATGTTTTGCGTTCATATAATTTTTTAGTTTTTTTTTTTATTTATTTACTTTGGAAATAAACAAAGAAAAAAATAATTTTAAAAAATCATTTTAAATGAATAAAAAAATATAGAATAAAAATAAACTTGGCTGCAGATTATCATGTTATAAATACAAAATTTAACCCACTAATTATAGAAATATTTGAAAACAATTAAAAATTTTTTTAGATAAAACGAATTTCCATTTTAAAAGAAAAAATCAAAATTTTTATAGAAAAATTTATTAAGAATATTTTCCATGACAATTTGGACATAATAGAGTTAAATTTGATTTTAAACTATTACGTTGATTTCCATCTTTATGATGCATTTCTAAGCTTAATAATTGTTGTTGAGCTCCCCAAGTATCAACTCCACATTCCTGACATTTATAATCATCCGGACTTTGTAAAACCCATTTTAAAAAGTACTCTTTTTGAACTCGATACGTATCCGTACAAGTTGATGTGAAAATATCATCGGGATTTTCGTGTTTTTGATTTCCAGGAACTCCGTCTTTATGCCATTTCCCACATTTTGCTTTTAAACGTTCACCTGTTCGGTGTTCTAAGCTATGACAATTTCGACATTGCGGCAAAAGCCCTTCTGATGTGTAATAACTTTTACTACGTTGATTTTTTGGAGATTTTGATTCATCGCTTGTATGATGAATTTCAATTTGTTTTGGATTTATGGCTTGAAACCCACAAATTGGACAAGTCATAGGTTTTTTTCCAATTCGACTTTGATAAAATTTTTTTGGATAAACCCATGGATTTTTTGAAACTCCAAAAACTCCTTTATAAAGTTTGTCTTTTACATCAATTTGAAGTTCTTTAATTCGCTTTTTAACAATAATACGGCCATGTTTTGGGGATTTTAAGAAATGTAAAGATAAATGATTTACGGTCTCAATTCCTTCTGAATCCATTACTTTTTTAAGTTCTTCAGCTGATAAATTTAAAATATAAGAATCACGTGTTTTTTCTTGTTGTCGTTTTTTTGAAATTACAAAATTACGCCAAACTTCACGTGTTTTAATTGATTCAATATATTCGTAATCAATACGAGCTAAAGATTCTCCTGTAAATCCTAATTTTTTTGCAATTTCTAACAAAGTATTTGAAGAATGCCAATGGCTAAAAATTTCTTCAACTGTAAAATCTGCAAAAAAGCTTTTTTCGTCGGATGAAGGTTCTGGACTTTGTGGATTACTTGATGAAGATGAATTTTGAGTGGAATTATCATTGGTTTGTTGACTACTTTCTTCTGTTAAAGAAGACTCTGTAGAACTTTGATCAATATCTTTTAAAATTTTGCAATCGATTTTTTCTAAACTTTTATAATTGTTTTCACTATCTGAAACTTGTGGATCTGAATGTTGCATTTTCGATAAAGGAATTATCGAGTTGAATCGTTGATTCAACATAATGTAGATGTTCCTGCAATTCATCCAATTACATACAAAAAATTCCTTTTTTGTTGGGCAAAATTCATTTTTTACCTGTTTCTGCTTGTGCTTTGTAGATAGCTTCAGCAACAAATAAGAAACGGTCTCTCCAACGCATAAATGGTTGTGAGTTTACGTTTTCGTCATCTTTTGTGAAGTCTAAACCACCACGTAAACATTCGTAAACAGCACGTCCATAGTTTTTAGCTGATAAACCTAATTTTGGTTTAATTGTACAACCTAATAAACCACGACCATATTTGTTTAATTTGTCACGTTCAACTTGAATCATTTATGTTCAGAATAGTTCACAACACTATTCTCGTTTTTTATATAAAAAAACAGCTTTATATTACTATAAAGATCAGACCATATCATTAATCTTTTTAAACTTAAAAAGATTACTCTACATTTCGTGATGTTTATCACTACTCCTAATAAAAGGATGGTCGTTAGGCTTTAAGCTCTTTTTCAAATTGGTTGTTATTAAAATTACAACCAATTTGAAAAAGAGCCCCTTAGCACGGGATTTTCTAAGCTTTGCAAACCTTTTTGTATAATATTTTGATCTATTTCACATTCTTGATTTCCTTCAATCTGTTCATAGACAGATATCTCGGAGTTTTGTGAATTATTATCTAAACAATTTACAATTTGAGGTTTTTTTAGAGATTCCCCGTTTAGTAGAGTTCTTATTTGGTTAACGAATTTTTCCATATTTTTTAAATCGAAATTTTTTTTTATATATTTGTTAACAATAAATAAGGGCAATTTCTTTACCATGAGGAGGTCCTACGAAAGTTTTTGCGTAAGCTGGAGGAATACGAAGGTCTTCTAAACGTAAAGCACGTAAAGCTTTGAAACCAAATACGTTTCCTACAATTGAAGTGAATAAGTTTGTTACTGAACCTTCTTCAAAAAGGTCAATAGGATAAGCAACATATGCAATATATTGGTTGTCTTCTCCAGCAACAGGTTCGATGTCATAACAACGTCCTTTGTAACGGTCTAAGCTAGTTAAACCATCTGTCCATACAGTTGTCCAAGTACCTGTTGAAGATTCTGCAGCTACTGCAGCACCACACTCTTCAGCTGGAACTCCAGGTTGAGGAGTCATACGGAATGCAGCTAAAATATCAGTATCTTTTACAACATAATCTGGAGTGTAGTAAGTAAGACGGTAATCTTTTACACCAGCTTTAAATCCTGCACCGGCTCTAGTTTCAGTTTGTGGAACCATAAAAAAAGTTCATTTAAATATCTTGTCGATCCTATAATAATCTATCCGTGTGTTTTTTAATCCTTTTATTATCTTAATTTTATAAAATATGATAATAATACTTTAATTATTCAAAAAAAAAAATGATTTCAAATTTTTTTTTGAATAATTAAATTTATAGGATTTTTTATATTAATAAATATTTTATTAATTTTTTTTATTTTTGTCAAGAAAAATTTTTCTTTTGCTGAATTTTGTTTTATATATTTATATATTTTTGAAAAATTTATTATGAAATAAAAAATCAAAATTTTTAAAACTTATTTAGATTAATAAATTCTAAATGAAAATTTAAAAAGATAAAGATATTAATCTAAATAAGTTTTAATTAAAATTAAGGATTATATTCAGTAAATCTTGAAACATAAAAATTATTAACAACAACATGATATGTTGTATCTAAACCTTTATTTAAGCGTTCTTTTACTCGATTCATAATACGTGAAATCACATAAACATAGGCTTGTTTAAAGGCTTTTTGTTGATAGAATTGTACTGTTTCTTCTTTAAATTCTTCAAGTTTTGATAATCTTTCTTCATGTTGTGATACACAATTATTAACTTCTTGTGTTGCTCTTAACACACCTTCTTCACGAATTTGTTGAGCTTTTTTCTTTGCTAATTCTAATTGAGCTTTTGCATCATTTAATCGTTCTTGTGCTTCAGCTGCTCTTTGACTTGCTTCTTGTAAATTTCCTAATATTTTTTTTTTACGATCTTCTAATAAAGCAGTTAAATTTTTTCCAACAAATGAAATAACTACAGCTAAAACTGCAGACAGGTTAATAATATTTGTTTCAAAAATATTTGTATTAATTCCAAAACCTTCTGCTAGATCTAATAATGGTAAATAAATATGCATAAATTTTTGTTTAAAATTTGATAAATAATTAATAAATATCCATAGAAAAAATTCTAAAAAACAAATCTCAAAAAAAAAATCAAATTCAAAATTCGAATTCTTATTGAAAATTTTTTTTTCAAAACCAAATAAAGAAATTTTTTCAAAACCAAATCAAATGGAAATGACAAAAGAAAATCTTCGATTTGCGATATTTGTCGTTTCGATATTTGTCGATTGATCTATGGATTAACGATCCAAATTTCATCATAACATAATATGAATGGAAATAAAATTCTCACCAAATCAGTGGACCCTTTTTAAGGGTGGATTTGTTGCAAAAAAAAAATTTCATCGTTTCTTCGGTCCTCGCTTCGCTACTTCGAAAATCGTAGATTTTCGAAGTAGCGAAGAAGCGAGAAGAAGAGCAAAGATTTTTAATCAATGAATGAACGAAGAGGATTATTAATGAACTTCGTCGTTATGGAGGAAGTTCATTAATAGTAAGAAAAAAAAATAAAATTAAGAAGCAAATGGGTTAGCGAAAAGTAATGCTAAAGCAACAACTAGTCCGTAAATTGTTAAAGATTCCATGAACGCGAACGATAATAAAAGAGCTCCACGGATTTTTCCTTCCGCTTCAGGTTGTCTAGCGATCCCTTCAACAGCATAACCAGCAGCAGTACCTTGTCCCATACCAGGACCAATAGCAGCAAGACCTACAGCTAAACCAGCAGCAACAACAGATGCAGCAGCAACAATTGGATTCATATGAATTTCCTCCTAGTAAAAAATCAGTAAAATTATAACAACCGTTTTCATTTTAACTTAAATGGTTTTTTAAGTCAATTTTTTTAAAAATTTATTCTCTTTGATTTAAAAAAAAAATCTTTTTTTCTAAAAAAAACAAAACCAAGAACAAGAAATATTTAAAAAATATATAAAAATTTTGTAAAAAAAATTTTTAATATTGACAAAAAAAAATTTTATTGTTAAAATCCATCTAGGATGGGCTCGTCTATAAATCCTTTAGAATCCATTAAAGAGTTTGTCTATTTTGGGAAACGGATCCACTTTCATTTTCCTAAATGATCAAAAGTCCTCAATCTTAGAAAGAATTCATTGTATCTATGGGATGAGATCGATCTTCCTTCCCAATCTATGATCTATCATTCACTATAAATATATTAACTATATTAATACTATCTCACTATAATTAATAATTAATAATTAATAATTAATAATTAATAATTAATAATTAATAATTAATAATTAATAATTAATAATTAATAATTAATAATTAATAATTAATAATTAATAATTAATAATTAATAATTAATAATTAATAATTAATAATTAATAATTAATATTAATAGTTAATATAATTATAGTATGTCACTATATTATAATAATATTATATTGAATGGATTATCCTTGTGAACTTGCAATCTATTATTCGGGTTTTGAGTTCTTATTCTTTGAATTTTTATTTTACATTCAAATAATTTAAGTATTTTAGTTAGAAAAAGAATGAAATTCGAATTCTAAAAAATTAGAAAATAAGATTTTAATAAATTCTATTCTTTTATTTTCTATTGAATTCTTTTTAAAAATTCTATGAATTTAGATTGAAAAAATCTAAGAACGAAATCTAATAATTTTTATTTTATTATTCTCTAATTTATTATTCTATAAAAAAAAATGAGAATATTTTCTTATATTTCTTATTTTTTGAAATCTTTTTTGTTTCTTATTTTTTAAATTCTTAAATTCTGGAAGAAAATCATTGGAAAAAATCGATTTTATTTGAAAAAAGATTTTTTTGAAAAAAGAAATTTTTTCAAAATCAAAACAAAAATATAAAAAATATTGACAAAAAAATTTTTTTTGATAAATTTATAAATTAGGAATGTTCAAAAAAACAAAAGCTTATTATAAGCTAAAGTCGACAAAAGGTCTAATATAAAATGGAATGGATTAAATTTATCTAAAATTTAATAAATTCTTAATTATCTAAGACCTTGCAATCAATTTTGCAATCTTTTCATCGCTCGCTTCGAAAATCTACGATTTTTGAAGAATAAGAAAAAAAGAAAGAGAAAAATTTTTTGGAGAGTTTGATCCTGGCTCAGGACGAACGCTGGCGGTATGCTTAACACATGCAAGTCGTACGAGAGGCGAGATTTTGTAGGTAAAACTACGAAAACGTTTTCTAGTGGCGGACGGGTGCGTAACGCGTAAGAACTTACCTTTTGGTGTGGGATAACAACTGGAAACGGTTGCTAATACCGCATAGTGCTGAGAAGCTAAAAGTGAAAACTGCCAAGAGAGAGGCTTGCGTCTGATTAGCTAGTTGGCGGAGGTAAAGGCTCCCCAAGGCAACGATCAGTAGCTGGTCTGAGAGGATGATCAGCCACACTGGGACTGAGACACGGCCCAGACTCCTACGGGAGGCAGCAGTGAGGAATTTTCCACAATGGGCGAAAGCCTGATGGAGCAATACCGCGTGAAGGAAGAAGGCCCGTGGGTCGTAAACTTCTTTTCTTAGAGAAGACAGCCGACGGTATCTAAGGAATAAGCATCGGCTAACTCTGTGCCAGCAGCCGCGGTGGAAAGCTGCTGGGTCCAATTTAAACGCAATGATAAAATAAACCTATAAAATCTTTTTACTATGAATAAAGTGCGTTCTGTTCTATTAAGAACAACACATAATTACCGTTTCTCAAAAAGAAGTGCAAAAAATTATAACGATATCGAATTTGCATGTTATTTAGCAGGGGTATGGGAAACTGACGGAGATGCAAAACTCACCGTCTCAAAAGACCAAGATCGTCCGCAAATCTCCATAGCAAATCGAGATTCCGCATATTTAGTTGCCCTTGGCGATGAAATGACGTCTCGTTGGGGAATCGTCACTCGTTTAACCGAAGATGCAAAAATTCGAACAGGACCTCTCTCTTTGCTTAATGAAAGCAGCGATGCAAGAGGATCTCGACTTTACATTGAAAGTTGGATATGGGCGGAAAAGTTCGTTGAAATTTTAAAGCAAGGCTTAAATTCACAATTGGGTTTATGCGGAGCAGGTCCAAAAAGCAAAGAATTACTTGCCATTGAAATTTTATGTGATCGAAAGAAATATTCAAAAACAATCGACGCAAAAAAATTAACAGTGGATTTAAAAGAAGAATGGCATACGTTATCAGGAAGACCTCGAGATCCAAATCAATTGCCTCGTAGCGAATACGAGAGCCGAAAAAACCTTCCTCCAGGAAGTTCAGTAGGGGCAGCATCTGATTTTATCAAAACGGTAAATGAAACCTATGCAATTCAAGAAAAATTGCAAAAAAAATGGGCAGAAAATAAGATTTCACAAAAAGAAAAAGGAAAGTTGTCGAATTATAAATCGTCTTACATAACAGGAATGTTTGAAGGAGACGGATGTTTTCTTTTACCATTATATCGAAGAACAGATCATCGAACAGGAACGAAATCGTTAGATTGTCAAATTGGCTTTCGTTTAACTGGAAGCAATTTGGATTTACAATCTCATGAAGTGGTTGAATGTGCTTTAGAACTAAAAGCCGAAAACCGAAAAATCGAACCTACGTCTGTCGAATCAACTTATGGATTAAAGGAAAACGTTCAAAAAATTCGAGATTTTCTAGTTCAAAAACCTTTTCTACATCGTAAAAGTATCATTCGCTTTGCAGCGCTTGATTTTTGTTATCGTACGTTTAAAGGAGGGGCATTACAAACGCCTTCAAAACGAAATCGATATACAAAATTTGACCAGTTAAGATTGGTAAAATACTTTTATGCAGCGCCAACAAGTCATGGAAAAAAACGTGATGTTTCGGAAGTAGAAATGTTAAAATGGGTGGAAGATTTATATAAGTAACGTTTAAGTTTGACTCTTGATAAACTTCCTAAAAAAAGGAAAAAGGAAGTTGAGAGTTTCCGTTTTTATGCACTCGTAAATCTACGATTTACGAAGCAATGAAAAAAAAAACGGGGATAACTTTGCCGATTTTTGTTGAAAAACAAAAAATATAACCAGCTCATAACGGTGAATACTAAAATTTCATGGGAATTTTTTCGATGAAATCATGTGAACGCCGTAGGAAGGGATGTCTCTTTAAGTCATAAAACTTAAAGAAAAGTCTTACCTCTAACGACTTTGTCTTTCTTTTAAAATTTTAAAAGAAAAAAGACAGGAGTGATTTTAAATTTAAGAAAATTGCTAACATGCTGGGAACGAGTCTTTATTTGGTATAAAACAAAAAAAGATCCGTTTATGGAATAGTCTAAGCCTCGCTGAAAAGTGGGGGTCACTTGAATACAGAGGATGCAAGCGTTGTCCGGAATGATTGGGCGTAAAGCGTTCGTAGGTGGTTCTTAAAGTCGACTGTCAAATCCCAGAGCTCAACTTTGGACAGGCAGTCGAGCACTCAAGAGCTAGAGAACGGTAGGGGTAGAGGGAATTCCTAGTTAAGCGGTGAAATGCACAGAGATTAGGAAGAACACCAGTGGCGAAAGCGCTCTACTAGGCCGTTACTGACACTGAGGGACGACAGCTAAGGGAGCGAATAGGATTAGATACCCTAGTAGTCTTAGCCGTAAACGATGGATACTAGGTGCCGGTAAAGCCGGTGCCGTAGCTTACGCGTTAAGTATCCCGCCTGGGGAGTATGCTCGCAAGAGTGAAACTCAAAGGAATTGACGGGTCTTAGCACAAGTGGTGGATTCTGTGGTTTAATTTGATGCTACGCGGAGAACCTTACCAGGGTTTGACATCCCAAGAAGAACCTAGAAATAGGTTTGTGCTTTTATTTATTATAAAAGAGCTTGGAGACAGGTGGTGCATGGCTGTCGTCAGCTCGTGCCGTGAGGTGTAAAGTTAAGTCTTGTAACGAGCGCAACCCTTGTCTTTAGTTAACTTTTCTCTAAAGAGACTGCCGGAGCAATTCGGAGGAAGGAGAGGATGACGTCAAGTCAGCATGCCCCTTACATCCTGGGCTACACACGTAATACAATGGTTGAGACAATCGGCAGCGAACCCGTGAGGGGAAGCGAATCCAGTAAACTCAATCTCAGTTCGGATTGTAGGCTGCAACTCGCCTACATGAAGTTGGAATCACTAGTAATCGCCGGTCAGCTATACGGCGGTGAATACGTCCCCTAAGATTGTACACACCGCCCGTCAAAGGTCGAGAGTAGATTGAACCCGAAGTGGCTTACTCTAACAGTAATGAAGAGGGTCCCAACGGTTTGGTTTATGATTAATCTTAAGTCGTAACAAGGTACGCCTACTGGAAGGTGGGCGTGGAGAACCTCCTTTTTTATACACTTTCTTTCTTAGGAAGGAAGCTTAGAGCTTCGAAGTCAAAAACTTTTGCTTTTGACTTCGAACTTTTTTAATCATCTTTATATTTCTAAAAATATAGATTCTTTTTTCGTAATGGCTCGCTTTTATTCTAGCGAGCTGTTGCGAAAAAAAAAAATCAAAAAAAATAATAAGCCTAGGTTTTCGCTACTTCTTCTTCCTCGAAAATCTACGATTATCGAAGCAGAGAAGAACCGAAGAACCAAAGAAGAACAGGATCTGTATTTAGACCAGGACCATTAGCTCAGTAGGTTAGAGCGCATCCTTGATAAGGATGAGGTCGTTGGTTCAAATCCAACATGGTCCACTCTTATCATTTCTTTTTTTTCTCATCTGTCTTTAGTAGGGGATATAGCTCAGTTGGTAGAGCGTCTGCCTTGCACGCAGAAAGTCAGGAGTTCGAATCTCCTTATCTCCACCATAGTAAATTTTTGGACTTTGCGAAAGCAAAGTTAAAAATGCTATGCGTTTTTGGGGTTTACAAAAGTAAACCCAAAAAAGTTTTGCTGTTTTCTCTTTTTCGAAAATTTTCGATTTTCGACCTACTTCAAAAATCTTTGATTTTTGAGGAAGTTAAGAAGAAGAAGAAAATCTTTGATTTTCTTAGCGCAGCAAAAAAATGAAGGTCAAAAAAAAGAAGGCTCACGACGGAGACCTAGGCTCTCAGAGACGATGAAGGGCGCGATACCGGCGATACAGCTTTGGGGAGTAGGAAGAATACATGGATCCAAAGATTCCCGAATAGGGCAACCTCTATAAGAACTATCTATGAATTCATAAATAGATTAGAGGCAACCTGGTGAACTGAAACATCTCAGTAGCCAGAGGAAAAGAAAGCAAAAGCGATTCCCGTAGTAGCGGCGAGCGAACGGGGAACAGCCTAAACCAATTTTATTGGGGTTGTGGGAAGACGTTTTCTTAAGAATCTCTAAAAAGGCGAAGCAGCTGAATCCTGCACCATAGATGGTGAAAGTCCAGTAGTTATAAAAATATGATTCTTAAAAGATTTTATTTCTTCTCGAATCGAATCAATCATTCGATTTAAGAACAAGAATGTCTATCCCGAGTAGCATGGGGCACGTGGAATCCCGTGTGAATCTGCGAGGACCACCTCGTAAGGCTAAATACTCCTGAGAGACCGATAGCGAAATAGTACAGCGATGGAAAGGTGAAAAGAACCCCCGTAGGGGAGTGAAATAGAACATGAAATCGTGAGCTGACAAGCAGTGGGAGGATTATTTTGAGAATCTGACCGCGTGCCTGTTGAAGAATGAGCCGGCGACTTATAGGAAGTGGCGGGTTAAAGAGTAAGATCTGGAGCCTAAGCGAAAGCGAGTCTGAATAGGGCTAAAATAAAGTCACTTCTTATGGACCCGAACCTGGATGATCTAACCATGAGCAAGCTGAAGCTTAGGTAACACTTAGTGGAGGGCTGAACGGACCGATGTTGAAAAATCGGCCGATGACTTGTGGTTAGCGGAGAAATTCCAATCGAATTCAGAGCTAGCTGGTTCTCCCCGAAATGCGTTGAGGCGCAGCGGCAATGATGGGCAATCTAAGGGTAGAGCGACTGTTTCGGTGCGGGCTGCGAAAGCGGTACCAAGTCGTGGCAAACTCCGAATATTAGATGTGCTTTCCAGCTGCCAGTGAGACACACGGCGATAAGGTTGCGTGTCAAGAGGGAAACAGCCCAGATCATCAGCTAAGGCCCCTAAATGACTCCTAAGTGGAAAAGGATGTGAGAATGCTGAAACAACCAGGAAATTTGCTTAGAAGCAGCCATTTTTTAAAGAGTGCGTAATAGCTCACTGGTAAAGCGTTCTTGCGCCGACAATGGCCGGGACTAAGGAGTCTGCCGAAGCTATGAGATTTTTTTTCATACTTTTCTGTTTGTAAAAATTGTAAAAATTGTAAAAAAAAATCGGTAGGGGAGCGTTCTGCATCGGGTGAAGCTTTAACGTAAGTTTGAGTGGACGGTGCGGAAGTGAGAATGTCGGCTTGAGTAACGAAAACATTGGTGAGAATCCAATGCTCCGAAAACCTAAGGGTTCCTCCACAAGGTTCGTCCGTGGGGGGTGAGTCAGGACCTAAGGCGAGGCCGACAGGCGTAGTCGATGGCAAACAGGTTGATATTCCTGTACTTTTTTGAAGGGGAACCGAGGGACGAAGAAGGCTAAATTGAGTCTGTGAATGGAATGCAGTGGAAGCGTTCAAGGTTTAACAGATCGAAGAAAAACGAATCTGTAGCTGAGACGTGATCCCACTCTCCTGAACTTGTTCGGGTTGAGTGTCAATGATGTCATACTTCCAAGAAAAGCTCGTACACCAGCAATTAGGCATAAACCTTCAAAAAACCTGTACCTGAAACCGACACAGGTAGGTTGGTAGAGAATACTAAGGAGCGCAAGAGAACTCTCTCTAAGGAACTCGGCAAACTAACCCCGTAACTTCGGGAGAAGGGGTGCCCCCGATTGCATCGGGGGTCGCAGTATCAAGGTTCAGGCAACTGTTTATCAAAAACACAGGTCTCCGCAAAGTCGTAAGACAAAATATGGGGGCTGACGCCTGCCCAGTGCCGGAAGGTCAAGGAAGTTGGTTATTCAAGTTTACTTGGAGAAGCTGACGACCGAAGCCCCGGTGAACGGCAGCTGTAACTATGACAGTTCTAAGGTAGCGAAATTCATTGTCGAGTAAGTTTCGACCTGCACGAAAGGCGTAATGATCTGAACGCTGTCTCAGAGAGAGACTTGGTGAAATAGACTTATCCGTGAAGATGCGGATTAACAACACTTGGACAGAAAGACCCTATGAAGCTTGACTGTATCCTGGAATTGGGTTCGGGCTTTTCTTGCGCAGTCTAGGTGGGAGGCATTGAAGATTTCTTTCCGGAGAGATTGGAGCCATCAGTGAGAGACCACTCTGGAAAGGCTAGAATCCTAAGAGTGATCCCTTATCGGGACATTTGACGTTTTCAGGAAGGCAGTTTTTTTGGGGCGAAAGTCCTCCTAAAAGGTAACGGAGGCGCGCAAAGGTTTCCTCAGTCTGGACGGAAATCAGACGTTACAGAGTGTAAAGGCAAAAGGAAGCTTGACTGCAAGACCAACAAGTCGAGCAGGGGCGAAAGCCGGCCTTAGTGATCCGACGATACCATGTGGAAGGGTCGTCGCTCAACGGATAAAAGTTACTCTAGGGATAACAGGCTGATCTTCTCCAAGAGTTCACATCGACGAGAAGGTTTGGCACCTCGATGTCGGCTCATCACATCCTGGGGCTGTAGTAGGTCCCAAGGGTTGGGCTGTTCGCCCATTAAAGTGGTACGTGAGCTGGGTTCAAAACGTAAAATACTGCGTGTCTTTTAGTGAAATTGAACAATGAAAAATTGTTTCATAACTAAAAGTTAAAAGTATTGGCTTATATCGGTGAAAACCTTTGGAAATAATAAACTGGTTTCCAATGGCAACGCCGAGGGAAGATTTCTTTTTAAAAGATTTGAATCTAACAAATCGATTTTTAAAAGAAATCCCCTTAGAGACTTCTGTAGAAGATTTTTTGAAATCTGGATACAGGGATATGCCAATTTAATGGTGGCATATAACACGCCAACTTTTCTAGTTTTTTTAACTAGAAAAGAAGACATAGTCCTTTCTTTAGCGAAAGCTAAGGGTAAAACATACCAATTTATATTGGATGTTTAAAGCGTAAGACAGTTTGGTCCATATCCGGTGTTGTCGTTAGAGTGTTGAGAGGATCCTTAAATAGTACGAGAGGATTTTTAAGGTCGTGCCAATGGTGTATCAGTTCTCTCTCCAGAGGGAAACGCTGAGTAGCTACGCACGGTTTAGATAACCGCTGAAAGCATCTAAGTGGGAAGCTTTCCTCAAGATGAGCACTCTCCATATGCCACAGCTAGAGAAGCTGATTAATAGGTATCAGGTGAAAGGTCTGTAAGGATTTGAGCCGAGATATACTAAAGGCCAATTGATTTTGACCAATTTTCAATTTTATCGATAATCCGTCGATTTTCGACGGATTACTTCTTCTTCGCTTTGCCAAAAATCAAAGAAGAAGCGATCCAAAAAAAAACACGCCGGAGCTTTGCTCCGCTGAAATTCTGGTGCTCTATGCTAAAGTGGAACCACGCCAATCCATCCCGAACTTGGCTGTGAAACTCTTTAGAGGTTGATGGACTTGTCGGAAGTCTGGCAGGAAAACTCAACTAGCGCCAGGATGATCTTTTTCTTCTTATCTTCTTATTCGCGCCTTCGCACTCCTCTTTTCCCAAAGCGAAGTAGCGAATCTTCTATTTTCTTCTTCGCTACTTCGAAAATCTACGATTTTCGAGGAAGAAGCGAGAAGCGAGGTGAAGAATTCTCTTTTAATTCTCTTTTATTGGCGAAAAAGGATCATTCATTCGTTCTTAACAATTTTCTCCAATTTGATTCTCTAAATTCAAAGAATTTATTAAAGAATTTCTTATTAGATGAGCAACAATCTTTGATTTCATCTAATAAGAAATTCTTATGTTTATTAGAAAAAATTGATTTTTTCCAATGGAATCCATTCCATTCCAATTCTAGATTCCTGAGAATTTAAGAAAAAAGAATAAGAAAGAAGTGGAGAGATGGCTGAGTGGTCGAAAGCGACTGATTGCTAATCCGTTGTACGATCTTTTTCGTACCGAGGGTTCGAATCCCTCTCTCTCCGTATCAAGATCAATTTGGCGCTCCTTCCTCGAAAATCGTAGATTTTCGAAGTAGCGAAGAGAACTCTTTTTTTTCTTTTTTTCCCATTTGAATTTTTTTTTGCATAATGAATCGAATCATAAATTTTTTGAATTTTTTTTTGCATAATGAATCGAATCATAAATTTAATGAATTTATTAGCCTATTAAATAATGACACATATTATAAAAATTGAAATTCGAATTGATTTTTAGCTTTGCCTTTTTTGTTTCAAAAATTCAAAGAAACCACACAAAATCAAACCTTCGATTCTTTTTTTTACTTTTTTTTTTCTATTTTTTTTATAGATAGTTTTTATTAAATGAATATTCACTTTAATAATTTTATTAGAATTTATAAAATTTTAATTTGTGTTTTATGATTAAATTTTTAAAAAATTTTATTAACTTGATTTTTTTATATATTTGTTTTATTTATATAAAACAGCATTTTGCCGATATTAAATCCATTTAGAAATACAGAATAAAATATCTAAAATAATAAAAAAATAAAATAAAGTCATTTATTAAGAGATAAAATCTCTTTTTTTTGTAAAATTTATTTTCTACAAAATAAATAATTTATTTTTAAACATTTATTTATACTTAAGATATCATAAAAAAATTTTTTTTATAAAATTTCTGTCCTTAACTCTCTTAAATAAAAAAAATTTTAGAATATAAAAAATGATTCCAAATTTAAATGTGAAATAAAATGATAAAAATTTTTATTAACTCTATAAAATAATGACTTTTGAAAGTGAAAATATCAATAAAAAAACTTCGATTTCAAAATGGAAAGATACAATTCAATCAAATTTATCTCCTGAAAAATTAAAAATTAATTTTATTAAATATCCAGTGAGAACAGAAAAAGCTTTTGCAGCTATGTTTAAACGTCAACAATATACTTTTGATGTTGATCCTCGATTAACAAAATCTCAAATTAAAAAACTATTTGAAGATTTATTTCAAGTAAATATTATAAGTATTAATACACATATTCCTCCTAGAAAAAAAGTCCGCATTGGAACTGTACAAGGATATAGACCACGTTTTAAACGTGTGATTTTTACTTTAAAAAAAGGTCAATCAATCAAATTTGATTAAATAAATTCTTCAATATTTATATTATAAATATTTTAAAAATCTATTTTTCTTATCTAGGTTCTTTAATAATCAAATCAATGAATAGATTTGACATTTTTGTTTGTTTTTTTGATTTTATATAAAAAAAACTTTCTTTGGAAAGAAACAATTTTATTTAACAAAATTTATTTTTTTAAAACCAATTCATTTAAAAAATTTTAACAAATAGATTTTATATAAAACATATCAAACAATTTTATTTGAATTATTTCTTTTTTATAAAAAAAATTATCAATTTATGGGAATTCGCTTTCTTAAACCTTTTTCAGCCGGAACTCGAAATCGTTCTGTTTCGGATTTTAATGAAATAACACAAAAATCATCAACACCAGAAAAATCTCTTTCATTTGGAATTCATCGATCTAAAGGACGAAATAATCGAGGAATTATTACATGTAGACACAAAGGAGGTGGACATAAACGTTTATATCGTCAAATTGATTTTAGACGTGATAAAATTGGTATTCCAGCAAAAGTTGTGTCAATTGAATATGATCCAAACAGAAATGCTAGAATTGCCTTATTAAGATATGAAGATGGTGAAAAACGTTATATTCTTCAACCTCGTGGATTATCTGTTGGAGATATTATTTTATCAGATATTCAAGCTCCTCTTTTAGTTGGAAATTGTTTACCATTACGAAATATTCCTTTAGGAGCTCAAGTTCATAATGTTGAATTTCAACCGGGATCAGGAGGTCAATTAGGTAGATCTGCAGGTTCTGTTGTAGAAGTTTTAGCCAAAGAAGGAAATTTTGTTACTTTAAGACTTCCTTCAAAAGAAATTCGTTTTGTTTCAAAAAATTGTTGGGCAACGATTGGACAAGTAGGGAATATTGAAGCTTATACTTTACGTATTGGAAAAGCTGGTCGTAATCGTTGGTTAGGAAAACGTCCTACTGTTCGTGGTTCTGTAATGAACCCAGTTGATCACCCACATGGAGGAGGAGAAGGAAAAGCTCCTATTGGACGTAGTAGACCAGTAACTCCTTGGGGGAAACCAGCACTTGGTCAATTAACTCGCAAACCTAAAAAATATAGTTCAAAACTTATTTTAAGAAAAAGAAAATAAAACATTCTTAACATAAGTTTTTCTTTCTATTTATTCAATAAATAAATATTTTTTTATCGTTAAATCTTAAATAAGATCAGTTAAAAGCTTATTCTTATCACAAATCTCTGATTTGTAATAATAAAGATTTCTTTAAAATAAGAAATCTAATGTAGCTTTTTTATTCTTTTATTGTTTAGCATCTCAGATTTTAAATGTAAAATTGATTTTTTAGCAAAACTCAAATAGATATCTCTTATTCTTCCTTGTCTTATTCGCTATGTGAAATAAGCTTTTCGAAAATCAAAGATTTTCGAAGAAGCAAAGAGTAAATAAAGTTTTATTTCTTTTAATCATTTTATGAATTGAAGAAAATAGAATTTGTTTAAATTTATTAATAAAAAAGCAAATTAAAAAAAAAATTTTAATTATTATGCCACGTTCTATAAAAAAAGGTCCTTTTGTTGCGGATCATCTATTAAAAAAAATTGAAAAATTAAATAAACAAGGTCAAAAAAAAGTTTTAACAACTTGGTCTAGATCTTCTACAATTTTACCAATGATGATTGGTCATACTATTTCAACTTATAATGGAAGAGAATTTATTCCAGTATTTATTACTGATCAAATGGTTGGCCATAAACTAGGTGAATTTGCACCAACACGAACATTTAAAGGTCATATTAAAAGCGATAAAAAAGCAAAATCAAGACGTTAATAAAATTTAAGAAAAGAATAATTTGAAATTCTATTTTTATTTTTTCAAATTTTATTTCATTTTTGAAATAACCTTTTAACTTTAAAAAACTTTAAATTTTTTTATTTTTAATAAATTTTAAAGGACAGAATATAAAATGAAAAAAATGATTTGACTTTATAAAATCATTCTATCTTTTTAGAAAAAAATCTATATTCTTTGAAATATAAAAAATCTTGAATTTTCGAAGAGATTTTATTTAAAAAAAGAAATTTTTTCAAATAGTTACTTTTTCTTTTTCGAAAATCTTTCCTTTTCGACTTGCGCTTCTTCGCTACTTCGCTACTTCTTCGCTACTTCTTCGCTACGCGAAGTAGCGAAGAAGTAGCGAAGAAAATCGTAGATTTTCGACTGCTTTAAAAATCAAAGATTTTTTGGGAAGAAGCGAAGTAGCAAAAACCAAAACAATATATTAATAAGGAATAAAAAAATTATTCAACTTATTAATATGAATGATAAAAAAATTTTTAAAAAACTTCATCTATATATGGCAAATAAAGCAATGATTCAGCGTGAACTTAAACGTCAACGCTTAGTTATGAAATATGCAAAAAAACGTTCAATTTTAAAAGAACAAATTAAAAAAGCTTCATCTCTAAAAGAGAAACTAACCTTACATAGAAAATTACAACAACTTCCAAGAAATAGTGCACCAGTTAGATTACATAATCGTTGTTTAATTACTGGAAGACCAAAAGGTTATTTTAGAGATTTTGGTTTATCTCGTCATGTTTTACGTGAAATGGCACATGAAGGTTTATTACCAGGAGTAAGAAAAGCAAGTTGGTAAACAAAAAATAAAATGAAAAATAAAAGATTTATAAAAAATTCTAAATCTTTTATTTTTCATTTTATTTTTAAAACGAAAATCAAATAAAAATAGATTTAAAAAAGAAAAAATTATTATTTGATTTTGGTCTTTGCTTTTTCTTATTCTTTTTTTTTTAACTGATATAGTAAAACAAAAAAAAGTTTATTATTATTGAATAAAAAACAAATTTTTTAACTAACAAAAAAATCAATCCATTCTTTTAAATAAAAAATTTCTTTTTAAATTTTTTATTTTATGAATATAAATTCATACCTTTTTTTTATTTCTTTTTTTGATATATTGAACTTAATATTTGGAAAATTGGCTTATACACATAAATAATATGAAAAATTTTATGGCACGCGCTAAATTTGAACGTTCAAAACCGCATGTAAATATTGGAACAATTGGTCACGTTGACCATGGAAAAACAACTTTAACAGCTGCAATTACAATGGCTTTAGCAGCTCAAGGAGGGGGAGCAGGTAAAAAATATGATGAAATTGATTCAGCTCCAGAAGAGAAAGCTCGTGGAATTACAATCAATACAGCTCACGTTGAATATGAAACAGAAAAACGTCACTATGCACACGTAGATTGTCCAGGTCACGCGGATTATGTAAAAAACATGATTACTGGAGCTGCTCAAATGGATGGAGCTATCTTAGTTGTTTCTGGAGCAGATGGTCCTATGCCTCAAACAAAAGAACATATTCTTTTAGCAAAACAAGTTGGAGTTCCTAATATGGTTGTTTTCTTAAATAAAGAAGACCAAGTTGATGATGCAGAATTATTAGAATTAGTTGAATTAGAAGTTCGTGAAACTTTAGATAAATATGAATTTCCAGGAGATGAAATTCCAGTTGTTACAGGTTCAGCTCTTTTAGCATTAGAAGCATTAGTTGAAAATCCAACAACTAAAAGAGGAGAAAATAAATGGGTAGACAAAATCTTATCTTTAATGGATCAAGTTGATGAATATATTCCAACACCAGCACGTGAAACAGATAAACCTTTCCTTTTAGCTGTTGAAGATGTTTTATCAATTACAGGACGTGGAACAGTAGCAACAGGTCGTGTAGAACGTGGTACTTTAAAAGTTGGAGAAAACGTTGAACTTGTTGGATTAAAAGATACAAAATCAAGTGTTGTAACTGGATTAGAAATGTTTAAGAAAACATTAGAAGAAACAATGGCTGGAGATAACGTTGGGGTTTTATTACGTGGGGTTCAAAAAAAAGATATCGAACGTGGTATGGTTTTAGCAAAACCTGGAACAATTACTCCACATACTAAATTTGAAGCTCAAGTTTATGTATTAACAAAAGAAGAAGGAGGAAGACATAGTCCTTTCTTAGTAGGATATCAACCACAATTCTTTGTTCGTACTTGTGATATTACAGGAAAAGTAACAGCATTTAACCATGTAGAAATGCGTACACCTTCTTCTGTAGCTGAAGAGCATTCAAATAAAATGGCTATGCCTGGAGACACTATTTTAATGACTGTTCAATTAATTAGTCCTATTGCAATTGAAAAAGGAATGAGATTTGCAATTCGTGAAGGTGGTAGAACAGTAGGTGCAGGGGTAGTTACTAGTATCGTTGAATAATTTTTAAAAATATGAATTGAATTTTGCTTTCAAAAATTACTTGAAAGCAAAATTCAATTCATATTTTTAAAAATGAAAAGAATCTTTTTTTAATTTTTTATTTTTATTTGGAAAGAAATGATTTCAAATTTTAAATTTAGTAAAATCGGATCTTTTTCGATTTTATTTGCAAAAAATTGATTTTTATAAAATCAAACAAAAAAAAAGATTCATTTATAATGAATCAAGTTTATTAAAAACTTGCTATTTTTAATATTATTTAATATAATATTTTAAATCATAAAAAAAAGGCCCATAACTCAGTTGGTAGAGTGATTGCCTTACAAGCAATAAGTCATCGGTTCAAGTCCGGTTGGGCCTAAAAAATATTTTAATAAGTTAAAAAAAAGAATCATAATTTTTTTTTTTAACTAAAAGAAAAGTTGATTTTTTTTTTTTTTTGTTATATCATAAATAAAGCCCAATACTTTAAAAAAATATTAAAGAAATAATGTCAGGACTTTTATAGTAGCAGCATAGACTTTAAAATTTTTATTTGCAAAGTATTTGCTAGAATTTTAAATTCTAGGTTGAGTTTTTATTTAAAAACTCTTCGGCGACCTTTTTTTCATTTATGAAATTTTATTGGGGTGTAGCCAAGTGGTAAGGCTGCGGTTTTTGGTACCGCCATTCGTAGGTTCGAGTCCTTCCACCCCAGACAATTTTTTGATGATTAAGTGTATTTTTTTTATTCAAATCGAATTATTATTCATCAATTTATTCTTGATGAATTTAAACAAAAATTATTTTTTATGATTCCATATTTAATGTTTATTAAACAGAATCCTCTGGTTTTAGAAAAAAAAATGAATAAAAATACCTCTAAGTTGGCAATTTTATTTTATAAAAAAAAAATAAATACTGGTCTTATTACAAATCCATTCTTAATGCCAATAAAACAAAATTCTTGTTTTCGAGAAAAAACAGTTTTTTGTTTTTCAGGGCAAAACCAAAAAAATATTGATTCTGAATCTTTAAAATTAAAGAAACTTATTTTAGAATCAAAGATTACAAATGTTTCAGATTTAAATTTTTTAAAAAAATCAAATCGTTTTCAGTTTCTTTTAAAAAATAATGTAACAAATAAATGGGTAAATTGGATTAATAATCCAAATTCAAAAACTTTTGAAATAAAAAAAAAGAATTCTAACAAAATATTAAAACAAATCCCAAATCAAAATCAAATCAAAGCAAATCCATCAAACTTCGTCTATACTAAAAATTTAATAAATAATAAAGAATTCAAATTAAAAAACATTTATAAATCTGGATATTCAAAAATTCATGAACTTAAATTAGTTAGCATTGAAATAGCATCTGCAGAAAAAATGAAAAGATGGGCAGAAAAAATCTTACCAAATGGAAAAATTTTTGGAGAAGTTACAAATGCAAATACTTTACACTATAAAACATTTCGACCTCATAAAGGAGGGCTATTTTGTGAACGTATTTTTGGTCCTTTAAAAGATTTTGAATGTGCTTGTGGAATTCGTTCCAAACCAATTGAATTTGAATCTTATATCAATGAAAATGAACAAAGAGAACGTTTTTTTTGTATGAATTGTGATGTGGAATATACCTGGTCTGTAATACGACGTTATCAATTAGGTTATATTAAGCTAATCTCTCCAGTAAGTCACATTTGGTTTTTAAAAGCAAATCCTAGTTATTTGAGCTTACTTTTAGATTTACGACGAAGTCATTTAGAATCAATCGTATATTGTACAGAACCTATAACATTAGAAAATTTATGGAAAAGTTCTCAAACTCTTGGTTTAGATACTTCTCCATCAGTTTTATACTCTATTTGGCAAAAATTATTAGAAGAAGAAAAATTGATAAAAAAACAAAATAAAAAAATTCTAAAAAATAAAAATTATACTATCATTCAAACAGAAGATCAAAAACGTTCTCATTTTAAAAATATCTACAAAAATGAAAAGGATATTTTTAATACACCATCAAATTTTTTAGATAATTATCTAAAAAATCAGAGAAAAGAAAAAAAGCCAATATCTTTCTTAAAAAGAAAAATCTTATTAAAAAATCAATCTTCTCTTTTTGAAAAATTTTACTTTCAAACTTTAAAATCTTTTTCAAAAGAAACTTTCTTCCAAATTTTATTCTTATCAAAGAAAACATTTTTCTTTTCTTTAAATATTTTATTTCTTGAAAATTTTCAAAATAAAATTGAAAGAAAAAATTTGAAAAAGAATTTGAAAATCCGTTCTAATTTATATGAAAAAGAAATTTTAAAATTTAAAGAAGATTTTTTATCTTTAGCACAATCGTTTTTTAAAATTTATTTTAGTACATTTTATATTAAAAATATCAAAAATAAAAAATTTAATAATCTTATCCAACTTTTGTGTGAATTTTTCATTTTTTATTTCCTAGAAATTCAATTAAGTTTATATAATAAAATGAATCTAAATAATAATTTTTTGAATGAAAAATTGGACATGATTCGTACACAAAACTTCAAAAACACTCTTCCTATTTATAAAACAAATAAATATCTTCATTTAAAGAAAATACAAAAAAAGAATAATCAAATGTTAAAAATCTATTCTAAAATAAAAAAAGGAATCAATAATATTGATAGCTTTCTATATTATTCAGGTATTTGTCTTGAAAAAAAACAAGTAAAATTAAATGCATTTTTTCAAGAAGAAAAAACACTTTTTTATTTTTCTAAAATAATAAAAAAAAATAAAATCTCAAATCAAACATTAGAAAATATTTCGAGTAACAATGTATTTGGAAATTTATTAAATTCAATTGGTATTTACAAAATTGACCATCGTTTTCAATTAAATAATATTCAATCTAAAAATTTACTTAAATCTTCGATTGATTTTGATTTTTTTTTTCAAAAAAAAAATCGAAAAAATCTATTAAATTGTTTATACCTTTTCTATGCATTTTTAAAAAAAGAAGCGATTTCGATCAATAAATTCTCAGAATTTGAGTCTAAACAAGATGAAAACAATATTAAATTAAAAAAAATTTATTTTTCAAGTTTTGTTTTTACTATGTTTTATATTAAAAACCAAAAATTGAAATTTTCAGAAATTACAGAGTTCAATAATATTATTAATTCTGTTTTAAAGATTTCAAAGAAAAATCAATCCAAGTTAAAAAATCAATTTAAAAATTTGACTCAACAAAATTTCCAATTTCATTTAAATGATGATTCTTTAAAAATGAATAAATTAGAAAAATCAATTTCCTTCGCTCCTCGAGGCAGTGAAAAATCTTCGATTCGCTCCTTCGCTACTTCGCTTCGCGAAAGAGAGAGCGAAGAAAAAATTTCTTTTTTCAATAATAAATTAACCCAAAAAAAATCATTTTCAAAATTTAATAAAAAAAAGTCCCTTCATTTACGTAAAAAACTTGTATTTTTACAAAAACAAAAATCATCACAAAATTTTCTTTTTAAAGAAAATTTCTTTAATAATCAAATAAATAAAAAATTAGAATATAATGACGATTTGGAATTTTCTTTCCAAACAAAAATTTTAAAAAATGATCTTTATACAATTTCTTATAATCACTTATGGCCTTTAAATGCAGCTTGGAAGTCTTTTTTTTATTACAATTCTGCACCTAAAGATTTTGAAGATATTCCTCTTTATTATTTATCGTCCCAAATTTTAGATTCACGAAGAAAAGGTAATTTTTATACACAATCAAAGAATTCAACATTTGGAGATTTCAATTCATCTTATACTTCTCATTCTATGATGGATTCAATTTCTATTGAAAAAACAGATTTTCTAAACAATGAGGATTCTAAATTTAAAGAAAAATCTGAATTTAATATAAGAACTACAGAATTTCTTTCAAAAATTCAATCTCCTTTGGCAGGAGCATCTATTGTTAAAAAATTACTTTCAGAATATACTCCTTATGAATTAAAAAAAATGGTTAAACAACATCAAGTTTTATTACCTAAATTAAATAATAATATACGTCAACTTAAAGAAAAAGCCATTAAAAAAATCGATTTTGTTAAAATTCAAAAATTATTAACTAAAAGGGATCATATTATTAGACGTTTAAAATTACTTCGTAAATTTTCTCGTAAAAATGTAGACCCTACATCAATGATTTTATCTGTTCTTCCAGTATTACCTCCTGATTTAAGACCTATTTTAAAACTTCAAAACCAAATTGCTGCGTCAGATCTTAATCGACTTTATCAAAGGATCATTTATAGAAATGAAAGATTAAAAAAATTTTTAAAAGACCCTTCAACAAGTCAATCATTTGAAATGAAATATGCTCAAAGATTACTTCAAGAAGCAGTTGATAATCTAATCCAAAATGGAAAAGGGAATGTTAAACCAGAAACAAATTCTCGTGGTCAAGCATTAAAATCTCTTTCTGAAATTTTAAAAGGAAAACAAGGGCGTTTTCGTCAATATTTATTGGGGAAACGTGTAGACTATTCAGGGCGTTCTGTTATTGTAGTTGGTCCCAAATTGAAATTATATGAATGTGGATTGCCTAAAGAAATGGCTATTGAGCTTTTTTTACCATTTTTAATGAAAAGAATTTTACATTATAAAATGGCGAGAACAGTAATTGGAGCAAAGAATTTTCTTTTTTCAAATAAAACATATTGTATAAATTTACTTAATGAAATAATGCGAAATCATCCAATTTTACTTAACCGTGCCCCAACTTTACATCGACTTGGAATACAAGCTTTTCAACCAAAATTAGTTGAAGGGCGTGCTATTTTATTACATCCTCTTGTTTGTCCTGCTTTTAATGCCGATTTTGATGGAGATCAAATGGCTGTACATTTACCTATTACAGTTGAAGCCCGTGCTGAAGCTTGGACTTTACTCTTTTCGAGAAATCATTTAATTTCTGCTGCTACTGGAGATCCTATTGTTTTACCTAGTCAAGATATGGTTTTAGGATGTTATTATTTAACTAGTGAAAAAAAAATACTTTCTAAACAAAGAAACAATTCTTTAACATCCCTTAAAAAAAATGAATATCCGTTTCCATCAAAGATGGATGGAAATTCTTCTACAAAAGATTTCTTTTGTATTTCAAATTTATTCAATTTTGAAAAAGTTTTAAATGCTTATCAACTTGGTAAAATTTCAGTACAATCGATTGTTTGGATAAAATGGACTGGAAAAATACAATTTGCTAATGAACCATTAACTATGAGAGAAATGCGTCTTAATTGTTACGGAATTCGTGATAAAATTCAATCCAAATCTTATAAACGTATTAATAAAGAAGAAGTTCTTCTTACGCAATATATTCGAACAACTCCTGGCCGTATTTTAATAAATTCAATTGCTCAAAAATGTATGTTTTTATAAAAAATTGAAAAGTTAAAGTTTCCCTTTTTTCATAGAAAACCAAATAAATGCACCGTATAGGAATTGAACCTATCTTAAATCGATTATGAGTCGATTGCCTCTTCCGCTCAGCCAACGGTGCTTTTTTGTATTTAAATTCAAAAGATGTTCGAATTTTTTTTATATTATGATATAAAGAATGATTTATTCTTTATATCATAATATAAAAAAAAAGTTTTTTATAGAGGACCTGAGATTCCTTGTTTACGAATCATTAAGAAATGTGCTAGCATAAATACTGCAGTAATTAAAGGTAATAAGAAAGTATGTAAACTATAAAAACGAGTTAAAGTTGCTTGACCTACTCCAACTCCTCCTCTTAAAAGTTCAACTAAAGGACCTCCTACATAAGGAATTGCTTCAGGAACTCCTGTTACAATTTTAACGGCCCAATAAGCAACTTGGTCCCAAGGAAGAGAATATCCTGTTACTCCAAAAGAAACAGTACATACAGCCATAATTACACCACTTACCCAAGTAGATTCTCTTGGTTTTTTGAATCCTCCAGTTAAATAAACACGGCAAATGTGTAAAATCATCATTAATACCATCATACTAGCTGACCAACGGTGAATTGAGCGAATTAACCAACCAAAATTTACTTCTGTCATAAGATATTGAATTGAAGCAAAAGCTTCTGCTACTGTTGGACGATAATAAAAAGTCATTGCAAAACCTGTAGCAACTTGTACAAGGAAACATGTAAATGTAATTCCACCTAAACAATAGAAAATATTTACATGAGGTGGTACATATTTACTTGTAATATCATCAGCAATTGATTGAATTTCTAATCGTTCTTCAAACCAGTCATAGACTTTACTCATAAAAAGATTTAACAAATTGTGTTGCCATTAAACTTAAAATTTCTAGTTTTCTATTTTAAAAATGTCTTTATCTAAAAAACCCTTTTTCTTTTGTTACGAAAGGTAAAAGACCCATAATTCTTGCACTTTTAATTGTTTTTGCAATAAAACGTTGTTGTTTTGCTGTTAATTTTGTTTGTCTACGTGGTAAAATTTTTCCTCCTAATCCAATATATCTTTGTAATAAACCACAATGCTTATAATCAATAATTCTAGAATTGTAAATTGCTTTTTCTGGTTTTTCTTTTAATAAAATTAGAAACGATTTTGGTGGAATAATAGGTTTCATAGGTTTTTTACTTTTACGTTGTTCTAACATTTTTTGTTTTTGTTTTGTAGCACGAGCTAAAATTTGAGAAACAGATAAAACTTTACGTCTTGATAAACCACGATTTTTTGCATCTTTTAGTTGTTTCTTTATTGCTCTTGTTTTAGTAAGATTTTTATTTAACATATTTATGTTGTTAACATTTAGAAACATAACTAAAATAAATTCAAATATTAAAAAATGAAGAATTAGCAATTTGTTTCTTTCATTTTATTTCTTTTCTTTTTTTTCTTTTGCTTCTTTTTTGTTCACTTTTCAAATCAAATCGAGAGAAAAGATTCGTAGAAAATGAAAAAAAAATCGATTCTTAACAAAAATTGTTTTCGATTTTATAAAAAAAGTTTCTTTTTTATCAAACAATACATTAGATTAATAATGAAAATTATTAATAAAATGTTCTTTAAATTTTTTTCATTTTTTAAAAAAAATGAAAATTTATTAAAATTTTAATATAGATATAAGATTTTGTCAATAAAAAACCCTTCTTTTTATCTTTTTATTTAAAATCAATGTCTTTATTATTTCTAATAATAAAGACATTGATTTTAAATAAAAAGAAAGAAATTAATTTTGTGTTTGTGTATCTAATCCAGCTGTTGCACTTTCACGACTTTCTAATAATTTTTGTTGTTGAGTATCATGATAATCCCAAACTTTACTAGTCATTTCCATAATATCTTGAAGAACTTCATTTGTTGCAATTTCATCAGCTAATCCATAATAAACAGCTTCTGTAGCCGTTAAATAAAAATCGCGATCTAAATCACGTAAAATTTTATGTCTTGGACGATATGTACTTAAAGAATAAATTTCAGCAACATCTAATCTAATTTTCATAATTTCAAGAGAATCAATCCAAATATCAGAAGCTTGACCAGTGATCGCACTTTCAGGTTGGTGAATCATTACATGACAACCTTCTGTAACATAACGTTCTCCAATAGTTCCACCTGCTAAAGCAAGAGAAGCTGCCGAAGCTGCAACTCCTAAAGCTAATGTCATAGATCCAGCTTTAATAAATTGAAGAGCATCATGTACTGTAATCCCATTTCCAACAGAACCTCCAAATGAATTAATAACCATAAAAACTTTTTTTGATTCTTCATCTTGTAATGATCTTTCTGTTTGTTTTCTATAATAATCACGATATTCTCTGTAATTTGCTTCTGTTGTGTCATAATTATTTAAATTTAAATAATTAAGAGAAGATTTTGTTTTAAATGAAATTTCTTTTGTATAATCTCGACGTAATTGACGTTGTGCAAACGCTTTTTCAGTATTTGAAAGTTTTATTTGCTTATCTTCCATTTTTGCAAAAAAATCTTTTTGTGCTTTATAAGATTGGAACTGTTGTAATTTTTCTTTTGAAGTATTATTTTGTAATTGTTGTAATTTTTCTAAAAAATTTTTGTTTGAAGATGATATATTAAAATCTTTTAAAGATGAAGAACTTAAATTTGACAAAAATCTAAATGGAGAATAAATATCGAAAGCATTGTTTGAATTTGTATTATTTAATGTTTTTTTATTTAAAATCTCTTTGTTTGAAAAAAGTTTAAAAAGAGTCATTAATTTAGAGAAATCATTATTTGAAGAATTTTCAAATGAATTTTTTAAATCATATAAAAGTCCGGCTTGATCTCCTGTAACATCTTGAGCTAATAGTTCTGCTAAATAAAAAAGATAAGGCTCATCTGAATAATCAAAAAATTGAGCATTCCAATTTAACCATTCTAATGAAATTTTTTGAAGTGTATGACGTTCTAAACGATAATTTTCATCAATTGCTAAATCTTCTTCAGAAATCATTAAATCTTCAACAGATCGTTCTTTTTTCTTAAATTGAGAATCTGCATAATTTGAAGGAGACACATCTCCTGCTCCACGATTGGAAGAAGTTGAAGGAGAAGGTTTCTTTGAGCTTTTAAATAAACCACTATTTTCCATCTCTTTTTTTTCTAATTCTTTTGAACGATCTTCCATATGAATATTAATTAATAAACCACAAATTTGATTACAAAGTTCATCATCTAAATATTGCATTAAAAAAACCATTCTTCTACGAAAAATGAAATTATAAATATCTGTCCATTGTGCTGGAAGTTCTTCTCCCCAACAATAGATAATTCTCGGTACTCCAATAGGCATTTTTAAAAAGAAGAGAAATTATTACATGATTTTATTTAAACTGAAAAAAAAAAGTTTTTATTTCTTTATTTTCTATTTAAATCAAGTCAAAAATCAAAAATTTTCGAAGAAATAAAAATTTTAAATATTAACATGTAGACTACTTTTTTTTATTAACAAATTTTATTTTTTATGCCTTCGGTCGGACTCGAACCGACACGCACAAGTGCACTGGTTCCTAAAACCAGGATGTCTACCAATTTCATCACGAAGGCTTTATAATTTGTTCATTCTAATATTATACTAAAAATTTTTAAAGAATTCTATAAAAATTTTTAAAATTCTTAAAATGAACAAATTATAAAAAAAATTCGATTTGAATTTACTCTTTCATTTGTTTTGAATTAAAAAAGTTTTAATTAATCAAAAAAAAAGAAAAAAGAACTCGATCTCACTTTTTTTTTTATGAATTTTTATACTGATTCATTTAACTTAAATTTACGGATTCCTTTTTCTGTTTTTAATGAAATCGTATCTTTAGAATTACAAATGTAATTTGGAAATAAAACTTTACGATTATTAACTTGTACATTCCCTTGGTTAATTAATTGTAATGCATTTGTTATTGAAGATGTTAAATTTTTTTTATATAAAACATAAGCTAATGTTTTTTCTAATCCCTTTTTATAAAAACGCATTTGTTTATAATATTCTTGTAAATTTCTATGAACTAGTTTTAATGACTTTTCTTTCATAGCTACAGAAATAACATCTTTAGGTTTACACATATAACTTGGAATGTTTACTTTTTTGTTATTTACACGAATATGTCCATGGCTGATAATTTGGCGGGCTGCAACAATTGTAGGCGCCATATTTAAACGAAATACAATATTATCTAATCTCATTTCTAATAATTGTAATAATACTTGACCAGTAGATTCTTTCATTTTTTTAGCTTGACGTACATATTTTACCAGTTGTTTTTCATTAATTCCATAATTATAACGTAATCTTTGTTTAACTTTTAAACGAATTAAGTAATCTGATCCACTTGAATCAAAAGGACGACTTTTAAATAATTTTGTTAAACCATGTTGCCCTGGAGGTAATACTTTTCCTTCTAAAGCTCCTTTTCCTAAAAAGGATCTTCTAAAAGGTTTTTTTCTTGTAAAACCTCTTAATTTTCCAATTCTACGAATAATTCTTAAACGAGGTCCTAAATATCTTGACATAATATTTTCATTAAGATTTGCTTTACTTTAATAAATCGATTTCAAAAAAAAAAAAAAAAAAAAAATTTTTTCTTGAACAAAATTTTATAAAAAAAAACCCGATATTCATATTACCCCCAGGGGAATTCGAATCCCCGTTTTCTCCGTGAAAGGGAGGTGTCCTAGGCCTCTAGACGATGGGGGCCACCTTTTTTGTAAAAAATAAGATATTATAAAAATTTATTATATTTTTTATAATATCTTATTTTTTTTGTTTTGTCAATTTGTAAAAAAAAATAAATTGTTTAATGTTGTTTATAATCTATCTTTTTAATTGTTTTTAATCAATATAATATAAACAACATTAAACAACTAGTCTATTAGAATACAGAAATTGTTTACGTTTAATGAACTTTTAGTAAGTGGTTTATACAAATAAAAAAAAATTTATTTGAAAAAACAATCCTTTAAAATTTATTCATAAATTTAGAAAAATTCAATTTAGATTAAGAAAAGACTCTTAATATGATTCTTGAAACTTTATGTCCAAAAATAAAGTTTCATTTATAAAAAACATCCGTTCTTTCTTTTAAATTCTTAGATGAATCTTTATAAAAATTCTCTCTTTTTTTCAAAAAAGAAAAAAATAGATTAAAAAAAATATAACTTATTTTTTAAGTTGATTAAACAAATGAAAATTATCTAAATTTTTTCATTCCTAGTGAATAAAAGAAAAAATTTTTTTTCCTTATGAATAAAACTTGGTACTGCCATAAAATTTTTTTGTTAAAGAAAAGAAGATTAATAAAAAAATTTTTTCTTATAGTTAAAAGAAAAAATATAAAAATCTTATTTTTTATTTAAATCGTTTTTTTGTTATAAACAATTCCGTAATAACGGACCTCTTTTTTGGACGATTTTTTTCTTTTGCCAGGAACCAGGATTGAACTGGTGACACAAGGATTTTCAATCCTCTGCTCTACCACTGAGCTACCCCGGCGTTCAAATAAACATTTGAATTTCAAAAATACATTAATACATTTTTATATATGAGAATATTAACATGTTAAGACATTTAAATCAAGATAAAAAAAAACTTCAATTAAAATAATTGAATGTTTTCTAAATAAAATTGGGAACAATTTTTTTTTCATTTTCTTTTTGTAAAATTTATAAAAAATAAAAACCTGAATAATAAAAGTTGAAAATGAAATAAATTTTCTTTTAAATAAAAAATAATATCTATTACATACATATTATTTTTTATTTAAAAGAAATAAAATAAATTAAACAATTTTAACTTTTGCACCAGCATCTTCTAATTGTTGTTTAGCAGCTTGAGCTTCTTCTTTAGAAATACCTTCTTTTAATGCTTTTGGTAATGTTGCTGTAAATTCTTTTACTTGGTTTACAGCAATGTTTGCAATTGAACGTACAACTTTATAAATTGAAACTTTTTTATCTGCTGGAATTTCTTCTAAAACAACATCAAATAAAGTTTTCTCTTCTTCTTTTGGAGCAGCTTCTGCTGCACCGGCAACAGGAGCAGCCATCATAACTGCACCACCTGCGGGAGCCGATGCATCAACACCAAATGTTTCTTCGATTTTAGATACAAGTTCTGAAGCCTCTAATAAAGTTAAAGTTTTTAACTTTTCAAGAATTTCATTTACAGTAGACATTAATATTCCTTCATAAAAATAATTAGTATTTCTTATAAAATTTATTTTTATTCTCTAAAAACGAAAATCTTTTTTTATTAGAAAAACAAAAAAAGTTTTTTTAAATTTTTCATTTTAAAGTAAAAATTTTTTTAAAGAGCTCTTATAAATTTAAAAACTTTGTCCTCTAATTTTTAAACGATATTTTTTTTTAACTTCTCGCTCCTTCCTCGAAAATCGTAGATTTTCAAAGTAGCGAAGATAAAAAAAAATTGCTTTGAATCCAAAATTACAAATAAACTGCCTATATATATAAAAATTTAAAATCGTTTTTTTTTATTTCATTTTGTTATTAAAAAATATTTGGATTAGTATTTAAATGAATGAATTTACTCAATTAAAAAAAAAGAGTTTTAAAAATAAAAAGATTCTTTAAAAAAAATTATTCAATCATGGCATGATAAGTGGCCACTGTTGCAGGTGAAGCTCTATTTAAATGACGGAAAATTAAATATTTAAATAGAACATCTAATAAAACAGGTAAAGTAGCGACAAGTAAAAATATAGTTGTTTGGCTTTCAGGTAAACCATAATGATCAAAGATTGTTGAAAAAAATAACTCCCAAATATTTGGAGAATGATAACCAACTAATAAATCTGTTAAAAATAAAATTAATAAAGATTTTTTACTATCATCAAGTCCAAAAAAAACTTCTAATAAAAAAGATTTTGTTATATTTATTTGAATTTCCAAAGTTTTAAGTAAGATAAATAAAGTACTTAAACTAATAAAATCTGCAAAAAAATTTGTAATTGCTTCAATACTTTCTTCATTATAATGTTTCGCTAATTCGATCGTTTGTAATTGTAAACGATTTTGAATTGATTCAGTAAACATTTGAGAAAATTTTTGATTTTGTTTCATTTTTTCTTGTTCGTTAATATTAACATTTAAGAAAGCATTTTTATGCTTTTGATCACAATTTAAATCAAGTCGAAAATCTTCGATTCGCTCCTTCGCTACTTCGCTTCGCGAAAGAGAGAGCGAAGACATTTGTTTTTTTTCATGGGATTTTAATGTTGTTCTTTTATTTTCATCAAGAGATTCAGAAAAACAAGATAAATTTGTACTTGTCGAATTTATTTGGAAAATTAATGATTCAAAATAGATTTTTTCTTCAAAATTTTTAAGTTCTGTAAAAGCTTTTTTTTGCTGATAAGAATTTAAAAAAATATCTGTTTGATGAGAATTCCAATAATATTCTGTAATAGGTCTTACAAAATAATTTTTCGCAATAAAATTCATTGTTAATGGAACAAAAAGAAGAATAAAAACACATTTTACAGTAGTTAAAAACAAATATCTATAAAATCTATATTCTTGAATTACTAGATTTTCAACATCAAAGAATAATTGTTTAAAAAATCGATCAAAAACACGATTAAATGATCGTGGAAATAATCCAATTTCTTCATAAGTAATTGAAACTACTTGCTGTTTTGAATTTTCATTGAAACGAGATTGCGCTGCGCGAGATGAAGTTGTTGTAAATTTCTCTTTATAAGAAAATTTTTTTGCATTGAGAGAAGTTTCTGTATTAAAACTTTCATTAAAAATTTCTTTGTTATTATTTATTTTAGAATTTGTTGTTTTTGATTTTATAGATTCTTTATTAAAACGATTGAACGCATTTTCATTTGAATTTTTATCCATTTCATATCCAGAATTTTTTATTGAAAAAATTGGAGATGTCTTTTGAAATGATGGATTACCCAAATAACTTGACTTTAAAAAAGAAAAATTCATTTGTTTAAAAAATAAACCAAATAAATTTTGTTTTTTATTTGTTTTTTTTATCATTATTTTTAATAAAATGAAATGAAAGAAATATATCTTATTTCTATAATAGAAAACTGAAAATTCAACATAAAAATTTTTTGATTTTTTTTATTTTGGCTTTGGTTTTTTAAAAACCAATCAAATGCATTTTTTCCAATAATAAATATTGTATTAAGTAATAAAAATTAAAAAAAATTCGAAACTTAATAAAAAACTTTAATTCATCGTTCACTTTTATTTATTTATTCGTATAAATTTATTTTTTCTTTAAAAAATATTAACATTTTTTTAATAATTGTTGAATCTTTTTTATTCCAATAAAAAAAGATTAATATTTTCACAATTCTTATTTATATATTTTAATTAAAAATCTGTAAAGAAATAAAAATTTCTTTACAGATTTTTAATTTATTAATCTAAATTACCTTTCCCAGGGTTACGAGCTGGGTCATTTGATAAGAATCCAAAAACAAATAAGAATACAAAGAAAGTTACAACAGTATAAACAAAGATTTTAAGTGTTAACATCTCTAATTGTTAAATTGACAATTTTACGCGATTTATAGACACAAAGTTAAACTTTTAATAGTTCATTAAATAATATTTAATTGATTAATTTTAAATCTATAAAATTTACTATTAAAATTTTGAAAAATTTTTTTGAAAAAAAAAATTTATATTTAAATGAAAATAAAAATGAAAACAATATTAAAATGCATAGATTTCATTCTTTTTTTCATTTATATTTTAATAATTTTAAAAAATTATTATAAAATCCTATTTATGAAAAATTATTTAGATAAAAAGAATTTCTATTATTATAACATAATAACATTGGAAATTCTTTTTATCTAAATTAAAAAATCAATTTCATTTTTGCACGGAGCGACAAAAAAAATTAAGCAGCATTTTGTGATTTAAAATCTTCAAGATATTCTTGAATTGCTGTTTTTAATAAACCTTCAGCTTCAGCTGTTAAATCATTTGTTTTTCTTACAATTTCACCATATTGACCACAATTTTGTGATAAATAATTTCTGAATCCAGATAAGAATGGACGAACTTGTTCAACACTTAAAGAATCTAAGTAACCATTTGTACCTGCATAGATACTAGCTACTTGATCTTCAACAGAAAGTGGTGAGTTTTGAGCTTGTTTTAAAATTTCACGTAATCTAGATCCTCTTGCTAATTGGTTTTGTGTTGCTTGGTCTAAATCTGAAGAGAATTGAGAGAAAGCTTCTAATTCAGCAAATTGAGCTAAAGAAAGTTTTAAGCTTCCTGCAACTTTCTTCATTGCTTTTACTTGTGCAGCAGATCCTACACGAGAAACAGAAATACCAACGTTAATAGCTGGACGAATTCCAGAGTTAAATAAATCTGCAGATAAGAAGATTTGTCCATCAGTAATAGAAATAACGTTTGTTGGAATATATGCAGAAACATCTCCTTCTTGAGTTTCTACTACTGGAAGTGATGTCATACTTCCTTCTCCTAAAGCGTTACTTAATTTAGCTGCTCTTTCTAAAAGACGAGAGTGTAAATAGAAAACATCTCCTGGGAAAGCTTCACGACCTGGTGGACGACGTAATAATAAAGACATTTCACGATAAGCTTGAGCTTGTTTTGAAAGGTCATCATAAATTGTTAAAGTTGCTTTTCCAGTATACATAAAGTATTCAGCTAAAGTTGCACCTGTATAAGGAGCTAAATATTGTAAAGTTGATGGTTCATTTGCGTTTGCCATTACAATAATTGTATAATCTAAAGCTCCACGTTCTTTTAAAGAATTTAAAACTTGAGCAACTGATGAAGCTTTTTGACCGATTGCAACATAAACACAAACAACACCTTTTCCTTTTTGGTTTAAAATCGTATCAACTGCAATTGCTGTTTTTCCTGTTTGACGGTCTCCAATAATTAACTCACGTTGACCACGCCCAATAGGAATCATAGCATCTACAGATACTAAACCAGTTTGTAAAGGTTCATAAACAGAACGTCTTGCAATAATCCCAGGAGCTGGAGATTCAATTGCACGAGTATCTGAAGTTGGGATAGGTCCTTTACCATCTACTGGACGAGCTAAAGAATCTACAACTCGACCTAAATAGTTTTCACCAACAGGAATTGCAGCAATTTTACCAGTACAACGTACACGACTTCCTTCTGTAATTTTTAAACCGTCTCCAAGTAATACTGCTCCTACATTATTTGCTTCTAAATTTAAAGCAATCCCTAAAGTTCCATCTTCAAATTCTAAAAGTTCTCCAGACATTACTCGATCTAATCCATAAACACGAGCAATACCATCTCCTACTTGGAAAACAATCCCAAAATCAACCATTTTTACTTCAGGAGTATATTCTTCAATAAGACCTTTAATCAGGTTGCTAAGTTCTTCTGGGGTACGCATTGTCATAAAAAATGAAAAATAAAAAATAAAAATATTAAATACTCATTCAATTTTATTTATATCTAAAAAAAAAAAATGATTAGAAATTATAAAAATAAAAATTGAACAATCCATACTAAAAATTCAATCTTAATAATTGATAAACTTATAAAAAAATAATTTTAATAAGATTTCTTTCTTTATTTCATTTAAAGAAAGAAATGAAAAATTGGAAAAGATCTTTTCTTTTAAGAATCAAGATTAAAATCATGCATTTTCTTTATTAAAGAAAAAAGTATAAAAAAAATTTTTTAACTAACTTAAGGTTTCTATAAGCGGATGACGCGATTCGAACGCGCGACATTGGACTTGGAAGGACCACGCTCTACCAACTGAGCTACATCCGCTTTTTTTATTATTTATTAAATAATAACATATAAAAAAAAAAAAAATCAACATCAAAGCTTTTTATTTGATTTTAAAAATCTTCAATTAAAAAAGAAAAAACGATGATAAAAAATTGAAAATTTTCAATTTTTTATCATCGTTTCATTTTTAAAATTCAAAAAGAAAATGTCCAATTTCTTTTTTCAAAAATCTTTGATTTTCGACTTGAATTTTTTTATTTAAAGTTTTTATTATTTCATAGAAGCTGCTTTTGCTAACACTTCATTTACATTTCCTACAAGATAAAAAGCTTGTTCTGGTAAATCGTCTAATTCTCCTCCTAAAATTTTATTAAATGCTTCAATAGATTCTGCTAAAGAAACATATTTTCCTTCAGCTCCAGTAAATACTGAAGCAACGAAGAAAGGTTGTGATAATAAACGTTCTACTTTACGAGCTCGTGCAACAATTAAACGGTCTTCTTCTGATAATTCATCTAGCCCTAAAATTGCAATAATATCTTGATGAAACTAAGAGGCCAGCCTTCCAACCAACCCCTCGTTCCCAAACTGTACGTGAACCTCTCAGTTCATACAGCTTTCCCCCATACAGATTTTTATTAATCATATTGGATTAACTCTTTTTTTTTTTTATTCTTTAACTACTTTTTTTTCTTGTTTTTTTTCTGATTTTTTAGATTGTCTTTTTTTTCTAGCATTTAAGTCTTCTTCTAATAGACTTTTTAATCTTTTTGAATTTGCCAGTTCATTTAAGTTTGGCATCCATTGTGAGTATGTACAGCAGCATACTTCTTCTGCCCTTGTTAATGGGTCTTCTTTTCTCAGAGATAATTTTCTGCTTATTCTGTTTGCTAAATCTCCTTTTAGATCTACTAAGGGATTTTTTTGAATTATCTTTAAATTAGCTGATATCATTTCTGGGGCCATGGCTTCAGCCAATTTTCTTATATTTTTATGACCGGTTATACTTTGGATAGCCATTACCATATCATATCTTGTTATTTCTATACTTGTATCTGTCTCTGGACAGTATACATCAACCTTCATTGTGTCAGCTGCTCTTGCATTGGCTGCACCCTTTCTGAACAGAGCTGCTATAGCTTGTACTGTAGCTTTTCTGCCTATGTTTTTGTAAGTTTGTAATCTTACAATGATTTGTTGAACTTGTTCTTTATTGATTGTTTTGCTGGATTCACTTTTTTTAATGATGTTTGGATCATATTCAGCTAGTTCCAGTTCTAATTCTTTATCTATATCTATTGTGTCCTGTTGGATAATAGATTCTGATTTTTGTTCTGCTATTGCATTCTTTGTATTTTTATCTGGATCTGTGTCTCCAGCTGTCTCTTTTGCTGATCTACTAATAAGTGATCTAGTAATTGGTTTCATTTTCATAAGTTTTTTGTTCTAAATAATTTTCACCTATCTCTTGTACAGGTTCTTTTTGTTTCATTTTTACTGGTTTCCAGCCTTTTTCTATTAAGCTTTTTGCATTATAGGTAATACCTGGTTTCACAAAGCTTTCCACATGGACTACCCTATTGTCCACTAGTTTTGTTGGAGCCAGTTTAATTAATCTGGTTGAGTCATATTTTCCTCCATGCACTAAGGTTCAGTGACATTTTGGACATAATGGTATCTGTTTTCTGTTTCTGAGTGCCATAACCTTTTTGATAGGTACTCCTTCTTCAATGAGAGCATATGTACTTTTCCTAATATGTCTTACATGATGTTGTTGGGATTCCATTGCTCCACAGCTTGCACATGGCATGTCTAATGATGCTTGAGTTCTTAAAGAAACCCAAGATATTTTATTTAAGAAGTCTTCATTTGTTACAGTTGGAATTCTTCCTTCTTTTAAAGGATATTCTCCTATCTTTTTGTTGTGTTCAATATTCCAGAAGTTTTGTATTCTTTCTTTAACTTCTTTGATCTTTATTTTGTTTGTCATTATTTTTTTTAATTCTTTATAAGTTAAAAGTATCCAGCTTTTTTCCATAATGTTTTCATTTATTTTTAATCTAATGGTTACCTTTATGGTTTGTTGGTTTTTAAGATTTCTTTTAACTCCAAATTTCTTATAAATTCCACCTATTGATGTTCTATATTTTTGTGCTAATGTCTTTAGACAAGAAAATCTAAGGATATATATCCATCTTTGTATGTTTGCTTTATTCCTTATAATGGGCATGTAGAATTCAGCTAACCCTCTCATACAGGCGTTATATCTATCAACTATCACTTGGTCTTCCATACATGATAGCCATGGTTTTTCTTTAGGAAATCCTTTTTTGTTACAGAAACCTTTCATATGCATTCTGTTGATTAGTCTTTGTTTGTCTATATCAGCCCATATGATTGTACTTCCTTGTTTTCTTTGTAGGTTTTTGGTTCTGTATTGATTAGGGTTCTTTAGGGGCTTTCTTATGATTGGTCCCCTAGCTGGATGTCTTAATTGGAATCCCAGAAATTTAGCTGGGGTCTTTGTAATGTCTGTGATAAATGTTTTCTTTTCTGATAACTTTAATTCCAATTTTGAAATTAGGAATTCTGCTATCATATCTTTTATCTTTTCTGCAATTTGTTTGTCTCCATTTGTAAGTAATATCCAGTCATCAGCATATCTCACATAAAATATTTTTAAATTTTTCTTTTGTGGATTGTCTGTCTTTATATTTAAACTTCTCTTTTTTTCTATTCTTTTTTCTTTGATAAATTTATATAGTTCTTTTTTCTTTTCTTCTACTAGTGATTGGTTTTTATCTGTAGATAGGAGCTTTTTTAATTCTCTTTTTATTTTTCTTTGTTTTGTTAGAATTCTGTCTTGGAGTTTTGAGCTCTCATATTTTTCTTTATTAACATATTTTTTCTTTGGAGTTCGTTTTTTGTTTAAATCATCTATGTACTCCTGAATGTCTTTATGGATATATTTGTCCAATTCATTCATGTATATGTTGAATAGGTATGGGCTGTCTATTCCTCCTTGTGGGATTCCTTTTTCTGGGTTTAATCTTATGATTTTACCTTTTTCTTGTCTTTCTGAGTATGTGTAATTCAGTCTTTCTCTAATTAGTTGTAAGAATTTTCTGTCAACTATCTTTCTGCTTAGGATTTCTAAGAGCTTTTCTTTGTTCACTGTATCATATGCCGCTTCAATATCTCCTTCTACAGCTGTGACTTTACCTGATGTATATGTAGAGGTACATGCAATTATTGCATCATGTGTACCTTTATTGGGTCTAAAGCCAAATGATCTGTTCAGTAATTCAAATTCTGGTTCATATATTGCTTGTAAGATCAAGCTTATAGCCTTTTGTACAACTCTATCCAAGAATGGTGGTATTGTGATAGGTCTTTTTTTGTCTTTAACTCCTGGTTTTGGTACATACACTCTTTGGCTGCAACCCCATGGGTATAACCCCTTTTTAATAAGTTTACTGGTTAACAAAATATCTTTCATATTAAACTTATCTGGAAATGAGAGGCTATTGAGATATAATTCTCTTTGTTCTTCTGTGAGTTTGTTCCACTCTCCTTTACTCATTTCACCTCCTTTTGTTAAGGCTCCTTTGTTTCCTTTTATTGTCTTATAAGCAAGTAGTAGCATTTCTGGTTTTGATATTATACTCATTAGGTTTGTATTACTCACCTTGGTCTCATCTAGAGCTGCCTGCTTGTTCTTATTGTATAATCCTAATAGGATTTTTCCTGTGGGACTTTTCCATTCAGATTCTCCTAGATTTTTGTAGTATTCCAATAGTCCTGATACATATTCCCATTTGGGTGTGGCTACTTTAATCTTCTGTTTTTCTATTTCATTATACATTCTCATGTATAGTGTCTGGGTTTTATAATAATCAATTTTATCTGATCCTTTTGCTTGCTGTAGATCAAATTCAAATGTTGATTCCAATTTTATTCTATTATTCTTGAATTTTAATTTCTTTTTATGTAGTTTCATAGCTTTTTAAAGTATTCTTTTGATATGATTTTTTCATTCTTGTAAAGCACAACCATACATTACATGGGATAAGTTTTCTAAAGAATGATCTTCTGTATAGCTAGGTCCTTTAGACCCTCTCCTGGCAAATGGTTTAAGGTTATACCTTTTCCTATCCTCCCTTAGGAGTGACTTAGCCAGTTATGTACGTTTCTTTGGATAATGATTGAAAAGTTAGGAGACAGCAATCCATAATGTATTTCTACATAGATAAGAACCTTCATGTTGAACAGCTCTTGTCTTCAGGAGCTCACAAAACCTTCTGCTAATTAGATCTTCCTTAATTGCAGGTGAGACTTCCAGCCACTTTATTGTGGGTTAGCTTACAAAATGCTAGATATGGTTCTGTTTAGACAATAGTGCTTCATCCTTCTTCTCTTCATCTTGCCGGCTAGTACTAGTTACCCCTTGTTTGTATATCAAACCCTTTTAATGTTCTGTTATGATTCTTATGTCTTTATCTTAAATCTTTTTTTCTGTTTTTTTGTCTTTTTTTCTTGATCCATTTTGTTTGTATACAGGTCTAGTCTAGTAGGCTTTAATCACATGCTATGGTCCCCTCTGGGTTTCCCCTTCAGGTTAGTGATTGATTTCATCCCAGGTGTGAGGATGGTTGGTTATCAACCAACAATATCCAAAGACACTGCCTTAAATGTAGAATAAATCTACATCCATGCATGTCGCACTCGCACAAGTTCTTTGTAACGCTGTAGAGTTTTTTTAACATTTTGAGCACAATCATAGTGTTTTTCTCCTAAAATCCAAGGTTGTAACATTGTTGATGTTGATTCTAATGGAGAAACTGCAGGATAGATTCCTTTTGCAGCTAGGTCACGTGATAATACAGTAGTTGCATCTAAGTGCGCAAATGTTGTTGCAGGTGCAGGGTCAGTTAAGTCATCTGCAGGTACATAAACCGCTTGAATTGAAGTAATTGAACCATCTTTTGTTGATGTAATACGTTCTTGTAACGTTCCCATTTCAGTTGCTAATGTTGGTTGGTAACCTACAGCAGAAGGCATACGACCTAATAAAGCAGATACTTCAGCACCAGCTTGAACAAAACGGAAAATATTATCAATAAAGAATAAAACGTCTTGTTTATTAACATCACGGAAATATTCTGCCATTGTTAAAGCTGTTAAAGCAACACGCATACGTGCTCCTGGTGGTTCATTCATTTGTCCATATACTAAAGCTACTTTAGAATCCGCTAAATTTTTTTCAACAATTACACCAGATTCTTTCATTTCAGCATATAAATCATTTCCTTCACGTGTACGTTCTCCTACCCCAGCAAAAACAGAAACACCGCCATGAGCTTTTGCAATGTTGTTAATTAATTCCATAATTAAAACAGTTTTTCCTACACCAGCACCTCCAAAAAGTCCGATTTTTCCTCCACGACGATAAGGAGCTAATAAATCTACAACTTTAATACCTGTTTCAAAAATTGATAAACGAGTATCTAAGTCTACGAAAGCAGGAGGTGTTCTGTGAATAGGAAGAGTTTCTTCATTTTTAACTGGACCCATATTATCAACTGGTTCTCCTAAAACATTGAAAATACGCCCTAAAGTTGCTTTTCCAACAGGAACACTTAACGGTTTTCCTGTATCTAATACTTCCATTCCACGCATTAAACCATCTGTTGGGTTCATAGCAACAGCACGAACACAACTATCTCCTAAAAGTTGTTGTACTTCACATGTTACACTCATTTCTTGGCCTGCTGCATTTTTAGAAGAAATTGTTAATGCATTATAAATGTTAGGTACTTGACCTTGACCAAATGCAATATCTAATACTGGCCCAATAATTTGAACAATACGTCCAATGTTTTTTGTGTTTACAGAATCGCTCATAAAAAAAGAACTTCTCTTAACTTAAGAATATTGAAGATTTTAACTTATTTAAAATAAGATTTCCTTTTTTTATTCACATAAAATGATTTGATAAAATAAATCGTTAAATTTATTTCTTTTTTGCTTTATAGTCTTCATTTTTATTTGAATAAAATCTTTAAATAGATAAAGATTTGAAATCTTAATTCTCTATTTAAAATGTTAAAAATCCTTTTTACTTAAAAAAGGATTAATCAAAAAAAAAAATTTTTAAAACATTTTAAATAAAAATTCAAAATAAAATTTGCCATTGACAAATTTTTTAGTATAAACTTATTTCTTTAATCTAACACTTATTTAATATTCATATTTATTTTGGAATAAATAATTCGGGATGACAGGATTCGAACCTGCGACACCATGCTCCCAAAGCATATGCGCTACCAAGCTGCGCTACATCCCGTAAGATCATCATTTTTTTATTAATTATAACTTTTTTCTATAAAAATTTCAAGAATCGTTTTTAACTACAAACTATAGGGATTCGATTTTGATTTTTAAATCGAATTTATTGAGCTTGGAGGGATTCGAACCCCCGGCCCTGTGGTTCGTAGCCACATGCTCTAGTCCACTGAGCTACAAGCCCTTTAATGAATTTGAAAAAAAATATTCTGAGTTTTCGAAATATTTTCTAGAAAGAAACAAATCAAATAAAAAATTAGATCCTAAATAATCTAACTTGATTTTATTTAAAAAAACAAAATCAAAAAAAAGAAGTTAAAAGTTATTTTATATAATATAAAAATTTTTTAATAAAATCAAGTTTCTATTTATTTAGAAAAAAAAGATTTTCTTAGATTTGATTTGGTTTGAAAAAGAATAAATTTTTTTTCAAACCAAATCAAAAATTTTTTTTTATATTTAAATAAATTTAAGCAGATTCATTTGCTGCTGTTTTTACATATAAAATAAGAAGGAATGAAGTAGGGATAATAATGAAAAGCGCAGTAGCAGTTAATCCAAAAATGTTTACTTCCATGTTATAAGAGTGAAATTTTTATTAAAATTTTTGACATTATTAAATAATTTCTTTTTTTTCTAAGAATTTTTCTCAAAGTAATAAAAACACACTTTTAAAATATTTAAAAATTTATAAATATTCAAAAAAGAAATATTCTTTTAATAAAAAAACAATCCATTTTTAATCTTTGAAAAAATTTCTTAAAATTTTAACTAAAAAAAATTATTTAAAAGCTTTATTATATTCCAATATAAAGCTTCTATTCGATTTATTATATAGAAAATTTTTCCTATAAATAAAGATTAACAAAATTTAATCAATAATCAAATAGAAATTAAGAAAATTGTTAAATAATAGGATTTTAAATTTGAAAATTTTAAATGATTTCTTTATTAAAATTTTAATAAAAAATCCTTTTTTTATTTTCAGTAAAAACTGAACCTTTGTAGGAAATAGAATAAGTTTATAATAATCTTTATTGTATTCAACAAATAAAATAAATATGAAATTTTACATTTAGTTAAAAATACAGATATCTTTAAAAATGTATGTTCTTTTATGTATTAAAGAGAAAAAATAAAAAGGTGAAATTTAAAATAAAAAACTTCACCTTTTTATTTTTTTTTAAATTAAATAACAAATGAGTTACAGATACCAACAGCAAATACTAAAAGAAGCCAAAGGCTTAAACCTGAGAAAACAATTCCTTTATTCTCAGACCAACCGTTTGGTGTTGCAAAAACTACAGGTACTCCAACTACTAGAGCAAATGAAACAGCAATTAGGGCTAATAATGTAATTTGAAGAATTGATGTCATATGAATTTTTTCTCTTTTAAGAAATAAATATTAATTTAGAGGCATAAGAATTTTTGTTTCGCTATAAATTTTTATTAGAGAAAACAAGATAAATTTGTTTTGATATTTTTAGTATTTTTTTTATTCTCTAAATTTGTAACAATTAAAAAACTAAAAATATAATTTTGTTATGCTAGAAAACCTCTATTGTTCTAATTATAAAAAGATTTCAAATCTAATAAAAAAAGTTTTCTATCCATATAGGAAAATAACTTTTTTATATATGAAATACTCTTAGCTAAAAAATTTGAACTTCATTTAAAAATCTTTTTTTATCAATAATTTAATAAAATAAAAAAATTTCTTATCTAAGAAGTCTAACAAGATTTCTTTTTAAATTTTTCCACAAAAGTGGAACCCAGTTGGTAAACGAATAAAAAAAACAATAATCTTAAAAAAAAGGAATAGAAATAATATTGCTTTCTATAATGAAATTGAAAATTAGATATTTTTTAAATAAAAAAATGAATTTTTATAAAATTATCCATTCAGTTTAATAAAACCATAACTATGTAAACCTTCTCCTAATAAATTTACACCTAAAAAACAAATCCAAACAATAAAAAAACCTAAAGAAGCAATCATTGCTGGTTTTTTCCCTTGCCAACCTTTTGTTATTCTAGTATGTAAATAAATGGCAAATACTAACCACGTTAATAAAGCCCATGTTTCTTTGGGATCCCAACTCCAATATGAACCCCACGCTTCGTTTGCCCAAACTGCTCCTGATAAAATTCCAATCGTCAACAATGGAAAACCTACTCCTAAAATTCGATAACTTAAATTATCTAAAATATCAGCTAATTTTATTTTTTTTGTGAAACCAACATTTATATTCTTTAAATTTTTCTCATAGAGATCGTTTGAAAGAGTTAAGGTATCTGTATTGATGTTTGTAGAATTCAAAATTGGAGAACTCCCTACATTATTTAATGTATCATTTTTCTCAAGAAACATAACTTGTGAAAAAGTTTTTGTTTTATTTAAAGAATTATTGGAATAAGTTAATATTAAATAAGCAATTGATAAAAGTGATCCACAAATTAAAGCAGAATAACTTAAGATCATAACAGTTACATGCATCATCAACCAATTTGATTGTAAAGCTGGAACAAGTGGAGATGGAGATTTCATATCTTCTGGTAAACTAAATGTTGCAAAAGCATTGGTAAATAAAGCAATAGGTGAAGTAATAGCCCCTAAAAATTTTGCAAAATTTTCAGAGAAGGGATCTATTTTTTCTAAAACGAAATGAATAAGCGTTAAATTCCAAGATAAAAAAAGAAAAGATTCATATAAGTTGCTTAATGGAAAGTGTCCAGATTCTTTCCAACGCAAAACTAACAAAATAAAAATAGAAATATTTGCTCCTATCATCCCAAAAGTCCCAAAATTATTATTTTTTAAATGAAACGATAAATTGATCCAATAATAAAGCATTGAAATTAATAAAATAAAAAAGGAAAAATTTGAAAAGAAATTTTCCAATTGATAATACAACATGTAAAAAACGTTTTTTTTATTTAAGTATTTATTTACTAAAAAAATAAGAAATAAACCCTTTTTATCTATAAAAAATCTTTTTTTTCAATCCATTTATTTCTTTATCAAGATAAGAAAGTTCTGTTTAATAATTCATTAAGATTTTTGGCCAAAAAACAGATTTCCTGTTCTTTTTATTTTACTCTCTTTAACAAAAAAATCTTAATATCAAATATTAAAATTTTTTATCTTGTTTTAAATAGAAATAAAATTTCTAAATAAAAATTTTGGATTGAATTGAAAAAGATCGAATCTTCTTTCAAATATCTAGAATTCATTTTAGATATTTATAAATAAAGTTTATTTTTAATAAAATGAAATTTTTTATTAAAAAAATTTCCACAAATTTTATGTATAAATTTTTTATTTTTTCTTTTTTGAAAATCTTTTTTCAAAAGCAATTTAAACTATATCATGAAAAACTTATTAAAAATCCAATTTTTTTAATGATTTTAGTCACTCATTTTTTGGATATTTAAGTTTTTCGTAAATATAAAAAAAAACATAAATATATTTTTTTTTATGTATTTTTACTTCTAAATACAAATTCTAAATCGTTTATGTTTAGAATTTTAGAAATAATTATAGAATGAATTGACTTTGATTTAGAAAAAAAGATTTTCCTAAACCAAAACCAATTCATTTTATAAATTGAAATTTTTCAAAATCTCAAAATTCTTTAAAGAATTTTGATTTATCCAAATTTTCCTGATGTGGATGCTAATAAGAAAGCAGCATAAGTAAATACATACCCCACAGAGAAGTGTGCTAACCCAACTAAACGAGCTTGTACAATTGATAAAGCTACTGGTTTATCTTTCCAATAAACTAAATTTGCTAAAGGAGTTTTCTCGTGAGCCCATACAAGAGTTTCAATTAACTCTTGCCAATAACCACGCCAAGAAATTAAGAACATAAATCCTGTAGCGTACACTAAATGGCCTAGCAAGAAGATCCATGCCCAAACAGATAAGCTATTCATACCAAACGGATTATATCCATTAATTAATTGAGATGAGTTTAACCATAAATAGTCTCTTAACCAACCCATTAAGTAAGTAGATGATTCATCAAATTGAGACGGATTTCCTTGCCATAAAGTTAAATGTTTCCAATGCCAATAGAATGTTACCCATCCAATTGTATTAAGCATCCAAAATACAGCTAAATAGAAAGCATCATAAGCTGAAATATCACAAGTTCCTCCACGACCTGGTCCATCACATGGGAAGCTATAACCAAAATCTTTTTTATCTGGCATTAACTTAGAACCACGAGCGTCTAAAGCACCTTTAACTAAAATTAAAGTAGTAGTATGAAGACCTAAAGCAATAGCATGGTGAACTAAGAAATCACCTGGTCCAATTGTTAAAAATAAAGAGTTTTGATTATTATTAATTGCATCTAACCATCCTGGAAGCCATAAACTTTGACTTGCAGAAGAAGCTGCACTTGAAGGAGATGATAATAAGAAGTCAAAACCATAGAAAGCTTTTCCATGAGATGCTTGAATCCATTGAGCAAAAACTGGTTCAATTAGAATTTGTTTTTCTGGAGTTCCAAATGCTTGCATTACATCATTATGAACATAAAGACCTAAAGTATGGAATCCTAAGAATAAAGAAACCCAACTTAAATGAGAAATAATTGCTTCTTTATGGTCTAACATACGAGCTAATACATTTCCTTTATTTTGTTCTGGATCGTAATCACGAATCCAGAAAATTGCACCATGTGCAAATGCTCCACACATAATAAATCCAGCAATATATTGGTGATGAGTATATAAAGCAGCTTGTGTTGTAAAGTCATTTGCTAAGAAAGCATATGGAGGTAACGCATACATATGTTGAGCTACTAAAGAACAAATTGTTCCAACTGACGCTAAAGCAAGACCTAATTGGAAATGTAAAGAATTATTTACAGTATCAAATAAACCTTTGTGTCCTTGTCCTAAGCGTCCTCCAGGTGGTACGTGAGCTTCTAAAATTGCAGACATACGGTGACCAATCCCAAAGTTAGTACGATACATGTGTCCAGCTACAATAAAAATAACAGCAATTGCTAAATGGTGATGTGCAATATCTGTTAACCAAAGACTTTGTGTTTGAGGATGGAATCCACCTAAGAAAGTTAAAATTGCTTGTCCAGCTCCTTCAGAAGTTCCAAAGATATGGTTCGCAGAATCTGGATTTTGTGCATAAGCAGCCCAATTTCCTGTCCAGAAAGGAGTTAATCCTTGAGGATGTGGAAGTTGTGTTAAGAAATTATCCCATCCAACGTGTTTTCCACGAGATTCTGGAATTGCTACGTGAACTAAGTGACCAGTCCAAGCTAAAGAACTTACTCCAAATAAACCTGATAAGTGGTGATTTAAACGACTTTCTGCATCTTTAAACCAAGATAAAGAAGGTTGGAAACTTGGTTGTAAATGAAGCCATCCAGCAAATAAGAAAAGTGCTGAAACTAAGCCTAAGAAAACAGAACCAATATATAAATCTTGATTTGTTCTCATTCCAATAGTATACCACCATTGATATACTCCAGAAGTTGAAATATTAACAGGCCCAGTAGCACCTCCACGTGTAAATGCTTCTACAGCTGGTTGACCGAAATGAGGATCCCAAATTGCATGTGCAATTGGGCGAACATGTAAAGGATCTGCTCCCCATTGTTCAAAATTTCCTTGCCAAGCTACATGGAATAAATTTCCAGAAGTCCAAAGGAAAATAATTGCTAATTGTCCAAAATGAGATGCGAAAATTTTTTGGTATAAATTTTCTTCTGTCATCCCATCATGACTTTCGAAGTCATGTGCAACTGCAAGACCAAACCAAATACGACGAGTTGTTGGGTCTTGAGCTAAACCTTGGCTAAATTTAGGAAACAATTTTGTTGCCATATAATATGTTGTTTGACTCCTAATTTGCTCAGTTTTTGCAAAGCGAACTTTGCTTTTAAAGTATTTTCTTAGTTTATTATTTACAATTATTGTCCAAAATGAATCGATAAAAAATAAAATCGATTAAAGCCAATAATATTGAGAAATAAAATGGAATACTATTAATTCACTTTCATTTTTTCTTGAAATAACTTTTTTCAATTTTAATCTTTCAATTAAAATTGAAAAAATATTTATTTTTTATAAATGAATATTTTATACATATAAAAGTAACAAAGTTTTTTATTCTATTTTTAAAATTTTTGTTCCTTTAAAAAATTATGTAAGCGCTACGAACTTACTAAAGAATAATATAAATTTTTTATTTTTTAATAAAAAATAAAATAATATTATGTTTAATATATCAGAATTCTAAATTTTAAACTAGTTTTTTACTTTTTAAAAATCCTAAAAAAAAAATTTTTCTGTTTAAAATAAAGAAGATTTATAGTTAGAAATTTAATCAAATTTATTTTCAAATAAAAAAGAAATTAGGCTTAAAAATTTTTTTTATCTAATTTTTAAATTTTATCTCATAAATAAAATTTATGAATCATTTTAAATTCTACTTGAATTATTTTATAAAGAATATAACCTTTATTTTTTTAATGAAAAATAAACTTCTTTATTTTAATAATTTATAAAGTCATTGTTTTAATAGAAACAACTTACAAACTATATACTCTAAATCTTTAAATAAAAAAAAAGATCTGATTTTTTTACAAGTATAAACAGAAAAGACTATGAGCTATAAATCAAAAAAAAAATTCTTTTTAATTATGCATTGAACTTTTTTTCTAGTTCTAGAGGTTTTCTAGAAATTTTCTGATTTCTATAAAAATATTAGAAAAAAGAATTTCAGAAAAAGAAATCTCTGTTTTACATGAAGTTTTTAATACGGTTCAATTTAAGAGATTATCTTACATCTTGACGTTTAAATGGTTAAAAAAAAAAAAAAATTACACACATTTAAATGTGTGAAAAAAAGCCAAAATTTAAATATTACACTTTTAAATCAAGTTAAAAATTTACCCCCAGGGGAATTCGAATCCCCGTTTTCTCCGTGAAAGGGAGGTGTCCTAGGCCTCTAGACGATGGGGGCTTTTTTTTATAAAATTGGGTTTATTATTTCTATATTTGTATATATTTTACAAATATATACAAAATTGTCAAGAAAATTGAAGTTTATTTTTTCTTTATAAAAAGAAATTGTTTTTTTTCACTCTTAGATTGAAACTATTAAAATTGACACAAAAAAATAAATATGTCATAATAATTTTGTTATCTATTCATTTTTAAAATAAAAAAAGTAACTTTTCTATACTTATCTTTGAAAGATATTACGCTCTTAGTTCAGTTGGTAGAACGTAGGTTTCCAAAACCTGATGTCGTGGGTTCAAGTCCTACAGGGCGTGAAAGAACAAATATTTTTCTATTATTTAGAAAAAATAGAAATAATATGATGAATTTTTTTTTTTTCAATTTCTACTGAATTTATCAAAATTTAAAAAATCCATCTTATTATTTCTATTTAAAAATTTTCAAATGAATAGGGAAAGACAAAATGAATCTTAAAAAGTAAAAATTCTTTCTCTTTCATTTTTCTTATCTTTTTAATTTAAAACCTTTTTCATTTAATCTTTTAATCAATAAAATTAAAGATTGATTGCTTATTCCAGGAACTTTTTTCAAATCTTCAATTTGACATTTTAAAAGATCTGAAATGCAAAGAATATTTGCATTAGTTAAACTATTTTTAATACGATAAGGTAAACCAAGTGACTCTATACTAAAATTTTCTAAATAAGAATTGTTTTGATCTTTTATGTTTTTATTCATTAAATTTTGTTTTTTTTCTTTTTCTAAAAAAATGGAACCATTATGCAATTTTTTTGAATTAGAAAGAATATTTTTTTTAAATTTTTTTAAGTTTTCAGATTTATAAAAATTATAATCATATTTTATTTTTTTCATAACTTTAGAATAAAATTTATCAGAATTTAATATTGAATTTGCAAAAATATTATTTAAAATCTTCATTTGTTCAAGTTTTGAAAAAACAAAATTTAATTTACTTAAAGCTGCATAAACAGCTTGGCGCGGGTGAATACTTCCATTTGTCCAAAGTTCTAGAAGAATGACTTGATTAATTGGATTTAATTCTAATGATTCACAAGATTCGATAATATAATTAACTTTTAAAATAGGTGAATAAATAGGATCTAACCATAAAATTTTTGATCTTTTAAATTTTTTTTTATTAGATAAACTTTGATCTTCCAAATTTAAAGAAATATTATTCTTGCTATTTTGCTTAACTTCTTCACTTTTAGAAAGAAGTAAAGAAGAATGCTCATCTTTTTTCGATTTTTCATTATTTACAAACCATGAAAAATCTTTTTCAATTATATTTTTACTTTTTTGATATTCTTTTTTTAAATTTTGCATATTTGTAACACCTTCACAAATAGTAAATCTTACATTCAAGATTCCATCTGTAGTTAAAGTTGCTATATATTGGTTGGGATCCACACTTATTACAGAAGAAGGTAATTTTAAATCCGAAGCTCTTATAATACCAGGTCCTCTTGCTTGCAAAAATCCATAAAATGGTTTTTTATTTCCTTGCTTAAATGGAATTTCATTATTAGAAAATGTTAATACAATTTCTTTGAAATTTAATAACAAATCTAAAATTGATTCTCTAATTCCTGGATAAGTACTAAATTCATGTTCAACTCCTTCAATTTCTACGCTTTGAATCACTAATGTTGGGATTTCAGATAATAGCGTTCTTCTTAATCCATTTGCGACTGTTAAACTTTGACTTGAATTAAAAGGGCCTAAATAAAAACATCCATAAAATTTAGTCGGACTTTCTAAAATACATTCTTTACAAGTTAAAAATAAGTTAGACATGCAAATATTTATCACTTAACAAAAGATATATTCTTTCTTTATTTCAAAAAGAAAAGGATTTTATGCCACCAATTTCATTTTAGAAATCTTTAGTGATCAATAAAAAAAAATTTTTTTTTATAAATTTATTTCCAATGATTTAAAGAAAATCAAAATAGCTAATATACTTAAAAGATTAAAAAATCTAAGAATTTTTATTTTATGCCTACTACTAGATTCGAACTAGTGACTTTCCGCGTATGAAACGGATGCTCTGGCCAACTGAGCTAAGTAGGCAAACAAATATTTTAAACAATAGATATGAAATTATTATTTCCTATTTTAGCTTTTTATTATGAAATTTTCAATAATAAAATTTCAATTTCGAATTCTAAATTAAAAAAAAAAGAAGAAATTCTTGTTGTTTTTTGAGCCTAGTAGGAATCGAACCTACATTAGAAACTTAGAAGGTTCCTGTCCTATCCATTAGACGATAAGCTCTTATAAAATATTTCTGTACAAAAAAAATTTTCTATTTAAATGAAAACAAAAATTTTATTTGATTTGGGTTTCTTTTGATTTTAACTTTTTCGCCCCTTCTCCCCTTGCTTCTCGCTTCTTCGAGTAGCAAAGAAGAAAATCAAAGATTTTCGACCTACTTCGCTACTTCGCTACTTCCTCGAAAATCTACGATTTTCGAGGAAGTAGCGAAGTAGCGAAGCGACCAAAATCCAAGATTCGCTACATCAATGCGAAGAAAGGAGTGCGAAGAAAATTGAAGATTTTCGAAGCAAAGGAGCAAATAAGGAGAAGTTCTAAAATTTTCTTTTAATAAAATATAATTTATTTTTATAACGGAAAGGTTTTTTCTATCTATTATTCTATTATTGTATTTAAAAAACAAAATTTTGTCAAATATTAGTTCTTTGTTCTTTCTTTATGATTAAAGATTTAGAAAATAAGATTGGAGGAGTATATACTTTATTTGTTAATATTCTTACAAAATGCAAAAATTAAACAAAGAATTCTCCTTCAATCTTATTATAAAAAATTATTCAATTGGAATTGAAATTATTTTAGAGATTTTTAGAATAATCCAAAAGTTAAACTAATTTCAATTGGTAATGTTGCTCCGATTCCAAGCCATACTGCTACAAGTGTTCCAATAAGGAAGAAAGTTGTTGCGATAGGACGACGGAATGGATTTTGAAACTTGTTAATATTCTCTACAAATGGAATAATACCGATACCTAAAGGTACTGCAGCCATTAAAAGTACACCTAGAAGTTTGTTAGGTACAGTGCGTAATAATTGGAAAACAGGATAGAAATACCATTCTGGTAAAATTTCTAATGGTGTTGCAAATGGATTTGCTGGCTCTCCAATTGCTGCAGGATCTAGAACAGCTAAACCAATTACGCAAGCAAATGTACCTAAAATACAAACTGGGAAGATATATAAAAGATCATTTGGCCATGCAGGTTCTCCATAATAGTTGTGACCCATACCTTTTGCTAATTTTTCTTTTAAAACTGGATCTGATAAATCTGGTTTTTTTGTAACTGACATTTTTATTTGATTTAATAAACAGCGTCAATACTGTTAAGTATTATCTTTTAAAGAAATTTCATAAAATTCTAAAATTTCTTAAATAAGTTCATTCAAATTAAAAATAAAAATTTTTTAGAAATCAAATTTTGAACTTGTTAAAAAAACTTTATTTATTTGCTAATCATAGTTTATATTAAAGTTGTAATAAAATGTAGTTTGACTTTTTTCTTTTTTTTATAAAGTCCATTTTTAAATGGATTTTATTTTTAGAATATGTTCTATGATGGATAGATGAAAAATTGAAATAAAAAAAACCTAAATTTATTTTTACTAAAAAAGAATTCTTTATAAGAAATGAAATTGTTATTATTCTATTTCTTATAAAGAATTCTTTTTTAGTAGAAAAATTTGAATTGAAATTAGAAATTCATTTCAGCTAATTGAACTTTTTCAAATTGTTTTTTCTTAAGAACAAGTAATACTTGTGCTAATAAAACAGTAAAGAAGAAAGCTAATAATCCTTGAATACGAGCAGGATTTTGTAAAACAATTTCCGCATCTTTTTGTCCAAATCCACCAACATTTGGATTATTTGTTAATGGTTGATCTTGAACAACATTATCTCCTTGTTTTACTAATAATTCTGGACCAGCAGGAATTTTTTCAACTACAGATTGACCCGTAGCAGTTTCAATTGTAATTTCAGAACCTTTTTTCTCCGTAGAAATATTTGTAATTTTACCAGCTACTGAAGCATTAAATACATTATTATTTGATTTTGAACCATCAGGATAAACTTGACCACGACCTCTATTTCCACCGAAATAAATTGGATATTTTAAATAAGAAACACTTTTATTTGTTGCCGGATCCGGTGATAAAATAGGAATAACCATTTCACTATTTTTTTTTCCAGGAAGAGGTCCAGCAACTAAAATATTTTTTTTCTCTGAACTATAAGGTTGATAAAATACTTTTCCAACTTTCTTTTGGATTTCTTCAGGTACTCGATCTGCAGGAGCTAATTCAAATCCTTCTGGTAAAATGAAAACCATTCCAACATTAATATCTCCTTTCTTACCATTCCCTGAAACTTGTTGTACTTGTTTATCATAAGGAATTTTAATAACAGCTTCAAAAACAGTATCAGGTAATACAGCTTGAGGAACTTCTAATTCAACAGGTTTTTGAGCTAAATGACAGTTTGCACAAACAATTCTACCATTTGCTTCACGTGGATTTTCATAGTTTTGTTGAGCAAAAACTGGATAAGCTTGTGCTGGGTTCATATTGCTAAAAAGAACACCAAAAACAATCCCAATTGAAAAAATTGTTTTTTTAATTGATCCATTCATATTATTATATGTCATAATCTTTTTCATAATTATTAAAATGTTTTCAAAAACAAATTCGAAGAATTTTTATTGCATTTTTATTAAAAATATTCGCTTTAATCTAAAATTAAAAGTTCATTTTTTTTTAACACTAGAAAAAAAGCATTTCTTATCCATTCATTTTTATAAAAACAAGTAGATTGCTTAACAATAAAAACCATTTTCTGGAATGCATATTATCTAGTGCGATTAAAAAAAAAGATCTTAAATAGGATTTTTCTAAATTTCATTTTTAAATAAAATAGAAATTTTTAATATTTGTTATTAAAAACAATAACAAATAAAATCAGTTTCGTTATTTTTTCTACAATGAAAAAAAGAAGAATTTCTAATGAAATAAATTCTTCTAATTCTGTTTTTAATTTCACAATATTAAAATATTGTGAAATTTTTATTTTTTCTTCTCTATAGAAATTATATCAAAAGAACTTAAAAAAAAGAATATCTATTTCTTTTAGAGAATTTTAAAACTTTTCTAAAAGAAATAGATATTGAAATCTATATTATAGATAGATTATAGATTTTGAAACGCATATTATCCTTGACGTTGTTTATGTTTAGGATTTGTACAAATTACCATAACTTTCCCTTTTCTACGAATAAGTCGACATTTTGTACAAATTTTTTTTACAGAAGAACGAACTTTCATAATATTTGAAATTTTAAATATTTAAACAATTGTTCAAAAATATAAAAATTATTTTATAAACAATTATTTTATATATGAACTTTTATTATCAAAAACATTTGACACAAAAAAAATAAAAATTAAACTAAAAAGAATTCCATATTTTCTTCTTTTTTTAATTTTTTATTAAACGAATTATTTGAAGTATCTTTATCTCCATGTAATGAATTTTGTTCAGATGGATTATTTGCTGGATTTAAATAAAAATCAGATAATAGAGAAAATAAATTTGAATCTGATAATTCTCTTGGAATAACACCTTCTGGTTCTGTAAGCAGCTGATCTGCTATATTTAAATAATAGTCACAAATAAAAGTGATTGTCTTTTCAATTTCAGCCATTTCAAATAATGTTTTTCCTTTAACACGAGAAATGCGAATATCTTCAATTAATGGTAAAACTTCCAAAACTGGAATTGGACAAGCTTCTACGTATTTTTCAATTAAATCTCTCTTATTTGTACGATTTCCAATTAACCCAGCTAAACGTAACGGATGCGTACGAGCTTTTTCTCTTACAGAAGCACAAATACGATTTGCTGCAAATAAAGCATCAAAACCATTATCTGTAACGATGATACAATAATCTGAATAATTTAAAGGGGCAGCAAAACCTCCACAAACAACATCTCCTAGGACATCAAATAAAATAATATCATATTCATAAAAAGCATTTAATTCTTTTAATAATTTTACTGTTTCGCCGACTACATAACCACCACAACCAGCACCTGCTGGAGGTCCACCCGCTTCAACACAATCAACCCCTCCATAACCTTGATAGATAACATCTTCAGGCCACACATCTTCATAATGGTAGTCTTTTGATTTTAAAGTATCAATAATAGTAGGAATCATAAATCCAGTTAATGTAAATGTAGAATCATGTTTTGGATCACAACCAATTTGTAAAACTTTTTTCCCTCTTCGTGATAAAGCTAAAGAAATATTACAACTTGTTGTTGATTTTCCGATTCCTCCTTTTCCATAGACTGCTAATTTCATAATTATAAATGTTATTTTTTTTTCAAGAACTACTTCCGTTTTTTTTGAAATCTTTTTATTTTGATTCGAAAAAATCAAGGCCAAAAAATCAAGGCCAAAAAAATCAAGGCTAACAAAATAAATTTGTTCAGAACGTAAACTTTTTTAAACAAAAAGGAAACAATAATATGCTTTAAACTTTTTCTTAAATTCCATTATCTCTTCCAGTCATTTTCAGCCAGTTTTGAGCTTCAATATAATTTGTTGGAGCTAATCGAATTGCTTCTTTCCAATAATCTGCTGCTTTCTCAAATAAAATTTGAGAAATTTCGGATTGTCCATTTTCAATCGCTTGTTCTCCTCGATAGTGATAAATAACAGCAATATTATTTAGAGCACTAGGTAAAGATGGATTTCTTTCAAGAGCTTGATAATAATATTCTAATGCTCTTCCATGTTCTCCATTACTTGTATGAATCAATCCAATATTATATAAGATATAACTTCTGTCATATGCATCTACTTCTAATCGCATTGCTTCAAAATAATTTTGTAAAGCTTCAGCATATTCTCCTTCAGCTTGAGCAGACATTCCATCTCGATAATAAATAAAAGCTTGCTTTTCACGTTGAGATGTTGGTAATACTTTTAATAGAATATCTGCAATAACTGTAAAAGTCTTGTCAATAAAATTATCATTCCTTTGTGAACGAGGCATAATTTTTTTTCTTTTTCTTTTAGAAGTCCAAATAAAAAAAATGAACTTAAATTCATTTTATTTGAAAAAATTCATTTTTTCAAAACAAATGAACACAAATACAATTTTTTTTTATTTTACGAATTTATTATTTTTAATAATTCAATTTAAAATTTTTTTATTTGGATTTTTTTTTTTTAAGAACCCTTTAATATTAAGTTATGAAAGGTCTAAAACATATCTAAAAAATAAATTTGTTTTCTATGTAATGTAAAAAAGAAAAATTTATTTTGAAGGAATTGAAAAGAAAGGATTTCACTATAAAAAAGAATATTGTAGAGACAAAAAGAATATATCTAACATATTTTAATATTTGTTAATTTAAACAAAATCAAATGATAAAGTTTGAAATAATATTTTATAAACCTTCTAAAGAAACTTGTAAAAAATTCGCTAATTCAGAAGCTTGTTTTTCAATTTCTTGAATGGTTAAAGGTTGGCCAATTCCAGTTAAAGGAATTTCACGTTTTCCTTTTAATGTCATAAAAATTGTTCGTTGTGAATCAAAACCTTCTTTTAATTCAACTCGAATTGATTCAACATCTTTTAATGTATAAGATAGATCAATTTTACGATTTTTACCGGGATAACCCCATCTAAAAATACGAATAATTCCATCTTTTTTATTAAATTCATTAAATCCACCTCCAACATTCCAGAAAATTAAAAACCACCAATAAAGACTAAGTAAAAGACCTAAACTTCCATAAAAACACATTAATAATCCTTGGGGAAAAAATGAAATATCTGCTCCCGTAGCAAAGAAAAAAAGATTTTTTGTACCAATATAACTGGATACCCCTGTTATTAAAAAACCAAGTGCACCTAAAAGAATTGTGGTTGCCCACCAATAATTACTTAACCTTCTTTCTCCAATAATAATATAACGTCGAATAAAATTGTCATTGTTCATAATAAAATTTAAATTCATTTTTAATTAAGAATCTTATTAAAAGATTTTCTTTTAAGATTCAAAAAGAAAAATAGATCTTTCTAAGAATAATAAAAAAATATCTTCAAATAATATTGAATATATTTCATATTTTAAAGAATAAAATATTATTGAATTTGATTTTTCTTTTTTTACTTTGTCAAAACATCTCCTTAAAATCTAGAATATAAAATACTAGATTTTATTTTTTAAAATCTATGATACATAAATTTATATATATTCTTAGTATGTAGTAAAGAATTCGTGATTTTTTCAATTTTTTAAGAATTCTTATTTTTAAGAATTCTTAAAAAATTGAAAAAAAAAATTTAACGTTTATTATATTGTGGAGCTTTTCTTGCTTTACGAAGACCATATTTACGTCGTTCTTTTACTCTTGAATCTTGAGTTAAGTAACCTTTATCTTTTAAATTTTTACGAATTTCCAGAGTTCCGTTCATTTGACATACTGCTCTAGCAATGCCTAATTTAATCGCTTCTGTTTGACCCATTAAACCTCCTCCTTCAACTTTAACAAGTACGTCTAGATTTGATGGCAGAAATCCAGTTAAAGAAACTTCTGAATTATCTTGAAAATTTGTTGAGTTTTGATCTTGATTTTTTTCAAGTTCTTCTTCTTTTTGTAAAATTTGGAATGGTGCTTGGATCGTTAAAAGTGAATTGGAATTATTATGTAAATAATCTGACGCAATTTTATTATTAATTAAAAAATTACCTGTTCCATTTACAATCTTAACTTGAGCAATTGCTTCTTTACGTCTTCCAACTGCTCGAACTAAAAGTTCTTTATTTTCTTGAGACATTTATTTTATGAATTTTTTTTTGTCAGAATTTTAGAATTTTTTTTTTATTTGATTTTGTTTGGTCATCCCTTTTTCTTTTCGATAGAAAAGGAATGTAAGTCGAAAATCAAAGATTTTCGAAGAAGTTATAAAATCACTTTATTCTAAAAGTGATTTTTTATTTCTAATTTAGACATTAAAGAAATGAAAAAAAATGAAAAATTGAGAATTTTAAAATTTTTTTTTAATTTAAAAAACAAAAAACTTTCTTTAAGTTCCCAGAATAATAAGATTATATTTAATAATTTTTAGAAAAAATTTGCTTTAACTTGAATAAAGTTAAAGCAAATTTAAGAATTTAAAGAATTCTTTTTAAAATGAATGAAAAAGAATTCATTATTGTTGAGATAATTTTTTAACTTGTTCTAATGCATTGAAACGATCTGTGATTAATGGAGCATCTTGACGATCTTCTGTAAAATATTCGTTTGGTCTAGGACTTCCAAATACGTCATATGCTAGACCTGTACTTACAAAAAGCCAACCAGCAATAAATAAAGCTGGAATTGTAATGCTATGAATAACCCAATAACGAATACTTGTTAAAATATCTGAAAAAGGACGTTCAACTGATTTACCTGCCATAATGAATTTTTTGTGAAAGAAAACATTTTTGAACAATTTGTGTACTTTACTATTTTTTTATATTAAATATATCATAATATTAAAAAGAATAAAATCATTTTTTATTCTGGAAAATAGAAAATGAAAAAAACAAAAGCAATTGATTTTTCTAAAAAATTTGAGATCAAACTTTTTTCTTAAGTTTGTATTAAAAAACTATGAAAGGGTAAATAAAGAAGTTTTTTAGTAGAAGATTCTGAATCAAAATTTTTTGGTAGAATCCCAAATATCCATTTTTTATTTTTTAAAGAAAAAAAATATTTTTTTTGAATCCATTTTTTATTCTTATTTGGATGTTGATAACAAGACCATTTCCAAAGAATTTTATATAGAATTTTATCACAATAATAAAAAATTTCTGAATTTGTTATTATTCTATAATAATAACACCAATGAACTATTTTTAAACTTAATTTATAAATAAGTTTTTGTTGTGCTTGAGAATTCCATTTAAATAGATATTTTTTTAATAAATTTAAATGTTTTTTTACAAATCTTTTTGAAGGTATTAGACCAATTTCATTATTGAAATTCAATAATTGAAAAGAGTAATTTTTAATTCTAAAATTTTTTAAAATAAAAATTTCCTTTTGTTTTAAATAAAATTGATTTTCTTTGAGAAAATCAATGATTTCCAATGAAATAAAAAAAGATTTAGAATTTGGAATCAAAACTTTTTTAAACTGAAAGGAATTACTTATTGTTTGAATTTTTTTATTTGAAAGAAAGAATAAAAATCCTTTAAAATTTAACCCAGTTTCATGTAAAAAATTGATTTTATTTGAAACGATTGAGTTTTTTTTTTCTAAAATCCCTTCTTTTAATAGAGTGAAAAAATAGATATTCAATTTAGATTGAATATCCAATTCTTCATACCATAAAAAAATTTTCTTAATAAAAATCTTCGTATTTAATATAAGGAAAAGATTCGATTTGTCTTGCATTAACAAAGTAGTAAATTTATTAGAAAAAAAATTTTTTGAATCGTTTTTATCATAAAAATAACATTTCCTATAATCAATCCAAATATTTTTTAAAAAATGAGGATGTTGGCCCTTTGTAAAAAATTTTTTCTTTCCAAGAAAAGGATCCCATTTCTTTATTAAAACAAATTTCTTTTTATTTTTCATTTTAAAAAACTTATAAATTCTAAAAAAAGAAACATTAAAAAAAAAGTTTTTAAAATCATTAAAAAAAAGACTTTTTTGATAATATTCTTTTTTATAGGTAAAAAAAACTGATCGAATATATTTTTTTTCATTTAAGTTTATTTTAAAAAAAAATCTTTTAAAGATAGATTTAAAAATATGAAATTTAAAAAATTTTGGAATTTCATTTGAAATGAAATCTTTTTTCCAAAAAAGAAATTTATCTTTTTTTTTTAAAAAATGGTTCAAGTTTACGATTTTGATTAAACTTTTCTTTTCTTTTGGAAATATGAAAAAATTCTGATAAAGAATTGAAAAATAATCAAAAATATCTATATTAAAATTTAATAAAAAAGAGCCATAATAAAAACCTAGATTCGTTTGTTTTATATACTTTTGTGAAATAAATTTCACAAAAAAAACGGAAGATTTAAATATAGAATTTTGATTTTTTAATTTAAAATTGTAAATTTTTGTGTTTTCAAGTTGTTTCAAGAAAAAAATTTGTTTCAATTTTAAATCTATTTTATTAAAATTCAAATTAACAGAAGCTTTTTCATACTTAGGTTGATATATTTTTAATATAGCATTTAAAAAAACTAGAAATTTATCTATATCTTTTTTTAATGAAAAATTTTTTTTAATATGTAAAATCTTTGAAAAAGGTTTGATTTTGTTTAAGGTCTTAGTTAATTGTTTTAAAATAAAGAAGAAATTTTCATTAAAAATTACTAAGTTTTGTTTCTTTAATAAAAGTAAATAATATTGATTATTTTTTATTAAATTTTTTTTTAAGAAAAAATTTTTTGAAAATAAAAAAACTTTGTTTTTATAGAAATAAAAACAATCATATAATAAAAATTGTTTTTTAGTAGTTTGAATGAATTGTTTAATAAAGTAATTAAAGGAATAAGAATCTGGATAATTTCCATAGAATTCAAAAAAGAATCCAAATTTAAAAGATTCTAAAAAAATCTCTATTATTTGATTTTTTATTTTTTCTCTTTTCATTGTTTTATTCAAATTTTTTTTGAATTTTTTTTTTAAAGTTAAAAATTGAGAATTATCAAAAATTTTCAAAAAAGAATTTCTCTTTTGAAAAGAAGTGATTTTTTTTGAAAACAAAATCAAAAAAAATGTTAAAAATGCTTTTTTTTTTAGAATAAAATGATTCCATAGAAATTTTTTATTTATAAAGGATAAAAGTTTTTTTCTTTTATTATAAAAAATTTTTTTTGATAAAAAAGAAAAAATTTGAAGAAAATAAAATATTTGTTTTAAATTTAAAACAAATCGAAATTTATTTTTCATTAAAAGTGAAAAACTTTTTAATTGATTTCTTTTTTGAAACTTTTGAAATGTTAAAATTGGAGAATCATTGTTTAAAAAAAAACTTTCTTTATAAATAGAGAAAAACATCCTATTTAAAAAAATTTTATTTTGAAACAGAAAAAAAAGATTATGATTTAAAAAATTTTTTATAAAAAAACGAACCTTTTTCTTTGAATTTTCTTTGAATAAATAAAATTTTTGATTTATAAGTGATTGAATTTCTTTAAATGGAACTTGGTAAAAATTGAGTAAAACTTTAATAGAGTTGTAAATATATCTAAAAAAAACAAAATTTTTTTCTTTTAAAAAAACAAATTTTATATTCTTTTTTTGCTCTTTCATTCGGTTTTGAATTTTTTGAGTATTTTCAATTAAAAAAGTATTTGAAGTTAAAAAAATTTTTTTATCAATTTTATTTTTTGCGCGGAGCGACGAAAAGAAATTTTTGTAAAAAAAGTTTTTATTTTTTCTAGTTAAGAATTTTAAAATAAAAAAATTTTTTTTTTGAAGTTTTTTTAATTTTTTTTTATTTGGTTTTTTTTGAATGATTTCGTTTAAAATTGAATTGCAAAGTCTATTTTTAAAAGACAATTGTTTCTTTTTAAAATCAAATATATGCTTTAATTCTATATATTGGGGCAACAATTTTTGTTGCCTCTTGAAATGATGAAATTTATAAAAAAGAAGAATTTGATTCATAATGTTGTTAAATTTTAAAAAAATCGAAATAAAATAAGAAAGTTTAAATAAAAGATAGATTTTTTTATTCTCTTTAAAAGAGAAATCAAATCGATTTCTATAAAAAAAAACGAAACTTAAAATAAAATGTTTTTTATTTTTTAATTTATTTCTAATTGTATTATAGAATTGAATTTCTAAAATCTTTTTTTTTAAAAAATGAAAACGAGATCTTTTTTTTATACAATTTAAATTTACATTTAGATTCTTTCTATATTTTAAATTTGATTTCTTTGAACAATTCAAATCAATTTTTTTTGTTTTTTTTAAATATTTATCCATATTTTCTCTGACGATATATATTTTGAATTGTTTTTTTATGAAAAAATCTAGTTTAAAAATAGACTTTATTATTAAAAATTTTAAAGAAATATATATATTTTTATTTTTAAAATTATTAAAATGTGTTTTAAAAAGTTTTTAAAGCACATTTTAATAATTTTATTTTTGGCTTTTATATAGAAAAAATGAAATCTTAGTTTACAATATCTAATCCTTTTTTCAGGTCACACGCCCATTTTTCGAAACTTGTTTCAACAGCATTGCGATCTACCGCAATTTTTACTTTTTTAGCTTCGCGTTCTGGTGAACTAATTGTCATATTATAGAATGTTTTTTGTAAACAACTCTTAACTATATTGAACCATTTATTTGATTTTTTTTAACCTTACGCTATTTTTTTCATTTCAAAAATGAATCTTTTCAAATAAAAGAGTCAATTCTATAATTTTCATTAACAATACATGGAATTAGACTAATAAAACATATTTTTATTTTATAATTAATAAATAAAAAGATCTTTATTATTATAAATATAATATCTTAATCATTTTATTTTTTCAAATTCTTTTTTGAAAATTCAAAAAAGAATTTGAAAAAGTAAAAATTTTATGAACTTTGTTCTGCTGTTAATTAAAAAAATTTAAAGATCATTTTTTACCAAATCGAACATAAAACTTCTCCCCCAATTCCTAAAGATCTCGCTTCTCGATCGGTAAGAAGTCCAGATGGTGTTGATAAAATAATAATACCAGCTCCTCCTAATACACGAGGAATTTCTTTATGATTTGCATAAATTCTTAACCCAGGTTTACTAATTCTTTTTAAGTTCGTAATACAAGATTCTTTACGTTTCATATTTCCAATTTTTTTCGATCTATATTTTAAACGTAAAATTAAATTTTTAGAATCTTCAGAAAGTTGGGAGTTTTGAATAAAACCTTCTTTTTCTAAAATTTGAACAATTTTTTGATTCATTTTTGTGAAAGGTACCAGAACTGTTCCTTTTTGAACCATACAAGCATTACGAATTCTTGTTAACATGTCACTAATAGTATCGTTTACCATAAAAAGTTTATTATTAAAATTTTATCATTCAGAAAATTTAAGAATTTTTGAAATTCTTTAAGAAAAAAAGGTTTTTAAAAATTTTTCTAAAAATTTTTAAAATTGTAAATTCTTTTTTATTGTTAAAAAAATAAAAAAGAATATGCTAATAATAGCTCTTTGCTATGTTCGCATATTATGATTTAAAAGGAAATCCAAATTCTTTTAATAGAGAAAGTCCTTCTTCTTGATTTTTAGCAGTTGTTACAATACAAATGTCCATTCCTCGAATTTGATCAATTTTATCATATTCAATTTCTGGAAACATTAATTGTTCTTCTAATCCTAAACTATAATTTCCATTTTTATCAAAACTTTTAGGATCTACTCCTTGAAAATCTCGTACTCGAGGTAATGCTAAATGAATTAATCGATCTAAAAAGCCATACATACGTTCTCCTCGAAGTGTAACAGAAACTCCTACAGGCATTTTATCTCTAATTTTAAATCCAGCAATTGATTTTTTGGAACGTGTAACAACTCCTTTTTGACCAGAAATTAGACCTAATTCTTTTAAAAAAGATTCTAAAATTTTATTATTTTGTGAAGCATCACCAATTCCTCGATTTAAAACAATTTTTTCAATTTGAGGTACTTGATGAATATTTTTATAACTAAATTTGTTGTACAATGTTGGTACAATCTTTTCTGTATAATATTTTTTTAAACGTTGAGTCATATTTTTTTTTTTAATATATTTAGCTTATTTTAAATAAAATTTTTTTATTTAAAAAATTTTTTTGAATAATAAAAAGGAATGATTTTTTTCATACTTTTGAAATTTTATATTTGTTATACCTTGAAAATGAAAAGGAAAGAAAAAATAAAATTGAAAGTTTTCCATGCAAAAGTGAAATTAAAAAAGTTATAGATTTTATTTTTTTTTATTTAATTAAGGGACTTTAAATTTTTTTTATTTAGAATTTGAATAAAAAATGAAATAAAAATTGGATTTCATTCTTTCTTTACAAATTTATTATTTGAAATAAAAAGAAACGAAACAACAAATTCATTTTTTATACAACTTCAGGAGCTAAAGAAACAATTTTAGTAAAATCACGTTCACGTAATTCACGGGCAATAGGACCAAATACACGTGTTCCTCGTGGATTTCCTTCTTTATTAATAATAACAGCCGCATTATCATCAAAACGTAACATCATTCCATTTTCACGTCGAACTCCTTTGGTTGTTCGTACAATAACTGCTCGAATAACATCTGATTTTTTTAATGGCATATTAGGTAAAGCATCTTTTACAACAGCAATAATAACATCTCCAATACCAGCGGTTTGACGACCCCCTCCTAAAACTCGAATACACATTAATTTTCTGGCTCCACTATTGTCAGCCACATTTAAATACGATTGTGGTTTAATCATAAATTTATTAAAATTTTTTAAACTTTATTTTCATCCTATCTTAGATATTAAGAGAAACATTTTTTAATGTTAAATTAAAAAAATCGTTTTGAATTTTTTTCTATTTTTTTTCTATTTTTTTTTGAAATTTATAAATTTCAAAGAAGCAAATTTTTTTAATCAAACTTTTTTGATTTTAAAATAAAAAATTTACTTTTTTTTTAAATGATTTTTATTGAAATTTTCATTGAAATTTTTATTATTTTTCAGCTTTCAAAAATTTTGTTTTAATTGGCATTTTATAAGCTGCTGTTTTTAAAGCTTGTTTTGCTAAAACTTCTGAAATTCCTGTAATTTCATAGATAACTTTTCCAGGATGAACAACAGCAACCCAATATTCTGGAAAACCTTTCCCTGATCCCATACGAGTTCCAGCTGGACGCACTGTAATTGGTTTATCCGGAAAAATACGAATCCATAATTTTCCAGTACGACGAACATATCTTGTTAAAACACGACGCCCAGATTCAATTTGTCTAGAAGTAATCCAACAAGGTTCTAATGCTTGTAATCCAAAATCACCAAATGCAATTTTATTCCCACGACTTGCTTTTCCTCTTAAATGTCCTTTATGATGGCGACGAAATTTTGTTCTTTTAGGACTTAACATAAGTTATATATAATAGTTTTTCTATATGTTTATCATTAATTAACTAAATTAATGTGTTGAATTAATGATTTTGATTATTTCTCTCTCTCCTTCTTCGCTCCTTTTTCTTCGCTTCTTCGAAAATCGAAGATTGCGCTCCTTCCTCGAAAATCTACGATTTTCGAAGTAGCGAAGAGAAGTGAAGGAAAAGAAACGAGTAAAATTGAAGAGGAGCAAAGAGAAAAAAAAAATTTTAGTAGAAAATTCTTTCAAAAAATCTTTTTTTTAATTAAAGCAACTTCCAAAAAGGTTTTTTTATAAAATTTTTTTATTTCATTTAAAAATGAAAACCTTTTAAAGGCGGCACTCAGATTCGAACTGAGGGATAAAGGATTTGCAATCCTCTGCCTTACCACTTGGCTATGCCGCCAACATAAATACTTGAATCTTTTTTTAAAGATCTCAAAACCTATGTAAAAAAAAATCATATTTTTTCATATTATAAAAGAATATATTTTATAATATGAAAAAATATGATTTTTTATTCTATCAAAAAAATAGAAGAAAGTCTATAAAAGAAATATTTCTTTTTTTTTATAATTTCAATAAATGGATTTTATTTAAAAAATAAAATTCTGAGATTTTTGGAAACGTTTTTTTAGAATTTTTAAATTATGTTTTTGTAAAAAATATTTTTTTGGTTGAACTTGCCATTCTTGAATCACACGACGTTTTTTCTTGCGAATATTTTTTTGTTTTTCAGAAACTTTTGTATTTATTGTTGAAGAATTGATTTCATTTATTGATAATTTTGGAGCTTTTACTAATTCTAATCTTAAGTAGTCTCCAGGCCAAACAAATCCACCTGATTGTGGTTTATAACGCCATACAGGTCTAAAAACTTGACGTTGAACTCTACGTCTTAATTGACGTAATCTAATATTGTCTTTAGAAATCTTTTGTTTTTTAGTCTTTTCAATTTTTTTCTTATCTTCGCGTCGTGATAAGAGAAGTTGTTTTTTTATTTTAAGTTCCTTAAGTTTTTGACTTTCAGAAATCGGTCTAAAACGAATTTCTTCATTTGCAAAACCTCTAAATTTTCTTCGTTTTAAATGAGCTAAAAAATCTTCATTTTTTCTTTTCATTTTTAGATTTTTGCGATGATATTTACGTTTAGGTTTTGCACGTTTGCGTAATGTATAGTCAGTCCATTGTGCTAAATTTTTAATAAAAGGTTTTAAATCTTCATTTTTATTACGTCTTAATTTTCTACGAACATATCTATCTCTTGGTAAACGATAACGCTTATAGAAAACATAAATATAATGTACAGGTAGAACCTGATTTGCTAAAGTCCCAGAAGGGAACCATACCGGTGGTCTTGGGTGTTTTTTCACTCTTTTATATCTTTTTTGAATTCGATTATAAAGATTTATTTGATTTTGAAGTTTTTCATTAATATTTTGGTTTTTAGAATTTGGATTTAATGTTTTATTTATAAATTTAATCTGAAGATTTTTTGAAAATTTATTCGAATGGGATGTTAAAGTAGATTCAATTTTTTTAACTAAAATTGGTTTTGTAGTTTGTTTTGAAGAAAGAAAATTAAAATTTCTCCAACCAATTGGTGAAAAGCCATCCATTCCTAATGCAAAAAATTGATCAGGATCATAGGTTGTAAAAGGAATTTGCCAATATAATGTTGTTGGTGCATTCATACCATTAAATGGAGCTTTTAAGTATTCATTAAAATTATTTGAATCTTTTGAAAAAGAGTAACCTGCATCTTTTCTTGATAGTAGTCGATTCGTTACTACAAATTTACGAGAACCTTCATCCCAACCAGCATAAAAAGGCATTGGATTTGTGGCTGTCATAAAAGGAGAATTTTTATTAAAATTATTTAAAGATAAGTTTTGATTTTCATAAACAAAAAGATTTTCTTTATTTGAACCATTTAAAATTTTACTTGAGATTTGATTTATAATATCATTTGATTGATTCATATCTTTAGATAAGTCAAAATCTTGGTTCCTTTGGTTTTCTTTTAAAGAATGAAGTGTTTCAATAGGTTTTCTTCGCTCTGCGAGGAATTCATTTTGTTCTGTTGAGTTATTAATAGAAGATGAAACAGATGAAGAGATTTTGTTTAAATAAGCTTCTCGAATACGAATTGCTTCAGGAATAGCTAAAGGTTTATAATCTTTATCTCCAATTTGGAGATAACTTGTATTTTCTTTATCACGATTTAAAACATCAGAAACAGATAATTCTTTAAAATTGTTTTTTATTGTATTAGAAGATAATTTTTGTGAAATTTTATCTGTATTTTCTTGAAAACTTGGTAAAAAATCTTGCCACCACCATTTTTTAACATTATTATAAGCTTTTATATTTTGAAATTTTTTATTTAAAACTCTAATTTTTGCTTTTCCATAACGGCGTCTTTTTTTAATTTTTCGTCTTAAAAGAGCATCTTTTTGTTTTTTATGTTTCTTCCAAAAACGGTGTTTACGTATTCTAGTTCTTCTTTGTTTTAATTCACGCATTTCAAATTTTTTAGAAGATGATTTTGGCTGTTTTTGATTTAGTAAATTATTGAAAATGAAAAGCTTTTTATTTTGAATTTTTTCTTGATCTTTAGCATCTAAAGAACTTCCAGCAGCATATTTTTTTAAAAAACGAAATTGACCTTTTAATTTTTCCCCTAATGTTCTTTTTTTAATTGGCCCACGACCTTTTAAAAATCGATAACGTCTCATACGAGAACGTCTTTTTTTGAATTTTTTTGTAAAAAACTTTTGTAAAAAATTTGATGAATCTTTTTTATAATTTTGCCAGATTTTTTCATTTCTTGTAACATATAATTTTTTTATTTTCTTTTCTTTTTGAACTTCTTCAAAATCTTTCTTTTTTCTTGTATTTAATATATTAAAAGATGGATCATTTGAAGAAGCATTTATTGTAAGAAATTTTTTAAAATCTTTAAAATTTTCCATTTCATAACTATTAGGAAGAGATGCTAAATTTTTATTGTTTCTTAATCTTTTTAATGTTTTACGTATTTTTTTACGTTTTGATAAAACAGTCTCATGTTTTCTCCATTGATTTAAATCTTTTTGAATTTTAAATTGATTAAAAAAGTTTTTTTGTTTAATATTTAATAAACTTTGTTTTGTTAAAATTTTACTTTTTAAAAATTCAAAAGGCATTAAAGTATGATATACCATAAAATTTATTGTTTTTTGGATATTACTTTTTTTGTCTTGTTGTTGATTTAAACCAGAAGGATAATTTAAATTATATGTTTGTTTAAAATTTTGTTCTAAAGTAGAGATTTTATTAAAAGAATTTTTTAAACGATTATTTAAATAGCTCTTTAATAGAATTTTTTGATTTTTTGTAAATTTTTGGGATTTTTTTTGTTTTATTTTTCGATTTTTAATACTTGTATTAAAAGCTTCTTTCATTGCTTTTGTATAAGCAGATGGTAAACCATTTGAATTCGAAAGATTCTTTTTTGATTGAGCCATTAAATTCTGATTTAAAACATATACATTTTGTTTGTTTATTGTAGAATCTACCATAAAATTTTCATTTTTTGAATTTGAAGAATTTGTAGGTTTAGAAACATACCAAGTTTTTATTCTTTCTATACGTGTTTTTAAATTCTTTTGTTTTCTTTGCTTTTGTTTTTCATGTTTATCTACTCTGCTTAAAACATAATTTTTTAAAGCTTTTTGATCATAAAGTTTATTTTGACATTTTTTTAAAAGTTCAAACCATAAGAAATGGTTAAAATCATTGATTTCAACATTATTTACTAATAATGGTTGTTTTAATAACGTTGAATTTTCTTGCAGTAAAAAATCCGTTTCGTTTGTTACTGGACCTATACCTCTTAATTTTTTCCCACGAAATAAAAATTTTGTTAATTCGCCATAATCTTTATTCATTAATAAATATTCAATATATTGTTGACGAATTGGAGTTGCTTTTTTTAAATAATCACGAATAATATCAGCTGATTGATTTTTTAAATCAGTAAAAATAGGAGTTTTTTCTGAATTTTGATCCGTTTTCGGATCCATTTTAGATTGGAAAGAATTTTCAACATTTGTATCTTTTTTAGAATTTAAAGAGAAAATCCATTTAAAATCTTCATCTGCTAAAATTTCTTCATGAAAAACAGAATCAGATAATAAAGATTGATTTCTATTATTTGGATATTCATTATATAATGGTTGATCAAATTTTAATATTGTTTGATCATTTGAAAAAGGCGTTATTGCAAATAAATGACGAATCTTTTTAAATGTTCCCATAAATTGTTGGTTATAAACTCGATTTGTTAAAGTTTTTGTACCAGATATTTTTGTTTTCATTGTATCATAATGTTGCATATATGTATACCAACGCAGAGAATTGTAATACTCTGACATTAAAAAACGTTTAACATGTAATAAATTTTCATCTTTTTTTGTTAAAAAATGATTTTTTGGTTGACGACGAATAAATGAATCAACATCAAATTTTAATAACAAACGATTAAAAGGACTATAATACCAATGTTGTAAAACATCTTTATAGATTTCATATCGATAACGACTTGCTCTTTTACTAACTAAAGAATAAAAATGGGTTGGTTTTTGAATTTTATTTTCATTTACAACATCATTTTTTAAATTGTTTAGAGATTCTAATTTTTGAATATTCAAATTCTTTGATTCTGAAGCAATTGTAGTTTCTGTTTTTTTAGTATTTACGTTCCCATTATTATTATATAAATTTTCAGAAATGAAAGCTAAAGCTTTTGTTTCACTATTAATATTTAATTTTCTTGGAATTCTTGAACCTTTACGTCTAGCTTTTCTCATTGTAGCAACTCTCATAGTTCTTTCCCAACGTAATGTAGGTTTATAATAATAGAAAAATCTTTTCATCATAACACGAAAATAAGGAGCATTTTTCTCTACTCCAAAATTTCTATATTGATTGATTCCATAAAAATTTAACTTTTTCTTAAAAGCTTTTTCTTGTTGTAAATAATATTTTAATGGATGTAATAGTGTAATTGGTTTATAAAGTTCAAAAGAATCTTTATTATTTAATGAAGACTCATTGAATTGGGTTTTATTTATAGAATTTTTTTCTTTAGAATTTAATACTGAAAGAGTTTGTATTTGAGATTCATTTCTATTTTTTGAAAAACTTGTTTTTTCGGATTCTTGAATTTTAAAAGAATTGAAATTTTTCTTTGAAATGTTTTTGTTATCAGAGATTCCATTTTTTAAAAATGTTTTATATCTTAAAACAAGTCTATCAGATAAAGAAAGTCTTTTTTGTGCATCTTTTTTAAAATTTGAATTTTTATTCATATTTAATTTGATTGTTTCATTGTTTTCTAGTCTTGCATTTTTTTGATTCTTTAAAAAAGAATTTTGATAAAATTTCTCTAATAAGGTTTGCTCTAATTTTAGGTTTGTCTTTTTAGGATTATGAGAAATCTTTGAAAAAAGATATTTCCATCTTTTTGAATAAATTGGTTTAAGATTTGATATTTCAGATGTTGTAAAATTATAATCTTTTTCATTGTTTAATAATAACAGATTTGTTTTTTGTAATTGTTGTTGGATTTTAGCCAATTTTATTCGATTTTCTGTCTTTCTTAATAATTTGCGTAAAGCTGAATTTTGTGTTATAAAATCTTGTTTTTTTTCTTTTAATTTTTGATCCACATAAAGAGAGATATTTCTTTGATTTTGTTTGAAATTTTCTAAAGGAATCATTATTTTTCCATTTGCATCCACAGATTCTAAATTTTTTTCATTATTTGTTCGATTATTTTTAGAAAAGAATGTTTTCGTTGATTTTTCTATATTTTTTGGTAATTTTTTTCTAAATTCATGAAATTCTGGATGATAAGCTTGTTCAAATAAAATTCTAAAAAATTCAATTCGAGGTCCCATAAAAGATTCTAATCTAGGGCGTGTTAATTGTTTTTTAAATGATCTCATCCATGGACCTGGGAAAAAACGAAATCTTACTCTATGATTTCTTATTTTACGTCTTAACCAAAAGCGATCAAATCCATAATTTAAATCTTCAATTGTAAATAAATCATAAACTCCTTGATCATATAATGAAGCATCAAATGTACGATAACGTCTTACTCGACGTTTCCATCTTTCTCGTCTACCGTGACGTCCTCTATTTCGTCTTGTATTTCGATCAGATGCTTTACTATTTAAAAAAGATGTCTCTAATAATACTTTTTGTTCAATTAAACGATCTTCATGTGTAAAACCTAAAGGATTTGTAATTGTGTAATCCAGGCCAAAATAAGTAACATTTGAAATTGCACAAATCATTGTTAAATATAAAAACAAAAAGTTTAAAAATTTATAATAAAAAGTAGTAGTTACCTTAAAGGATGAAATAATCCAAATGTAAAAATTATATGCAGGATTTTCCCAGAACCAACAAGTTAATTGTAAAAGACTTAAACTTCCAATTAAAATACCCATTAAATAAAATCCATGAACAAGATAAAAATCAAAAAGATTTGGATTTAAATTTGGAAAACTTTCAAGAATTGTAGAGTCTGAACCTATAGAAATATTGCTTAAATAAGGAAATAAATTTGTTTGTTCTGTAAAACTTAATAAAAAGTTTAGAAGAAAGATTTTATATTTAGAAAGATCATCTAAAATAGAACGTCTTTCAGAATAACTATCCCACATATATTTCACTAATAAAATAAAACCTAATAAATATCTTAAAATATCAAAAGATAACCATGGAATTACTAAAAATCGAAAACCAAAAATAACACTCGCAATCCATAGAAAATTTCCTGTAATGGTTCCTAATCCTGCAATATATCCAGCTTCAAGTCCTTGCATTACAAATCTACGTAAAGTAATAATATGGGCAGTAGATGATGGTAGGAATAAAAAGAAACTATTTATTGCTCCAATCATAAATTTTTCTAAGCAATAAAAAAAGAGATTTTGATTTCCATAAGATATAGGTTGTTCTAGTAGAGTCATTGTATTTTGAAAAGACCCGTTAATTATGGAGATTTCAGAGACCATTGCTGATGCAATATCTGGAACTAATGTTGGAATAGACCAAATGGTTTGTAACCATTTTAGACTAAAGAAATTTGAAAGAATTTCTTTTGTTGCTAAAACTAAAAAAGTTGTTCCTGCACCAAAATCATAATAACTATTAAGTCCATTAATGGAATTTGTTTCAATTAATTTATGAAGGACTTCTATATAGTCTTTTACTGAAGTAACTAAAGATAAAATTGTTAACATGATTTTTCTTTTAGAGAATTATTTTCTAATTTCTTTCTTTTAGAAAATGTAAGAACGTTCTTTATTTATTTTTTTAAAAAAATAAACTATCTATAAAAAAAATAGAAAAAAAAAAGTAAAAAAAAGAATCGAAGGTTTGATTTTGTGTGGTTTCTTTGAATTTTTGAAACAAAAAAGGCAAAGCTAAAAATCAATTCGAATTTCAATTTTTATAATATGTGTCATTATTTAATAGGCTAATAAATTCATTAAATTTATGATTCGATTCATTATGCAAAAAAAAATTCAAAAAATTTATGATTCGATTCATTATGCAAAAAAAAATTCAAATGGGAAAAAAAGAAAAAAAAGAGTTCTCTTCGCTACTTCGAAAATCTACGATTTTCGAGGAAGGAGCGCCAAATTGATCTTGATACGGAGAGAGAGGGATTCGAACCCTCGGTACGAAAAAGATCGTACAACGGATTAGCAATCAGTCGCTTTCGACCACTCAGCCATCTCTCCACTTCTTTCTTATTCTTTTTTCTTAAATTCTCAGGAATCTAGAATTGGAATGGAATGGATTCCATTGGAAAAAATCAATTTTTTCTAATAAACATAAGAATTTCTTATTAGATGAAATCAAAGATTGTTGCTCATCTAATAAGAAATTCTTTAATAAATTCTTTGAATTTAGAGAATCAAATTGGAGAAAATTGTTAAGAACGAATGAATGATCCTTTTTCGCCAATAAAAGAGAATTAAAAGAGAATTCTTCACCTCGCTTCTCGCTTCTTCCTCGAAAATCGTAGATTTTCGAAGTAGCGAAGAAGAAAATAGAAGATTCGCTACTTCGCTTTGGGAAAAGAGGAGTGCGAAGGCGCGAATAAGAAGATAAGAAGAAAAAGATCATCCTGGCGCTAGTTGAGTTTTCCTGCCAGACTTCCGACAAGTCCATCAACCTCTAAAGAGTTTCACAGCCAAGTTCGGGATGGATTGGCGTGGTTCCACTTTAGCATAGAGCACCAGAATTTCAGCGGAGCAAAGCTCCGGCGTGTTTTTTTTTGGATCGCTTCTTCTTTGATTTTTGGCAAAGCGAAGAAGAAGTAATCCGTCGAAAATCGACGGATTATCGATAAAATTGAAAATTGGTCAAAATCAATTGGCCTTTAGTATATCTCGGCTCAAATCCTTACAGACCTTTCACCTGATACCTATTAATCAGCTTCTCTAGCTGTGGCATATGGAGAGTGCTCATCTTGAGGAAAGCTTCCCACTTAGATGCTTTCAGCGGTTATCTAAACCGTGCGTAGCTACTCAGCGTTTCCCTCTGGAGAGAGAACTGATACACCATTGGCACGACCTTAAAAATCCTCTCGTACTATTTAAGGATCCTCTCAACACTCTAACGACAACACCGGATATGGACCAAACTGTCTTACGCTTTAAACATCCAATATAAATTGGTATGTTTTACCCTTAGCTTTCGCTAAAGAAAGGACTATGTCTTCTTTTCTAGTTAAAAAAACTAGAAAAGTTGGCGTGTTATATGCCACCATTAAATTGGCATATCCCTGTATCCAGATTTCAAAAAATCTTCTACAGAAGTCTCTAAGGGGATTTCTTTTAAAAATCGATTTGTTAGATTCAAATCTTTTAAAAAGAAATCTTCCCTCGGCGTTGCCATTGGAAACCAGTTTATTATTTCCAAAGGTTTTCACCGATATAAGCCAATACTTTTAACTTTTAGTTATGAAACAATTTTTCATTGTTCAATTTCACTAAAAGACACGCAGTATTTTACGTTTTGAACCCAGCTCACGTACCACTTTAATGGGCGAACAGCCCAACCCTTGGGACCTACTACAGCCCCAGGATGTGATGAGCCGACATCGAGGTGCCAAACCTTCTCGTCGATGTGAACTCTTGGAGAAGATCAGCCTGTTATCCCTAGAGTAACTTTTATCCGTTGAGCGACGACCCTTCCACATGGTATCGTCGGATCACTAAGGCCGGCTTTCGCCCCTGCTCGACTTGTTGGTCTTGCAGTCAAGCTTCCTTTTGCCTTTACACTCTGTAACGTCTGATTTCCGTCCAGACTGAGGAAACCTTTGCGCGCCTCCGTTACCTTTTAGGAGGACTTTCGCCCCAAAAAAACTGCCTTCCTGAAAACGTCAAATGTCCCGATAAGGGATCACTCTTAGGATTCTAGCCTTTCCAGAGTGGTCTCTCACTGATGGCTCCAATCTCTCCGGAAAGAAATCTTCAATGCCTCCCACCTAGACTGCGCAAGAAAAGCCCGAACCCAATTCCAGGATACAGTCAAGCTTCATAGGGTCTTTCTGTCCAAGTGTTGTTAATCCGCATCTTCACGGATAAGTCTATTTCACCAAGTCTCTCTCTGAGACAGCGTTCAGATCATTACGCCTTTCGTGCAGGTCGAAACTTACTCGACAATGAATTTCGCTACCTTAGAACTGTCATAGTTACAGCTGCCGTTCACCGGGGCTTCGGTCGTCAGCTTCTCCAAGTAAACTTGAATAACCAACTTCCTTGACCTTCCGGCACTGGGCAGGCGTCAGCCCCCATATTTTGTCTTACGACTTTGCGGAGACCTGTGTTTTTGATAAACAGTTGCCTGAACCTTGATACTGCGACCCCCGATGCAATCGGGGGCACCCCTTCTCCCGAAGTTACGGGGTTAGTTTGCCGAGTTCCTTAGAGAGAGTTCTCTTGCGCTCCTTAGTATTCTCTACCAACCTACCTGTGTCGGTTTCAGGTACAGGTTTTTTGAAGGTTTATGCCTAATTGCTGGTGTACGAGCTTTTCTTGGAAGTATGACATCATTGACACTCAACCCGAACAAGTTCAGGAGAGTGGGATCACGTCTCAGCTACAGATTCGTTTTTCTTCGATCTGTTAAACCTTGAACGCTTCCACTGCATTCCATTCACAGACTCAATTTAGCCTTCTTCGTCCCTCGGTTCCCCTTCAAAAAAGTACAGGAATATCAACCTGTTTGCCATCGACTACGCCTGTCGGCCTCGCCTTAGGTCCTGACTCACCCCCCACGGACGAACCTTGTGGAGGAACCCTTAGGTTTTCGGAGCATTGGATTCTCACCAATGTTTTCGTTACTCAAGCCGACATTCTCACTTCCGCACCGTCCACTCAAACTTACGTTAAAGCTTCACCCGATGCAGAACGCTCCCCTACCGATTTTTTTTTACAATTTTTACAATTTTTACAAACAGAAAAGTATGAAAAAAAATCTCATAGCTTCGGCAGACTCCTTAGTCCCGGCCATTGTCGGCGCAAGAACGCTTTACCAGTGAGCTATTACGCACTCTTTAAAAAATGGCTGCTTCTAAGCAAATTTCCTGGTTGTTTCAGCATTCTCACATCCTTTTCCACTTAGGAGTCATTTAGGGGCCTTAGCTGATGATCTGGGCTGTTTCCCTCTTGACACGCAACCTTATCGCCGTGTGTCTCACTGGCAGCTGGAAAGCACATCTAATATTCGGAGTTTGCCACGACTTGGTACCGCTTTCGCAGCCCGCACCGAAACAGTCGCTCTACCCTTAGATTGCCCATCATTGCCGCTGCGCCTCAACGCATTTCGGGGAGAACCAGCTAGCTCTGAATTCGATTGGAATTTCTCCGCTAACCACAAGTCATCGGCCGATTTTTCAACATCGGTCCGTTCAGCCCTCCACTAAGTGTTACCTAAGCTTCAGCTTGCTCATGGTTAGATCATCCAGGTTCGGGTCCATAAGAAGTGACTTTATTTTAGCCCTATTCAGACTCGCTTTCGCTTAGGCTCCAGATCTTACTCTTTAACCCGCCACTTCCTATAAGTCGCCGGCTCATTCTTCAACAGGCACGCGGTCAGATTCTCAAAATAATCCTCCCACTGCTTGTCAGCTCACGATTTCATGTTCTATTTCACTCCCCTACGGGGGTTCTTTTCACCTTTCCATCGCTGTACTATTTCGCTATCGGTCTCTCAGGAGTATTTAGCCTTACGAGGTGGTCCTCGCAGATTCACACGGGATTCCACGTGCCCCATGCTACTCGGGATAGACATTCTTGTTCTTAAATCGAATGATTGATTCGATTCGAGAAGAAATAAAATCTTTTAAGAATCATATTTTTATAACTACTGGACTTTCACCATCTATGGTGCAGGATTCAGCTGCTTCGCCTTTTTAGAGATTCTTAAGAAAACGTCTTCCCACAACCCCAATAAAATTGGTTTAGGCTGTTCCCCGTTCGCTCGCCGCTACTACGGGAATCGCTTTTGCTTTCTTTTCCTCTGGCTACTGAGATGTTTCAGTTCACCAGGTTGCCTCTAATCTATTTATGAATTCATAGATAGTTCTTATAGAGGTTGCCCTATTCGGGAATCTTTGGATCCATGTATTCTTCCTACTCCCCAAAGCTGTATCGCCGGTATCGCGCCCTTCATCGTCTCTGAGAGCCTAGGTCTCCGTCGTGAGCCTTCTTTTTTTTGACCTTCATTTTTTTGCTGCGCTAAGAAAATCAAAGATTTTCTTCTTCTTCTTAACTTCCTCAAAAATCAAAGATTTTTGAAGTAGGTCGAAAATCGAAAATTTTCGAAAAAGAGAAAACAGCAAAACTTTTTTGGGTTTACTTTTGTAAACCCCAAAAACGCATAGCATTTTTAACTTTGCTTTCGCAAAGTCCAAAAATTTACTATGGTGGAGATAAGGAGATTCGAACTCCTGACTTTCTGCGTGCAAGGCAGACGCTCTACCAACTGAGCTATATCCCCTACTAAAGACAGATGAGAAAAAAAAGAAATGATAAGAGTGGACCATGTTGGATTTGAACCAACGACCTCATCCTTATCAAGGATGCGCTCTAACCTACTGAGCTAATGGTCCTGGTCTAAATACAGATCCTGTTCTTCTTTGGTTCTTCGGTTCTTCTCTGCTTCGATAATCGTAGATTTTCGAGGAAGAAGAAGTAGCGAAAACCTAGGCTTATTATTTTTTTTGATTTTTTTTTTTCGCAACAGCTCGCTAGAATAAAAGCGAGCCATTACGAAAAAAGAATCTATATTTTTAGAAATATAAAGATGATTAAAAAAGTTCGAAGTCAAAAGCAAAAGTTTTTGACTTCGAAGCTCTAAGCTTCCTTCCTAAGAAAGAAAGTGTATAAAAAAGGAGGTTCTCCACGCCCACCTTCCAGTAGGCGTACCTTGTTACGACTTAAGATTAATCATAAACCAAACCGTTGGGACCCTCTTCATTACTGTTAGAGTAAGCCACTTCGGGTTCAATCTACTCTCGACCTTTGACGGGCGGTGTGTACAATCTTAGGGGACGTATTCACCGCCGTATAGCTGACCGGCGATTACTAGTGATTCCAACTTCATGTAGGCGAGTTGCAGCCTACAATCCGAACTGAGATTGAGTTTACTGGATTCGCTTCCCCTCACGGGTTCGCTGCCGATTGTCTCAACCATTGTATTACGTGTGTAGCCCAGGATGTAAGGGGCATGCTGACTTGACGTCATCCTCTCCTTCCTCCGAATTGCTCCGGCAGTCTCTTTAGAGAAAAGTTAACTAAAGACAAGGGTTGCGCTCGTTACAAGACTTAACTTTACACCTCACGGCACGAGCTGACGACAGCCATGCACCACCTGTCTCCAAGCTCTTTTATAATAAATAAAAGCACAAACCTATTTCTAGGTTCTTCTTGGGATGTCAAACCCTGGTAAGGTTCTCCGCGTAGCATCAAATTAAACCACAGAATCCACCACTTGTGCTAAGACCCGTCAATTCCTTTGAGTTTCACTCTTGCGAGCATACTCCCCAGGCGGGATACTTAACGCGTAAGCTACGGCACCGGCTTTACCGGCACCTAGTATCCATCGTTTACGGCTAAGACTACTAGGGTATCTAATCCTATTCGCTCCCTTAGCTGTCGTCCCTCAGTGTCAGTAACGGCCTAGTAGAGCGCTTTCGCCACTGGTGTTCTTCCTAATCTCTGTGCATTTCACCGCTTAACTAGGAATTCCCTCTACCCCTACCGTTCTCTAGCTCTTGAGTGCTCGACTGCCTGTCCAAAGTTGAGCTCTGGGATTTGACAGTCGACTTTAAGAACCACCTACGAACGCTTTACGCCCAATCATTCCGGACAACGCTTGCATCCTCTGTATTCAAGTGACCCCCACTTTTCAGCGAGGCTTAGACTATTCCATAAACGGATCTTTTTTTGTTTTATACCAAATAAAGACTCGTTCCCAGCATGTTAGCAATTTTCTTAAATTTAAAATCACTCCTGTCTTTTTTCTTTTAAAATTTTAAAAGAAAGACAAAGTCGTTAGAGGTAAGACTTTTCTTTAAGTTTTATGACTTAAAGAGACATCCCTTCCTACGGCGTTCACATGATTTCATCGAAAAAATTCCCATGAAATTTTAGTATTCACCGTTATGAGCTGGTTATATTTTTTGTTTTTCAACAAAAATCGGCAAAGTTATCCCCGTTTTTTTTTTCATTGCTTCGTAAATCGTAGATTTACGAGTGCATAAAAACGGAAACTCTCAACTTCCTTTTTCCTTTTTTTAGGAAGTTTATCAAGAGTCAAACTTAAACGTTACTTATATAAATCTTCCACCCATTTTAACATTTCTACTTCCGAAACATCACGTTTTTTTCCATGACTTGTTGGCGCTGCATAAAAGTATTTTACCAATCTTAACTGGTCAAATTTTGTATATCGATTTCGTTTTGAAGGCGTTTGTAATGCCCCTCCTTTAAACGTACGATAACAAAAATCAAGCGCTGCAAAGCGAATGATACTTTTACGATGTAGAAAAGGTTTTTGAACTAGAAAATCTCGAATTTTTTGAACGTTTTCCTTTAATCCATAAGTTGATTCGACAGACGTAGGTTCGATTTTTCGGTTTTCGGCTTTTAGTTCTAAAGCACATTCAACCACTTCATGAGATTGTAAATCCAAATTGCTTCCAGTTAAACGAAAGCCAATTTGACAATCTAACGATTTCGTTCCTGTTCGATGATCTGTTCTTCGATATAATGGTAAAAGAAAACATCCGTCTCCTTCAAACATTCCTGTTATGTAAGACGATTTATAATTCGACAACTTTCCTTTTTCTTTTTGTGAAATCTTATTTTCTGCCCATTTTTTTTGCAATTTTTCTTGAATTGCATAGGTTTCATTTACCGTTTTGATAAAATCAGATGCTGCCCCTACTGAACTTCCTGGAGGAAGGTTTTTTCGGCTCTCGTATTCGCTACGAGGCAATTGATTTGGATCTCGAGGTCTTCCTGATAACGTATGCCATTCTTCTTTTAAATCCACTGTTAATTTTTTTGCGTCGATTGTTTTTGAATATTTCTTTCGATCACATAAAATTTCAATGGCAAGTAATTCTTTGCTTTTTGGACCTGCTCCGCATAAACCCAATTGTGAATTTAAGCCTTGCTTTAAAATTTCAACGAACTTTTCCGCCCATATCCAACTTTCAATGTAAAGTCGAGATCCTCTTGCATCGCTGCTTTCATTAAGCAAAGAGAGAGGTCCTGTTCGAATTTTTGCATCTTCGGTTAAACGAGTGACGATTCCCCAACGAGACGTCATTTCATCGCCAAGGGCAACTAAATATGCGGAATCTCGATTTGCTATGGAGATTTGCGGACGATCTTGGTCTTTTGAGACGGTGAGTTTTGCATCTCCGTCAGTTTCCCATACCCCTGCTAAATAACATGCAAATTCGATATCGTTATAATTTTTTGCACTTCTTTTTGAGAAACGGTAATTATGTGTTGTTCTTAATAGAACAGAACGCACTTTATTCATAGTAAAAAGATTTTATAGGTTTATTTTATCATTGCGTTTAAATTGGACCCAGCAGCTTTCCACCGCGGCTGCTGGCACAGAGTTAGCCGATGCTTATTCCTTAGATACCGTCGGCTGTCTTCTCTAAGAAAAGAAGTTTACGACCCACGGGCCTTCTTCCTTCACGCGGTATTGCTCCATCAGGCTTTCGCCCATTGTGGAAAATTCCTCACTGCTGCCTCCCGTAGGAGTCTGGGCCGTGTCTCAGTCCCAGTGTGGCTGATCATCCTCTCAGACCAGCTACTGATCGTTGCCTTGGGGAGCCTTTACCTCCGCCAACTAGCTAATCAGACGCAAGCCTCTCTCTTGGCAGTTTTCACTTTTAGCTTCTCAGCACTATGCGGTATTAGCAACCGTTTCCAGTTGTTATCCCACACCAAAAGGTAAGTTCTTACGCGTTACGCACCCGTCCGCCACTAGAAAACGTTTTCGTAGTTTTACCTACAAAATCTCGCCTCTCGTACGACTTGCATGTGTTAAGCATACCGCCAGCGTTCGTCCTGAGCCAGGATCAAACTCTCCAAAAAATTTTTCTCTTTCTTTTTTTCTTATTCTTCAAAAATCGTAGATTTTCGAAGCGAGCGATGAAAAGATTGCAAAATTGATTGCAAGGTCTTAGATAATTAAGAATTTATTAAATTTTAGATAAATTTAATCCATTCCATTTTATATTAGACCTTTTGTCGACTTTAGCTTATAATAAGCTTTTGTTTTTTTGAACATTCCTAATTTATAAATTTATCAAAAAAAATTTTTTTGTCAATATTTTTTATATTTTTGTTTTGATTTTGAAAAAATTTCTTTTTTCAAAAAAATCTTTTTTCAAATAAAATCGATTTTTTCCAATGATTTTCTTCCAGAATTTAAGAATTTAAAAAATAAGAAACAAAAAAGATTTCAAAAAATAAGAAATATAAGAAAATATTCTCATTTTTTTTTATAGAATAATAAATTAGAGAATAATAAAATAAAAATTATTAGATTTCGTTCTTAGATTTTTTCAATCTAAATTCATAGAATTTTTAAAAAGAATTCAATAGAAAATAAAAGAATAGAATTTATTAAAATCTTATTTTCTAATTTTTTAGAATTCGAATTTCATTCTTTTTCTAACTAAAATACTTAAATTATTTGAATGTAAAATAAAAATTCAAAGAATAAGAACTCAAAACCCGAATAATAGATTGCAAGTTCACAAGGATAATCCATTCAATATAATATTATTATAATATAGTGACATACTATAATTATATTAACTATTAATATTAATTATTAATTATTAATTATTAATTATTAATTATTAATTATTAATTATTAATTATTAATTATTAATTATTAATTATTAATTATTAATTATTAATTATTAATTATTAATTATTAATTATTAATTATTAATTATTAATTATTAATTATTAATTATAGTGAGATAGTATTAATATAGTTAATATATTTATAGTGAATGATAGATCATAGATTGGGAAGGAAGATCGATCTCATCCCATAGATACAATGAATTCTTTCTAAGATTGAGGACTTTTGATCATTTAGGAAAATGAAAGTGGATCCGTTTCCCAAAATAGACAAACTCTTTAATGGATTCTAAAGGATTTATAGACGAGCCCATCCTAGATGGATTTTAACAATAAAATTTTTTTTTGTCAATATTAAAAATTTTTTTTACAAAATTTTTATATATTTTTTAAATATTTCTTGTTCTTGGTTTTGTTTTTTTTAGAAAAAAAGATTTTTTTTTTAAATCAAAGAGAATAAATTTTTAAAAAAATTGACTTAAAAAACCATTTAAGTTAAAATGAAAACGGTTGTTATAATTTTACTGATTTTTTACTAGGAGGAAATTCATATGAATCCAATTGTTGCTGCTGCATCTGTTGTTGCTGCTGGTTTAGCTGTAGGTCTTGCTGCTATTGGTCCTGGTATGGGACAAGGTACTGCTGCTGGTTATGCTGTTGAAGGGATCGCTAGACAACCTGAAGCGGAAGGAAAAATCCGTGGAGCTCTTTTATTATCGTTCGCGTTCATGGAATCTTTAACAATTTACGGACTAGTTGTTGCTTTAGCATTACTTTTCGCTAACCCATTTGCTTCTTAATTTTATTTTTTTTTCTTACTATTAATGAACTTCCTCCATAACGACGAAGTTCATTAATAATCCTCTTCGTTCATTCATTGATTAAAAATCTTTGCTCTTCTTCTCGCTTCTTCGCTACTTCGAAAATCTACGATTTTCGAAGTAGCGAAGCGAGGACCGAAGAAACGATGAAATTTTTTTTTTGCAACAAATCCACCCTTAAAAAGGGTCCACTGATTTGGTGAGAATTTTATTTCCATTCATATTATGTTATGATGAAATTTGGATCGTTAATCCATAGATCAATCGACAAATATCGAAACGACAAATATCGCAAATCGAAGATTTTCTTTTGTCATTTCCATTTGATTTGGTTTTGAAAAAATTTCTTTATTTGGTTTTGAAAAAAAAATTTTCAATAAGAATTCGAATTTTGAATTTGATTTTTTTTTTGAGATTTGTTTTTTAGAATTTTTTCTATGGATATTTATTAATTATTTATCAAATTTTAAACA